GTGAGGTTTATAAATAGATGACTTTTTTCTACTAATGCGAAAGATATTGGTACTTTGTATTTAATTTTTGCTGTATTCGCGGGGATGATTGGTACTGCTCTATCTGTGTTAATACGGTTAGAATTAGCAGCTCCTGGAGTTCAAGTACTTCAAGGGGATCACCAGTTATTTAACGTGATCATTACAGCACATGCATTTATCATGATTTTCTTTATGGTTATGCCTGCCTTAGTAGGAGGATTTTTACGACGCAGTCGTGTTTTTGTTAATGATCTTGTGTCATTTGCATGGAGTGATTCGGAAAGTTCTACCTTTCTGCATGCCGGTACAAATACAGAGTGTAAGTCCAACGAGGCTTATTCTGAAGGTTGTATGGGAATGGGGAAAATTTGTATAAACGGAATACAAACTAGTACTCTATACCGAATTTTAGTTATTTATTTCAGTTTAACGAAAGTGAATCTTCATTTTAAAAATGATCCAGCTACACTCGTCTTTTCCGCTTTTAGTTATCAGATACTGATAACAAGAGATGAGGACAAACTAACTATTAAGAGTATAAATGAATCCATATACACTGATATCACTAATAGAGTCAATATCATAACAGAAGAAGACTGAAATATAATACAAGATAATAAAAATTATCTGAAAAACAAAAACATTAAATGCGGGAACCTCGGAAAAGTCTTATTACTGATAAATGATTCCGTTGTAATCATTCTGTCTTTAAAGAACAGTAGTTTGGCTATAATTGTTCTTGGGAATAAAGAAAATTATACCAAGAATAGTGAAACGTTCACACGTCACACAGTGCACTCAAGTATCACAATACAAGAGTCTATTGTATTATACGGGGGCAAGATAAGCGACCAAGCAAATGCTCTAAGTAATTTTAGAGATACTGAGGACTCTAATAAAGTAATTAGACACACACAGCCAACAAAGGTAAAATTTAAAATGGCTTTACCTTTACAACAAATTGGACAAAAGCTGAATTCGCAATGCCTTAGAAGGGGTGCATTTCTTCCACTGCGTTATTATTCTACTGTCAAGGATGTAAATCCTGCAAGGGAATTAAAGAGACGTTTAGTTGGTAATAACTTATTATGACCTTCTAGTATTGAGTTAACAATCATACATAAAGAAGTACATAAGGAACAGATGGAATTAGTTCGCCTAGTCGAAACTTTTGGAGAACGAAGTAGCCAGGTTATGAATTACCAAACTCTATTAGTAAATTCTTTATTCTTTAGAATCGCAGCTATTGATAATTTGTCTAAATCTAGCGGTTCTAAAACTCCTGGTGTAGATAATATAAGTTTAAAATCAAGAAATGATGAAAAATCTTTTCTTATTGATTTAGTTGAATGACTAAAAATACAGATTAAACAACCTACGAGATATAAATCTAGCCCTATAAAGAGAGTTTGAATCCCTAAACCGAATGGAAAATTAAGACCATTAGGTATACCTACTTTACAAGATAGGGCCCTACAACATTTAATTAACTTAATTTTAGCTCCAATTGTAGAATCTCGCAATGATCCTCATAATTTTGGGTTTAGACCTTATAGATCAGCTAAACATGCTATAGCAGCACTTAGATCCAATTTAAAAACAATTGATAGCCATAAAACTATGGTTCTTATGTCTAAAATTAATCAAGAAAATAATTTAAACTGAATTATGCCCGAAAATAAAGTAATTTTAGATGCGGATATAAAAGGTTTTTTCGATAATATTAATCACGATTGGTTATTAAGAAATTTGTACCTCAATCCACTATTTATACCTATTATTAAAGCATGACTAAAAAGTGGTGCAATTGATAAAGGTATTTTCGAAAAAACTGAATCGGGTACTCCCCAAGGAGGAATAATATCCCCTACTCTAGCAAATTTTACCTTAAATGGTCTGGAACAAGCAATCAATAATTCTTTATCACCTCTAACGACTAGTAAAGAAAAGAGGATCGTTGTTCAATTAAAAGACGGGTCGAAGACTAGAATAGCTTCCGGCTTGGCCTATTTTAGATACGCAGATGATTTTGTAGTTTTAGCTAGATCAAGATATATCATTGAAGACTTAGTTAAACCCGCTGTCAACGATTTCTTACAAGAAAGAGGTTTAACCCTCAGTCCTGAGAAAACGAAAATATTTCGTCTATGTGATAAAGATACAGAGTTAAATTTTCTAGGTTATACCTTTAAATACCAAGAAAAATGACGAATAAACAAAGGAGTCTTTTTCGAACATCATGCTGGTTCAAGAGGTATAGCTTTATATCCTAACAAAAACAAAGTATTGAATATTATCAAAAAGATGAAATCCATTTTTGACGCGGAACAAAACAGTGATGCATACAACTTAATAGCTAAACTTAATCCAATAATAAGAGGTTGATCCAATTATTTTAATTTGGGTAACAGTTCACGTTATAGAAGCACTGTACGCAACGCTTTATATCATCTAGTTTGAAAATGAGCCCACAACAAACATAAAAATTGAGGAAAAAAGCTTATAGCTAATACTTATTTTTTAAATAAAAATGGAGCTAATTCTAAGACATTTAATAAATTCAAAAATGTGAAATGAGTTTTCCACGGTTCAGTAAATGCGAAATCTAGATATAATCGCTCTGCCAAAAAAGGTAAAACAATTTATCTAGCTAATGTAGGAACTAGTACAAAATTACTCTCTAGTAAAAATTATATTATTCCTAATAATTTAATTAATATTCACGGTTATCACCCTGATTATTTTAAATTAATTGAGTTCAATACAAAAGTTAGCTTTAAAGCAATGGAAACTAACTCTCCGTTTAAAGAAAAATTACTAAAGAGACAGGATAATTTATGTGGTCACTGTAGTAAACCACTATACTTCATGGAATCAGATAAAATAATGTATAATGAATTACACATTCATCATATTAAACCTGTTTCCAAAGGTGGCTCTACAAAAAATATCACAAATATGGTAATCATACACTCATGATGCCATAAAGATATTCATTCAAAAGAACAGTAGACGTGATCACAACTAAAAACATAAGGAAATGTATAATAATTTGTTGTGAAATCTTCTTGGGTGAGCTGTATGCGGGGTGACTCGCACGTACAGTTCTTTGAGGGGACTTGACCGCGAGGTTCTGTTCCATCTCTAGTGGTAATTATTTTTTACCTGTACAAGTAGGGGCCCCGGATTATAAAAAAATAATAAGACAGTTTACGGTCCAAAGGGCACATGTAAATTCAAGTGCAAACTCTATGTTCACCCCTCAATTTGGGCCTTATATAGCCGGTCTTTGGGAAGGAGACGGACACGTTTGAATTCCTCAATTTATCCGCTCTCCAAGTGGTAAAACTTATATTCCTCAATTTTGTTTTACTTTTTGTGAAAGCGATTATCCTTTAGCGGTAAAGTTGAAATCCTTATTAGGTGGTTCTATCAGATTTAAAAAAGATAATCATGCTTATGTTTTGACTTTAGCTTCTATCGCTGATTTAACTAATGTTATAAATTTAATAAATGGCTACTTGAGAGGTCCTAAATTAGAACATTTTAAGGCTTTAATAATTTGATTAAATAAACATAAAAATACTAATTTTAATTGTAAAGATAAAGACACTTCTAATTTACTTTATAATAGTTGACTTTCAGGTTTTATCGATGCTGAGGGCTCATTTGATATAAGAATTTCTTTAGTAAAAAACGGTGCCCTAAAAAATAGGATAGCTGCAAGATTTAGATTAGAGCAACAAAAGATAGATACAAAAAGTTCATTATCTTATTTTGATTTAATGAATGATATAAGTAAAACTTTATTAGTAAGTCTAAGTACTTCTATTCACAATGTAAACAAAGAATACTTTTTAATTTCTGTTTCTAGTGAAAAATCAAGATTAGAATTAGTAAATTATTTAAATAAATACCCTTTATTTACAGGAAAATTACTTGACTATAAAAACTGATTAAACTGTCATTACGAAATTTGCAATAAAACTCATACTACTAATAAAGGAATAGAAGTAGCTTTGTTAAATAAATCGCAAATGAATACTAAAAGAACATATTACAATTGAGATCACTTGTCTTTACTAAATAACTGTTAGGCTACAGTCGATACCGACCGTAAGCAAAAAAAAAAAATAAATAGTCCTCTATTTTTACAAGCTTAATAATCTAATAGATGTTAGGTTTCTCCGCAAGAGAATTGTGTGGTATTACAACTACTATCGAAAATAGATAAATTGGGTAAATTGCAAGGAATTTCTTATAAAAAAATTTGCAGCTAATATTAAATTTGTGTATTAATATTTACCTTGTGGCTTGCCGTAAAAAAAAAAAGAATTCCCTTTTTAAGCACGGCATCCTGTTTTAATAGGGGCCTAGGGTTATCACACATAGTGAAGTGTTAATAGGTTTAATAAAGTTCAACGACTAATCGGTGAGTTGCACAAACAATAATCCGGACAAGAGCGCCCAACCTGTAATGTCAACAGGATAACATAGTCTGAACTATTTAGGGGTAAATAGAAACTTAGGATAAAAGCCTAGGTGATAACACAATTGATGGCCTTCCCTCGTCTTAACAATATTAGTTTCTGGCTATTACCTCCTTCATTAATTTTATTATTAGTGAGTTCATTATCCGAAGGGGGTGCTGGAACAGGGTGGACCGTGTATCCCCCATTAGCCAGCATTCAATCACATTCAGGTCCTTCAGTTGATTTAGCTATATTTTCATTACACTTAGCAGGAGTTTCTTCATTGTTAGGTGCAATAAATTTTATCTCAACTCTTATGAATATGAGAACCAACGGTATGAGTTACCACAGAGTTCCTTTATTTGTATGGGCAATATATGTTACAGCTATCTTATTATTATTATCACTTCCTGTTCTAGCTGGTATTTTTGTAAAATTGTGCCTGCTTAAAATTTGGCTAAATGCGGGAAACTCCTTTAATTTTGAGGACAATCCGCAGGAAACTATGAAATTAGTATATTTTATAGGATCCTCAGAGACTATACGCCAAAATTTTTCAATTATAAAATATAATTCATATTTCTTACGTAAATTTAGTGATTCTTCTAATACTTCTATACCTAATAATAATTTTAATTATTATTTAGCTGGTTTAATAGAAGGAGACGGAACCCTAATTGTACCTAAATCTCAAAGAGATCAAAAAGGTAGATTAACATATCCTAGTATTCAAATTGTTTTTGGTTTAATGGATTTACCTTTAGCATTAATGATACAAAAGACTATAGGGCATGGATCTATATCAAGAAAAAAAGGAACTAACGCCTATATTTATAGTATAAATTCTACTGAAGGTTTAATTAAAACTATTACTTTAGTTAATGGTAAATTTAAAACTACAAAAATAGAAGCTTTGAAAAACCTTATAGAATGATTTAGAGCTAAAGAAAAAATAGATTTTAATGTTTTACCTATTAACATTGATTCTCGCTCCGCGCTAAATAATTCTAGTTGGTTATCTGGTTTCATAGAGGCAGATGGTCATTTTAGTGTTCGTGCTACAGAAAGTTTAAAAATTAATAAAGTAGAATGTAAATTTGAATTATCTCAAGCAAAAATAAGTACGTATGGAGATTCTTACAAAATTATGAAAGAAATTTCAGATTTTTTAGTTTGCCCTTTAAAGGAAATTCGTGTTACAAGCTCTAATCCTCAATATAGAGTTAGAACTTTAAATAGTAAGAGTAACTTAATTCTTACAGATTATTTAAAAAAATATCCTTTACAAGGGAAAAAATTTTTAGATTTTTATTCTTGGTTAGAGGTAGCTGAAATATTTTTTATGGGAAAAGTTGACCATAAAAATTTATTACCTAAAGCAAAGGAAATAAAATCTCAAATGAATGACCAACGTCAAGTATTTACCTGAAATCATTTAAATAATTTTTATAATATAGAAAAATAAGATATAGTCCCAACTTACGCTATATATAAAACGTAAGAGTTTCTACCTTTTTGTTTTTACAAATTGAGAATATAATTTATTCATGAGACCTGGTCTAGTAGAACAAGATAAAGGCAATTACAATGTTACTAACTGATCGTAATTTTAATACTAACTTCTATGACCCTGCAGGAGGTGGGGATCCTATTTTATATCAACATCTTTTTTTAATATAATTATAAGGCCTCCCATATCCTTACGGTTTTGGTTTTTTTGGGGGGTTGTAATTTCGGTTATTTAACACTGAGTTTGGAAAAACAGGTGGTAGTGAGTTTGCAAAAACTTAATTAATGAACTTATAATTATAAAGCTGATTCGTCGGTATACTTTTACTATTCTGACCCGCGTACCTGCTACGCCTGCTACTTATCCTCCGGTGCCAAAGTAGAAGTTAGGTTTATAAAAAGAATGTATTTTTATCGCTCCTCGCTTGTTGGGGCATATTTGTACTCTAGTAACAGTAAATTTTAGTTTTTTGTAAAGGTGGAGTCCGTAATCCGTAGTTCGCAGAAAAAAAAAAGTTAACATAAAGGTAATCGTGCGCGGATTGCGTAGCGCGTAGCGCTTAGCGCCCACCACCATGCCCGCCAACTCGTCTACTCGCCTACTCGCCAACTCGTCTACTCACCTAGTCGCCCGCCATCGGGAGGCGCTCGTAAAATCGGGTGGCGCTTTGGGGTTAGGCATATAAAATTTAAAATCATTAGTAAATACTCAAAGGCAAAGAATGCCTCAAAAGCACAAAGATCTAAATTAATGCAAGTTCTTGGTGTTTAACCGAAATTATATTACTTTTACTACTGAGTTTATATTTTTATTTTACAAAAGTTAATGTGTTTAGACTCTTAAAAATTACTATTATTTTTAAAAGTTTATTTTTTTTACTTGGTTTATTAGATCTTTCAGGCGTTTTGCCTTATAATTATATATACTATATATACTTTATTATTTATATTAGTCTTTTTTACGGTATTTATAGAATGATAAAATCAAAATCAAATATAAATATTAAATACCTAATATGTAACATCATTTTAAAGTTTATGTTCATATATCTTTTTTGGAATTTATTATTGCAGCTGTGTGCGAAAATTAATTTATTTTTGGAATTGCCTGAATATTTTTATGTTTTTTTAATACCTGCTTTCTTTAAATTTTATTTTCTTATTGACGATCAGTGTTTCTGGGTATACCCTTTGGATGGCTCCGCCTTTGAGGGTAATTCTGTTAATCCAGTTAATCTATCCGAGGGTAATTCTGTTAATCCAGGTAATCCGTCTGAGGGGAATGGGCCCTCTATGGAGCCGGGGTCTAATTTAATATTAAATAAAAACAGCGAAGCAGTTAGGCCCACCCCTAGCCCCAAAGGGGAGGGGCTTGGGTCCCGAGAAGAAGACTTAATTTCTTCAGAAAAATTAAATTTCAGCATCCAAAAATTATTTCGTGCTATTGGATTAGAGTTTTCTAGATATTATAGTATAAATCAAACTGAATATGCTATTAAATGGGAAGATTTATTATATTGATTAAAAACCTCTTCAATTATATCAGAAGATGAAATAGAAAAATTTTCACTTCTTTTAAAAAATAAGGACTATAAAGGGTTTTATAATATTATACCAAGATTCTTTAACTACAGTCATAATATGTTTTCAGATTATTACATATCTAATGGGGGTATATATCTTTCAGAAGATCAGTTTGAGTTTTATCAAGGTGATACAACGACTACGCGACTAAAAGATTTAAAATTAGATAAAAATAATTTTATTTTAGTGGCTCCTCCCTTCAATAGTTATAGAGCAGATATTGCTAATTATAGTAGTAATACTTGTTTAACCATGTTTTTCGATGAAAATTTGATACCTACATTTACGGAATCAGGAGGCCTAGCGCGTAGTGATAATAATATATCCGTACCCTCACCTTTGGTATATGGCTCAGAAGTAGATAGAGTAATCTATACTGACGCAGATACAAGCTACGCAGAAAAGGGAAATACACAAAAATATATTTTTTTTATGTCTGTTTCTGATTTATTTGATAATGATAATAAATTGGTTAACGAAATAAATATAAAAAATAATATTTTGATTTCGAATATGAACTTAAAAGTTTGTAATAATTTCTGACAGTTAAATTATTTTAAACAGTGATTTTATGTTTGGTTTATTGAATTAGATATTCAAAGTTTTTTGTCCTTAAATATTCTTAGAAAATTAAAAATAACCTTGATGGATACTACCCCTGATAAATTAATGTATGCTATGCATTTATCAGTTGTAGAATTTTTAGAAGAGTTAGATATTTTAATAAAAGCTAAGATATGATATGAACATCACACTGGTATTAAATATTCATCTTTATCTGAATCCACATTAAACGAATATAAAAATTTATTTATTAAATTTTGAATTAGACAAATAATTTCATATTGTAAACCTGCCGATATAGATAATAATTATTTTATTAATAATATGTACGATGTAAATAATGTTTACTTAGAACTACTAGAAAACATACTCTTCGTTCAATCTAAAGTATTGGAAGGACAATGAACCATTAATACTATTTACACTTATTTACCTTCATTTTTAGAATCAAATGAAGTTAACAATGAAATAAAATTAATTAATTTTTATAATAATATATTCGCTTTATTAAAAAAAGAGATTGTGGATAATTATAAAGATGTCTACGACTTAAGAAGATCATATCAAGTAGATAGATTTAACTCTAATTACCCCATGTCTTGCGAGGATTTAAAGTTGTGCTTTAACTATATAAACAATGTATATCAAACAGAAACTAACCTAAGCACAGAATATCTTTCAAATTTAAATTATTTTCGGCCGAAGGCAGAAAAATAATAAACTTAAGGGCGTACGCCCCCTGCCATTGCTTGCCTACAAGCCTTTCTCTCGGAGGCGCTCGGAAGGCCCTCGGTTCCCAGGTCTAAATTAATTATTGAGCGTACGGGCGTAAAGACAAGAATCATAGAAAATTTATATTTATTCCCCTGCGTCGACAAAGGCGCTAACTTACTACCTTTAAATTTTTATCTAATAAATAATTTTTAACTGCAACTCCCATCAGATGAGCTCGCGCAGACCTTTTAAGATAAAAACAAGTGCTCCACCTTTAAGACCTAAGGGGCAGAGTAATTATATAAATAGGGCGAGCCTTAAAAACTGCTCTAGGGGGTTTCAGTTTTCAGGAAGGATGTAATATTAACGTCTTAATAATCTAAGGCCTTAGCCCCAAAGGGAGCGAGGAAGGCTGTAATAGGTATCTTTAGCGCGGAGCGTTAAATAATACTAAATTGCCACACCTGCCCTCATCTGCCTCACTTGCCCCACTCGCCGCACACGCCTTTAGGCGCTTGGTGCACCACGCTCCGCGCTTGGGAGGCGTTTGGAAGGGGGAGGGCAGTGAGGCTTGGGCCTTGGTGTTTTGTGTTTGGGTAGCGTGCGCCTAGTTTCACGTTACCGCTTCGCACTCCGCACTCAAAGGCTCCGCCTTGCCTTTGGCTTCCAGCGTGCAATAAGAAAATAAATTTGTTTAAATTTAATATTTATCTGGCTCCACCTGCTCAGCCCATTTTTCCTTGGGCCTACGGCGCTTGGTGCTTGGGCCTTAAGCTAAAATATTTATAAAAATTAAGAAAATTATAAGATAATATAGCAGATGTTGTTTCATAATACATAAACTAAATATTATGAATTTTAAGATATTTTATAAGACTATATTATTATATCTTTGTGCCCCAACAAGCACGCGCGCGGACTGCTACGCCGGCTAGCTGGAGAGCGTTAAATAACAAAATTTTTATCTCCGTAGGCGTTCGACGTAGCTGCTACGCAAGCGTAGGGGCCTTAAGATGCTACTATCTAGTCGTAATCTTTAATATCTAAGCAATTTTTATAAAAAATTAGATTATAACTGTTAGTGTCAAAGGCCTTACTGGCATTAATCATTCCAAACCCTAAGGACCCTTAGGGCCCTTAGTGCCCTTAATGCCTTTGTGGTTAAGAGGTTTGAGCGTATATCCTACGCAGTGTACGACTTAATAATAATAATAAGAACCTGAAGGCGCTTAAAGTTATAAAAAGATTAATTACCTTGACAAGGGTAATGTGTAAGTATAAATTTTATTGGCTTCGCGGTTATAATAATATTTATATTTATGTGGCAATGCTAGTGTTAACGGTTAACAGATTTCTCGACTGAAGACCGTCGGTTTTATAATAAATCGCTACAGACTGGGTCACTAGTGGGTGGCTGAAATGCTGCTTGATGTACAGTCGGTTTCTTCAAAAATATGGCGCGTACCTGCTACGCCGGCTAGCCATATAAAAAGAATAATTTAAAGGTCCCACCACGACAATATAAATACAAGGCCTGGAGAATTAACCACAGGTACATAAATTAAACGAGAGAGTTGTGCCCTTTAGGCCTAGAAAGTTAATTAAATATCTATGAAGAAAATGGGTTTTTCGGTCGACAATGGCCCTTAAATGAAAATTTATCGCAACAAACTATAAGCGAGGAGTTCGTTTTATATTCATTGGGTACTCTTAGTATAAGTTATATTTTATTATATACCCTAATTTTTGGGCTGCGGAGCAGCACCCTGGTGGGGTTAAATTATCATTTGCTCCAGCCGAACAATAAAACCCCCAAATTCTCTTACCAAAGTGCCCAGGGGGTAATGGTTGCAAACAAGAAGGGTGTTCGACGTTATTCTGCTCTCGCTAATAATAGCGATTCTTATCCAGTTGATCCTTTTTTTATTTCCGGGTTTATAGATGCTGAGGGTAGTTTTATATTATCTCTTTCGAAGAATAAAGCCTATAAAACGGGAGTTAAGGTAGATCTAACTTTTGCTATTGCTTTGCATAAAAAAGATATAATACTTTTAGAATCAATAAGATTATCATTATGTGAAATAGGAAAAATAACCAGCCAAGGAGAAGATGCTATACAATTTAGAGTGAGAAAGACTGAAGAGTTAAAAATACTGATAGATTTCTTAGATAAGCACAGTCTGATATCTAAAAAACTAGGAGACTATTTACTCTTTAAACAAGCTTTTGAAATTTTTTCTAATAAACAGCATTTAACAACTGAAGGGTTAGAAAAGTTAGTCGCCATTAGACTTAGTATGAATAGAGCTACACTCAAAGGAGATTTTTTTACTTCATTATTTCCTAGGGTTAAATATGTGCCAAGACCTTTGGTTCCCAGTGATCATATAGATAGCCCCAATTGATTGGCCGGTTTTACAAGTGGAGATGGGTCATTTTATATACAAGTTAACGGAAAAACAATTTCATTAAAATTCTTGGTTTTTCAAAGTACACAAGACGAAATTTTATTAGAAACCATTAAGCAGTTTGTAGGCTGTGGCCTAGTATTTCGTAATAAGAAGACAGCAATCTCCAGCTTAATTGTTACAAGATTTTCCGAGGTTTATGAAATAATTATCCCATTATTTAAGAAATACCCCATTAAGGGAGTTAAGGCATTAGACTTCGCAGATTTTTGTGAAGCTGCTGAGATAATCAAAACTAAAGAGCATTTAACAGAAGAAGGGTTTGAAAAAATCCTAGAAATAAAAGGTAGAATGAATAGAAGTAGAACGTTAGACCCCGATAAGTTATTAACCCTGAACGGTATGCCCTATCCCTTCAGGAATACGGGTGGACCTTGTGTCCGCCACGGTGCCCGTAAGGAAGAAAATCTTGGTAATAAATTTGCATCTGCTATCAGCAGGGGTGCCCTCCAAAAAAGGCAATATACCACTAAAGTAAAAATCCCATGAATTTACGATAATTCGCAAGTAACCAAAGCGCTTAGCACGTGAGTAGGAACTTCAGAGGCCATACGTTTGTTAAACATAAGATTAATTCATAAATTAAGTAATAGCTCAGATAGGGATTTAAAGTTTAAACAATGATTAGCTGGATTAATAGACGGTGATGGTTGTTTTTCATTATCTAAAAGGGGTTATGCTAGTTTAGAAATTACTATGGACACTAGAGACGAAAGAGCTTTGCAAGCTGTAAAAAATGTTTATGGTGGTTCAATCAAGTTAAGATCTAATGCTAAAGCATTGAGATATAGACTACATAATAAAGAAGGTTTATTAAATCTTATTAATGATGTAAATGGTCTTATAAGAAACCCTCATAGATTAATACAATTAAATTATATTTGTGTTAAATATGAATTAACTTTAATTTATCCTGAAAAGCTAACTGCAGATAGCGGTTGATTTTCCGGATTTTTTGATGCAGATGGTACAATTTCAATTAATAAAGCGAATTGACAATTATCCCTTTCAGCGGGTCAAAAGACTTCTGAGCTACTTACACCTTTAGTTGATTTATTCGGAGGTCATGTTTATATTGACCGTGGTGGTCATGGTTCTTTTATATGGTATACCAATAAGAAAGACGATATACTTAAATTAATAGAATATTTTAAACAATGCCCTTCAAGATCAGCTAAAAACAATAGATTACATTATATTCCCAGATTTTATGAATTGAAGGAGATGAAAGCTCATTTAGCTTCACCTGATACTTTTTTAAATAAAAGTTGAAATATATTTTATAAAAAATGGTTAAGTTACGAATATAATTAATATAAATTAAATATTTATAAATACGAAAAACATAGACTAGGAAACTAATTAAAATTATATATATAAATATTATTTTAATTTTTCTTTAACATTTCTTTATATAAGAAGATTTTTTTATCTTTAATTATATAAAAATAGGAATCAAAGAGTTAATTTAAAATATTATGTTTAAAGATATGGTCCAAATATTTTTATATGTAGTATCATATAAAAATGTAGCATCTAGTTATGATATTATTTTCTATTAATATTATCCAATCAGAATATCTAAATAATAAAGCAAATAAGCAGATTTTATTTGCATCAAAAGTTCAACAAGAGCAAGAAAGTCCAGATTTAAACTTTAAAATACTAGTGCCAGCGCAACAAAATATTAAACTTAATCCTTGATTTGTTACAGGGTTTACAGATGCTGAAGGTTCCTTTTCTGTCGTTGTAGCTAAAAGTGACAACTTAAAAATTAAATGACAGACAAGATTATTTTTTCAAATAAGTCTTCATGTAAAAGACCAAATTCTGTTAGAACAGATAAAAGATTTTTTTGGTGTAGGAGAGATTCATTCTAAAACCTCAGATTCAATTATATACTCAGTTAAGTCTATGCAAGATTTAGCTGTAATTATAGATCATTTTGAAAAGTATCCTCTAATTAGCCAGAAAAGAGCTGACTTTGAAATATGAAAGCAAGTATTTGTCTTAATAAAAAATAAAGAGCATCTGACTTTAGACGGATTAAATAAAATTGTATCCTTAAAATCTGTAATTAATTGAGGTGTATCAAAGGAGTTAAAAACTGCTTTTACAGATCTAGTTCCTGTTCAAAATTATTTAGTTAAAAATCAAGTTGTTCAAGATCCAAATTGATTAGCAGGTTTTGTATCAGGTGAGGGATGTTTTTACGTAGAGATTTATAAATCTAAAACTAGTAAACTAGGAGTAGGAATAAAATTAGTATTTAAATTAACTCAACATTCTAGAGATGAAGAATTAATGAAAAGTTTAATAGATTATTTTGATTGTGGTAATATTAATAAATACAGAGAAGCTTGTGATTACAAGGTAATCAAGACCTCTGACATTCAAGAAAAGATTATTCCTTTCTTTAATAATTATTTAATTCAAGGTGTAAAATCAAAAGATTTTGCGGATTTTTGTCAAGTCTCAGAGATATTAAAATTAAAAAAATTAACTGAAGATAAATTAGATAAAATTCAAAAAATCAAATCGGGTATGAATAAAGGAAGAAAATAGTACCTAGATTTTATGAATTAAAAAGTATGAAAGCTCATATTGCAGCACCGGAATCTTTATTAGCTAAAAGCTGAGAAATATTCCATACAAAGTGAAAAAATTATGAGTAAATTTTAATGTTTAAAGATATGGTCCAAACACTTTTTTTAAATATAAAAAGGTGTAGCATCCAGAGGTTAAAAGTATAAGCCTCGTAATGTTGCTATATGCAGGGATAGCTTCGCTATGTAGTTTTAAATACTCCAGTTTAAATGCCACAGTAAAAAAGTTAAAACAATGAAGCCTATCTGCAGGTAACCTTCAGATTTTTAGGATCTTAATGGGAACCTCAGAGACTTTACGCAACAGTGCTGAATCAATTTCTGAAAATATAAAAAATATTTCTATTCACGTACCTACTCATTTGAAACCTTTGAATGATACACAATTAGGACATTATTTAGCTGGTTTAATCGATGGTGATGGTCATTTTAGTTCTAAACAACAATTAGTAATTGTATTTGATTCTCGTGATGTAGATTTAGCTTATTACTTAAAAGAAGTATTAGGCAATGGTCATGTTAAAAAAGTTAAAGATAAAAATGCTTATTTACTTATTATATCTAATAAAAATGGTATTCTAAGAGTATTAAACTTAATTAATGGTAAATTAAGAACTTCTAATAAATTTAATCAAGTAATAAATAATATTTTAACTAATTCTAAATATTCTGAAGAAAACATAAGTTTTTTAATGAATAAGACAAATGATTTTAATAATCATTGAATCGCGGGGTTTTCAGATGCAGCCCACAATACAGCCACACTAAGTACAGCTTCTCCTTTAAATTACTCTTACCGTAAGATAAGAGATTTAAATAAAAGCCTTAGAAGTTATAGTACTTATACTATATTTAAACATTCTGTTCCACAAATATCACAAGAGAAAAGTTTAGTTGTTTGAGGTCAAAATCTAACTTCTTCAGTAGGTAAGGGAAGATTTACTAAAGCTGTTAGTAATATGATTCAACTTACTTCTTATAATAGGGGTGTTGTAGTAGGATTATTATTATCAGATGGATGAATAACTCCTACATCAATATCTAATAAAAATTCACGTTTAGGATTTAAGCAATCTTTAAGTCATTCTAGATATGTTTTATTTGTCTTTTTTTTATTATCACACTATTGCTCTAGTTACCCAATATTTATCTCAACTAAAACTAAAGATACCTCTACATATGCTTTACAAATTTTTACTAGAACGTTACCATGTTTTACAGAGATTCGTTCTCTTTTCTATGTTAATAATATTAAGATAGTACCTGAAGATATATATAACTTATTGACTCCTGTCGCACTAGCACACTTAATCATGGGAGATGGTAATGCAGATAAGCATGGTTTAATTTTATGTACTGATTCATATTCTATGAAAGATGTAGTTAGATTAGCCAATGTTTTAATGGTTAAATATAGATTAGATTGTTCTGTATATGTTAAAGCATCCAAGTACCCTAGAATATATATAAAAGCTAAATCAATGTCTTTATTAAGAACTCTTGTTTCTCAACATATGTCTTCAGATATGCTTTATAAATTAGGATATCCGAAGGATGGTAAGGACAAAAGCGGGGGATCTAAACACCTTAACAATAATCAGACTAAGACGCTAATTCAAAACATAGGTAGCGATATCTTTCAAATCAAATTTTTAAATAAGAATTCATTAGTTACTAGTTCTAATAGTAAGAGTAATAGTGAATCAAAGTTTAAATTAAACTTTGAGTTAAAGATTGAGGCTTTAGAGTCAAATAAATTCATTTTTGAACAATTAATCAAAAAGTTTGGAGGTTATTTATCTTATGATAAATTAAACAATAATTATATTTATTCTTCAGGTAGTTTTAGTTCAGCAAGAAAAATAATAAATTACTTTAATACTTATCATCTACAATCTAGTAAGTATAGAGACTATTTAAAATGAAGAAAAATTTATTGTATAGTTCAAGAAGGCTCTAAAAAAGTATATTAGTTATTTTAATTGACTTTCGCAATAGGTTTGCTTCTAGTAATAGAATAGTGAACAGTATCCTTAAGTTAAATACTATCTAAATTTCTATTTTGCGATAATCCACTTTAGTTATAATAGTGAAAAAGGGAGAAGCCTTATTAGTAACTTTAACTAAATAGTTAAAGCCCTTTTAAATTATAAATAGTGTGGCTGTAATGCAGTATTTATATATAATTCAGTTATATTATTAGTTTTACTTCCCTAGACTAAAATATAGCTAACACCTTTACCAAAATCCTAGTAATGTTAGGCCTTAAAGTGGGAATATGAATAGATACTTACCTGATTAGTTTGTATTATACAAATTTATAAACTCATAGTTTTATATATTTAGTTTATATCATTCTAACTATCTAGTGGGCAATTTGATGCTAGTTTTCAAATAAAATTTGTTGAAAAAAAAGATAGACCAAAACCTGAAATTAGATTAAATTTTCAAATAGTGGGCTCCGCCAAAAAAGATAATGATGTTTTATTATTAATAAAAGAAGTTTTCGGTGGAAACATAGGTTATAGAGGTAGTCAAGATACTTATTATTACGGGTCGACTAGTTTTGGTGCGGCTAAAAAGGTAATACGTTATTTTGATGTATATCATTTACAATCTAGTAAATATATAAATTACCTTAAATGAAGAAAAGTTTATTTATTAGTACAAGATAGAGCTCATTTAACTGAACCTGGTATAACAAAGATTAGAGGTATAAAAGATTCTATGAGTAGGGATTCAGCATAAGATAAAGTCCTAACAAAGACGAAAGTTTTTGAGTGTTAATTCTTAATAGATCAGGTGTTAATACATTGACTATTAAATTAACCAAAGTAATGTTATATTTTAATTATACCTGGGTTTGGTATAATTTCACATGTTGTTTCAGTATTTTCTAATAAACCTATCTTTGGTTATATCGGTATAAAAATAAAACATTTTAGCTATAATTATTTTAATAAATCAAAATTTAGTACAAAATCTTCACTGCCATACGGCCCTAAATTTTATTCTTTTTATTCTTCACATAAATACATTGATCCTAATTGATTAAATTGATTTATAGGGTTTACGGAGGGTGACGGAGGATTACACCTCTATAATAAAAATTTTATTTTTGGATTAACTCAAAAAGAAGAAGCTGTTTTACAAGAGGTGGAAGCCACATTAGGCTTCGGAAAAGTGTATTTTGATACTTCTGTAAATGCTTACAGATATCGCGTAACTAAAAAAAGCGATATTTTAAAATTAGCAATTTTATTTAACGGAAATTTAGCTACTAAAAATAAAATAGATCAGCTAGGTATTTGGATAAAAACATTAAATTCTGGTCATGAAAACATTCTTTTTAATCCTATCCCATTTAAACCTACTTTACATGATAGCTGACTTTCGGGGTTTGCTACAGCTGAAAGTTCTTTTATTGCGGGTGTTGTTAACCAGAAATCTAAAAAAGAAGTTATTGACAGTGAAGGAAATATGGGTGTAAAAGAAACTACTTCTCAACTTGTTCGTATTCGTTTTGTTTTAGATCAGAAGGATGAACCTTTATTATTACACATTAAAAATCTTTTTGGTGTAGGGAATGTACAAAAAACTTCCGACCCTGGAGTATTTAGATATAGTGTTGTATCCTTTAAGTCTAATTATTTTATTGTTGATTACTTCTTAACTTTCCCTCTTAAAGGGAAAAAACAATCTGCTTTCCTTAAGTGAAAAATTATTCGTGATCTCTTGTTAGAAAAAAAACACTTAGAAGCAGGGGGTATTGAAAGAATAAGAGAGATGGCTCAATCAATAAACAATTAATTAGTGCGGTGTACCCACCTTATGTTATTAAGGTGAGGTTTACCTGTTGAATAATAAATTTATATAATTATAAGCTAAATTTGTTCTCTGCATAACGTACAGTAGGTGAGAATTCTACTTAGTTGTTATTACATTTTTTTAACGATTTAGCGGAATAAAATAGTAGAACTAATACTTTTAGTAATCTCCAATTAAGGGCGTACGCCACTAACTTTTTTAAGTAAATCGGCAATAGGAGAGGGCCTTAATATTATTAGAATAGTATCTAAATAACAACCAGACATGGTGAAAACGGTTAACAACATCCTGGTTGAAGACCGTCGGTGGCTGAATACATCGCTACAGACTGGTTCACCTACGTAGAGCTGAAATGCTCGCGAATGTACAGTCGAAACTTAGAATAAACCTGTATGGGTTATTAGTGTGAAGGTCTTTTTAAGTAAGTATGCAGAGTACGAATTAAAACACTTGTAGGGCAAGCCTACTTTAGATAACTAAGTTTGGGTTTATGCAATGTTCTCAATTGCTATTCTTGGATTAATTGTATGGTCTCAATCGGTGGGACTCCTATTCTGTGAAGAATGGGTAATAAACTCTACTGTAGGCTGGAAAGATTTCATGTTATTAAATACTTTTTATAGTTCAGATGTTATTAATATGGTCCAATCAGCAGGAAACTTTTCAAGTATATATTTTCTTGTTAAAGGATCCTCAGAGACTATACGTGGAGGAAGTTTTGATTTATTTAGAAAGGCTTATGAAAAATTTTATAACAAAAATTTTGAAGGTTCGGAAGATTGGTTATTATGATTAGTTGGTTTTATTGAAGGAGACGGGGCTATTTTAGAAAATAAAAGCAGATGTAGATTAGTTATTACTCAAAAAGACCCTAAATCTTTACAAATAATAGAAAATAAACTAGGTTTTGGTAGAGTAAAACATTTTGATAAGTATTCTCGATTTATAATAGAGGACAATAAAAATGTTCTATTAATTTATTTATTGTTAAATGGTAATTTGGTTTTTAAACATAGAATAGATCAGTTAAAAAAATGAAATGTTTGTTTAAATGAATCAATAAGATTAGATTTAGAAAATTTCAATTTAACTAGTGTGCCTGAATTAATTACAATACCAATTTTGCCTACTTTAAACGACGGCTGGTTATCTGGATTTACAGATGCAGAGGGGTGTTTTTCTATTACTGTTAAGAAAAAAAGAAAAAATCATTACGTTGAAGCTCGTTTTATTTTAGATCAAAAATGTCGTTCTGATTTGGATATTGCAATTTTATACCAAATATCTACACTTTTTATTAATCTTAAAGATACTGAAGTTAATAAAAGTGTAAAATTAAGAAGTAAAACTGACAATGTTTATAGAATTACTGTTCAAGCCGCGCAGCGGAGTAATGATATAAAAAAACTTAATTCTACTTTAATTATAAATTATTTTACTAGATTCAGATTAATAACTTCTAAACATAATTCTTTTTTGATTTGATCTGACTGTTTGAATAGAATATTAGGTAAACAACCCTTATCTTATGAGAATATTTTAATAGTTCGGCAATTAGCTAAAAAGATCAATAAATTCACTATTGAAAATAGTTCGACAGGTTATGCCAGTAAGTCTTAGATATTTAAAAACTTTAAGAGATAGTCCACAGAATTATAAGCAGAAGGCCTCCGGCAGCAGTATAAATTATAATTTTTACTTTTTTTTGTTTTAGTTCTTGCATCACATGTTTGCTGTGGGTCTAGATGTAGATACACGAGCATATTTCACTGCGGCTACGTGCGCCATTTCATTAAATAAACCGTTGAGTGTAAATTACTCACCTAAATCCTTTTCTAATAAAATTAAAACAAATATAACTACAATTAGAAACAGTTCCGTATTCACTTCGCGCTCGGAGGATTGTAAAGAAATAACTTTATGAGAAAAACCCTTAGGTTTTTCTTCTAGATTTCAAGAAGTAAAATTAACAAACAATCAAAGAAATTCTATACAGTTAACTTCCTGGGCTAAAAGTTTAATAATAGGAGTTTTATTGTCGGATGGATGAATCCAAAAAAGAATTCATTGAAATCCTAGAATGGGACTTAAACAGTCGATAATTAATTTTAATTATCTTTGGTATGTTTTTAGTGAATTATGTTATTTAACATCTGGTTTACCTTTATTAGGTAGTAATCTAATGAGAGGTAAAAAATTTTATAATGTTTCTTTTCAAACTAGACAATTAGATTGCTTAAACGAAATTTTAAATTTAATGTACATTTTCGTTCCCGCACAGGCCTTTTCCACTCGCCTGCCTTTTAGGCCTTCGGCGCTTGGTGCGAAAATTTCCGCGGAAAAAAGAAAAGAAACGCGTCCTGAATCAGGCCGAGAGGGTAAATATGTTAAAACCATAAAACCTGAATTATTTTTATATATGAATTATATCGTTTTAGCCCACTTAATAATGGGTGATGGGGCTAAAAGGAATAAAGGTATTACTTTGTGTACAGATAATTTTACATTACAGGAGGTTATTATATTAATAAATATATTTATAATTAAATTTAATATTAATCCTTCTATTCATAAGGAAAAAAATAAATTTAGAATATATATCAATGAAAAAGACTTAAAAAAAATTAAACCGTTTATTGAACCGTATTTTGTAGATCACTTTTTATATAAAATTTATTAGGGGTTAAAGCATTGAACTTAGGTAGTAGAAGCTAATTCTTCACTGACAACAGCATGTTCAAAAAAAGGGTTAAGTAAATTTTAATTACTATGTCACCCTTGAGCTACGATCTTTATGGCTAGGAATACTAACCTAATTGTTTATATCTAATAATAATGAAATATATAAGTAGCTGAGTATATTTTAAAAGGATCATTTTTAGATTAATAGGAGCCTAACAAGATATAAATGCGGTTTATTTAAGAACTTGGGATCACCTGAAGTCTGGAAAGATTGAGGTGGCAGAGTTTTTGTAGTAGTTATCACTTTGTAATGAGGTGTTATGCGAAGGAAAACAGGAGATTTTTATATCGCCGCCCGAAGGTAGGCGCGAAATTTTATTTTAGGGCGTACGCAATAAATTTCTCTGGAAAGCCGTATGATAGGAAACTATCCCGTACGGTTTGGGAAAGGATTTTTAACTAATGACTTAGACCGTAAGGTACTATATTTAAATTTCACGTCTGCCGGACCTTAGGGCTGCGGTGTTTAAATACGAGTGGTTGGGGTTAATCTTCTATTTCATAATGATAATAGCCGTTCCTACAGGAATTAAAATCTTTTCGTGGTTAGCCACTATATATGGAGGTTCTATCAGATTAAATACTCCTATGATTTTTGCATTTGGTTTCCTTGCTTTATTCACAATCGGGGGGTTAACAGGAATTGTTTTATCAAATGCCAGCCTGGATCTTGCATTACATGATACTTATTACGTGGTAGCTCAATTGGGCCTTAATAATTTTTTAGATTATTTCGCATTTGGCTATATGCTGGAAACTATATTTTTAGGTTGTTATCTACTATATATAATATATTATTATCTTTTTAAATTAGATGCACATAGAATTATACAATTTCTTTCTATATATAGTGAAAATGATAATCAACCTGTGTTTATAAAAAACACGGATATACAATCAGCAGAAAACTGTAAAGGATTCTCAGAGACTACACGCCAAATATCTGATTCAAAAGGTAAAGATCTTAAAGAATTTTTCAAATGACTAGCTGGCGTTATAGATGGTGACGGAAACTTTGACATTAGAAATATTAATTCTAAGTTAGTTTTAAAAGCTATTAGGATTAAATTACACGATAGAGATATTAGAATTCTGAGTTACATTCAAAATACTCTACACATAGGTAGAATTAGATCTGATAAAAATAAATCACACTCAATATGAATTATTAGCAAAAAAGAAGAAATGTTATGTTTAATTAATAACATTAACGGTTTAATTAGACTAAAAGTACCGGGATTAAGAAAATCTTGTGTTTATTTAGGTATAGATTATAAAGAAGCAAATTATAATATTGAACTGTATGATCCTTATTTAGCTGGATTAGTAGATACAGACGGTAGTATTGTGTTTAACTATGCTGGAAATAGAATAGAATGTAATTTAGAATTTCAACGTAACGAATATAGTAATAAACTAAATTTCGATAATGTAATTCCTAACTATAAACCTGCTGTCTCATTTAGAGAATCTCATAACTCTATAACATATAAGTACCAAAATGTTAAAGGTATGGTATTCTTATATGATTATTTTATGAAAAATAGATTATATTCAGATTTTAAATTCTATAGAGTATCTAAAATTAAAAAGTTCATAGAAGTAAGAGATTTTAAAAATGAACCTAAAGACAGTTTAGAATTTAAAAAATATTCTGAATTTGTATTAGATTGAATTCAATATAAAAATCCTTTATGATATAAAGTACCTTTTGTAGAAAAAATCAGATAATGATATAGTCCACTATTTAGAAAATAGATTTAATTATCTTTTTTTTTAATTATGCATTTCCTTGCCCTCATCTATTATATATATAATATGATGGTTGGGCCGTTTTTAGATAATATTTTAAATAACAATTTTTTTTATTTACTATTTAAGGTAAATAAAGCTTATCCTATAAATACTAGAAAAACTAATTATAAGGCATATCATCCTTTTGGTTTTATTTCTTCTAAAGCTTATTACTCTACTTCCACTAAATCTGAAGTAGCTATTCTCCCCTTAGATTCATCTGTTACATATGAAAATCCTTTAGAAAGTAGACATGATATTTGTTTTAATTATAAAAATATAAGAGGGTGCTATTTATGAACTTCTAAAACAACTGGTAAACAATATATAGGAAGTTCTAGAAATTTAAGTTTGAGACTTACGGAATATTTTAGAAAAGGTTATTTAACAATCCAAAGTGAAAGAGGTAGTATTATTTGTAGAGCTTTACTTAAATATGGTCATGAAGATTTTTCTTTATCCATTATTAGTTTAGGTCCTTTAGAAAATACTAAATATTCTTCTGATAATCTTCCTGTGCCGGAGGCCTTGTAGTGTTAGAACAAAAATATTTAGATAACTATCCTATGGAATATAATGTTAACAGGGTAGCTAGTTCTAAATATGAATCTATATCCACTTCTATTAATAAAGGTAAGGCTAACGCTTCGTACAGTTTAATAGGTGAAGAAGCTTTTGTATGAAACAGAAATCATTCTGAAGAATTAAAAGCTCATTGATCGAAGACAAGAGGTAAAATTTCATATTATATTTATTCTAGAAATAGTCTTGAACTAGACGTTATTTTCCTTAGTTCAAATAAACTAGCAGCTTTTTTAAAAGTTAATTTCATTATTATTAAGCAAATAGTAGAGCTGATAGAATCTTCAGAATACTCTGCTATAAGATGTAATGATTTTATTATAACACTTAACCCAATTGATTCTGAAAATCTATCTAAGAATTTAGATGACTTATTGACTTTCGATATTCATAAAAGTAAAATTCGAGATAGAGAGGAATCTATGAAAAAAAAAGGTAGAAGTATAACTATTTACGGATTTAATCCTGAAACTAAGGAATATAAAATTTGACATTCTAAGGGAGAATGCTTAGAAGAATTAACGGGATACTATTTTACAAATGTTAGAACTATTAACAGAAGAATAGATCAAGATTTGACTTATAAAGGTTATTATTTACAAACTAAACCTTTTAAGGAAAATGATTAGATATGTAATTAGGATTCCTTATATTAGGAATTTTAGTAATGGAGCTCATAGGCTTGTAAAAAAAATATTTTCATTTCGTGTTATGAAATGCACAATTAAATACTAAAAATAGCATTTCCACTACGTATTATCAATGGGTGCTGTTTTTGCTATGCTTGCTGGGTTTTACTTCTGAGCTCCTAAAATTATAGGTAAAACTTATAATGATAACTTAGGTAAAATTCATTTCTGAACAATGTTCGTAGGGGTTAATCTGACATTTTTCCCTCAACACTTCTTAGGATTGGCTGGTATGCCTCGACGTATACCTGATTATCCTGATGCTTTTGCAGGGTGGAATTATATTTCATCTCTTGGTTCTATTATTTCAGTAGTGGGTACTTGCTTATTTATTTATATTGTTTATGTTTCTTTCACTAATGAAAGTAAAAAAGTAAATAATAACCCTTGGTCTGTACCTTCTTTCTTTTCATCTAGCAAAGAAGTAGAGGAGGGTACTCCTTATGCTACTACTTTAGAATTTGCTGTAATTACTCCTACTCCTTCTCACGTTTATAACGTGTTACCTATCTTAACCGAAAATGCTCTTGAAACTAATCTGTTGTCTGATAAGACATCTCACGCGTCGGGTGTATCCATAAAAATTAAAGATTTAATTGTTTTTATGGGTACACACAGAGATCTTTTCACTGCATTTGGGTTTATACTAACGCTACTAAGCATTGGTTTTAAAATATATAAAATTTTTAATTTAACTTAACCTTTTTTTACTTAACCTTTTTTTACTTCTATGCGTAACAGCGCAGCAGACTAGCAACCACACTATTTTATTTGATATCCAGCTCGAACTGTGATTATTAATAATCCAAAGGCGCGTATCTTCAACAAATCCCCGCGTCTGCCACTTTAGCCACTTTGTGGGCGTACGCGCGTACGCGCTGCGCAGGGAAGGGCGGTAATAAAAACTAGCCTATATAATAGGACCTGAAGGTCCATATTTCTTATAGCAACAAAGTTCAAATTGTGTTTTTAAATTCCTAATTAAATAGCGCGGTAATTTTTTTAGGGTTTTGAAAGTAAAATTTTTTCAAGGCGAAGCGATAGTAGTGTTAACATTTTTGCAAAGTCAAAAAAAAATTTTTTTCATGGCCTACCCTATTACCCGGCATATTGCACCAAACTATTTCTACTCGTCTTATATAAACCGTAGGCGTTTAATGGATAGTGCCCTTCGGCGAATCCTTGCAGCGCCTTTGGGCCTGACAGGTGTACTAGCGAGGCAGGTTAAGAAAGGTGTTAAAGCTTGTGGTTAATTCAATAATTTGTAAGGTAATAGTAATAGGTTTACTCGCTCCGCGCTTGCAGGAGGCCTTAAAGCAGCTCAATCTTCAAGCGTAAAACCGAGGGAAAGGTAAACAAGTTTCAGGAATTAAGGATTTAATTGTTTTTAAGGGGTAACCACAGGGATCTTATCACAGAATAACCCTCGATTTTTAAACGTTCCGGTGAATATGTAAATCGCTTCGCTGGCTTATGACAGAAACGTGAAGCGAGAAAAAGAAAACATTGATAATACGGGTTTGAGCTTCAGTATTTTTATACTTTAATAAATTAGGCGCCTTGCAAGCCTGCCTTACCTTGGCCGGACCTTTGGCCAGATAAAAATTTTTTTATCTAATTTGTGCTACTAGCAGGGGGAGGCTTATGATTTGTAGTAAAATAACAAACTTAGCCTAAATTTATTAAACCTTTAATACTGCAGCGTTCGGTGCCGTACCGCCCAGAGGTTTGCGTGAGGTAGAAGGTGAAGTAATACATTCTTCCATTCTACCAATCACCTGCGCGATTGCTTGGTATTTTAACACCGCAGCCTATAGTAAACCTAAAGAGCAGTTACACTGATCTGAATAAATAAATCAAATTATAATTCAGCCTACCTTCTGGTGGAGACGTTACGTTTTATTTTCCTCTTTTTTTAATATATGCTATTTTACCGTCCAATTCTTTCAAGGTATAGTGCTAGGCTTGAAAATCGAAGAACCCTGGAAGGGTATATAAAATTAACTTTACCTTAATTTTTTCACTTCGTGCTCTCACAAGGCCCCTAGTCCCACCGCCCAAAGCCCAAGCACCAAGCGCCCTAGCACAAATTGACCTTTAAGTCTTCGGCGTACGCAAAAGGTGTGTTAAAGGTGTGGCGAGTAGGCCTAAGCACCAAGCGCCTCTCTAGGCCAGGGTGTGCGGAGCGTGGCGAGTGGGGGGCAGGGTAGGGTGCGAGGAGCGAGTAAAAGTATTTACTCGCTCCGCGCTTGTTAAGGCATGGTGGTTTAATTATTTTAAAATTTAGGGTAATGGGAAATTTTGGCCTAACCGTACCTGAACACCTTGTGATGGGGATAAGAATGCTTTTCTGGATCTTTTTTGTTTATTCCGGCTCCTCGCACACTCCGCACTACAAGCAATACAAATCTTTTTTTAATTATCGCGACCTTACTCCGTGTACCGCCGCCTGTGGGCTGGAGTCTCTCTTCCCTGCCCTAACAAGCGCGGAGCGATAAAATACTTTTTCTTTTAGGGGCCTTGGGCCTTGGGCCTTCGGCTTACGCACATTACTACTCTTCAAGACAACGTACCAGCGAAAACCCGACAAGTGACTTAGGCCTGTCAAGGATGAGGCTAGCCCGCGCAGCGATGTTACTTTTAGTAGCACAGGAGCAGCTAAGGTGTTAATTGTTATTTAAAAAGCAGGTCCATAGCGCATACTGAAAAGGTTTGTTTTATGTTAGTAGGTTATACAATGGTAATATTAACGATTTTTATTTTAATAATATCCCTTTCTTTGCCTTTTATAAAAAATAATTTAACTTCTTCTTTAATAAGAAGAGTAAGTGCTATCTCCTTTTTATGTACCGGTGTATTAGTTTTTAATACATTACATATTCAGTTAATTGGATCAGGTATAGGGTTGTATAGCGGTTTATTTCAAGTAAATATATTAACTAACTCCATATCTTTATTTTTAGTGCTAGTAAGTGCAACTTTATTATTAATATGACCTTTAAGCGTTGAACCACAAATTAACATTAATACCACTTCAAGTCCTTTACCTTTGGGTCAAACCTTCGGAGTTTCGGCTAATTTAGTCGCTGAGCGTGAAAATAATTTAGCCGGGGAGCGTGGTAAAGGTTTTGCCTCCGGCACTATAATAATAAAAGAAAGTTATAACAACGTGTCGAATGTTAATAAGTCAAATGAGTATTGTTTAATAGTCTTATTTAATATATTAGGAGCTTTGTTTTTAGTTAGTTCTTCGGATTTAATCTCAATGTACCTAAGTATAGAGTTACAGTCTTTTGGTTTATATATTTTAGCTACTCTATATAAAGAAAAACTATCAGCAACTTCGGCCGGATTAAAGTATTTTTTATTAGGTGGACTTTCTTCTTGTATTATTTTATTAGGATCAGGTTTAATTTACACTTATACTGGTTTAACTAATCTAGAATTAATATATACTTTAATAAGTATTTATTTTAATAATTACAGTGATTATGGTGCTATTTCTTTATTAAATACAGTGCCGGAGGTTTTAACCCTAGATTCTCAAAATTTATTTAACGCTCTGCGAGCAGGTGTAATAGATAGTTTATCTTCTTATATAGTAGGCAGTGAAGTACCTTTTTACGAAAATATTTTTTTAATAAATGATAAATTAAAAGGTATAGGAATAGGTGTTTTATTAATTTTTTCAGGGTTTTTATTTAAAATAGCTGCATCACCTTTTCATAATTGAGCTCCTGATGTATATGATGACAGTCCTACATTAGTAACAACTTGGTTAACAATTATGCCTAAAATATCTATTTTAATATTTTTATTACAACTATTAATTGGAATTGATGTTTATTTAAATTTATTTTCTATTGGTATAAGTCAAACTATTAATAACTATAATTTATCAGGTACTAACTTTGAGCAAATACTTAATTTATTATTTGATAATTTAGTAAATATTTTATACAAGGCCTCTGACATACAAAATAGTTTAAGCGCTGTGCGAGGTCTAGATCCTAGCTTACCTTCTGTAAATATATTAACTAATCTTTTATTATTAAGTTCTTTATTATCTTTAATAATAGGTGCTATTGTAGGATTAAGTCAGATTAGAATTAAAAGACTATTAGCTTATAGTACTATTAATCATATAGGTTTTTTATTATTAGCTTTATCTGTATTTTCTAATTCTTCTATAGAAGCCTTTATCTTTTATATAATTCAATATACTATAACAAACTTAAATATCTTTTTAATTATATTAGCTTTAAGCTATATTATTAACCATAGTATTGATATTTCATATTTTAATTACGGTTTAGAAAATTTACGGCCTACGTCACTTAAAGAGGGCGGAGCCAAAAAATATATAAAATTTAATATTTCAGATATTGAATATATTAATTCATTTAAGGGATTATTTTATAAAAACCCTATTTTAAGTTTAAGTTTTTCTATTTGTTTATTTTCATTTGCAGGTGTTCCGCCACTTATTGGATTCTTTGCTAAACAACAAGTACTTTATTCTTCAAACTCTGCTGGATACTTTTTCTTATCTTTAATTGCAATAATAGTTAGTGTTATTAGTGCTTTTTATTATTTAAAAATAATTAAAATTATTTTTAGCGTAAATGCTGCACCTTCTCGCACCCTACAGGCTGCTATTTCTACAAATCAGGCTATGCCCTTAAAGGATTTACCTTCGGTAGACTCGGGAAAAATTAATAATAAACACACTACGTTATCTTATCCCTCGAGCGCTCTGAATGTTGAGTGTGAAGCCGGAGAAGGAGATTCTCTTATTAATGGGGCACTTACCCTCAAAAATGGGCAAACGCACAAGGCCCTGGGCCCAAGCACAAACCCCTCGTCAAACGCCCTAGGGCGAGTGGTAAGAGGGTTTGAAGGCAGGGCAGATTTAGTAGGTTTAAACACTAATCTCGCTCCGCGTTTAAGTAATGTACATAGTTTTATTATTGGTACATTAACTATTTCAATTATGATTTTTATATTAAATCCAGAATTATTATTAAATAGTATAGCTATTATCACTAGCTTAATTTTGAATTTATAAAATGAATACTTTATTAATGCTTTTTATTTTTATTCCTATTTTAATATTTATTTTACTATTTTTAAATTTTTTATTAGCCCCTTCTAACCCAGATGCTGAAAAACTTTCTATTTATGAGTGCGGGTTTACTTCTGTGTATGGTCAAACTAGATCTACTTTCCATATTAACTTTTATGTTGTAGCAATGTTTTTTCTTATCTTTGACCTTGAACTCATACTATTATTTCCTATCTCGGTTACTTTAAATCAGGTTGGTTTGTATGGTTTTTCTATTGCTATTATTTTCTTTATTGTACTTACAATAGGATTTGTAATGGAAATTAGTTCAGGTGCTTTAAAATTAAATACACCTAAACCTGTAAAACCTAGTCATAAAGTTATTTAATCTTATTTGCCTTATTTTAAAAAATTCTAAATTTTATTACGTTTTATCATTTTATATAGAGGGTACGTTAACATGCTGTGCTTGGAATTGATCTACAGTTATAGAGAGAGTACCAAAAAAGTTTTTTTTATGATTTTACGGGTTTAATTTTCAATCTGGCGTACTATGCCTTCTACGATCTTTTTTGGGTTAATAGTGTCTGAAGTTTTATTATTTTTATTTTGCCAAGGGTCTATTATATGGTTTTGTATTATTTTTATTAAAGGTGTGTCTAGTTAGTATATTAATATAATAATTAAAATATTTAAGTGTTGGTTAATTTATAATTTAAGGCAACAAGGGTAGTGTTTTTTTGTTGTTGATAGGTACATTACACCTACCTTCTTTTAGACCTGTGGATTAGTGTCCAAAAGGTACAACAAGCTGCGATTACGACCTTTTCGCCCAAATATTCCACCGTTGCCGAACCTCGCTACCTTTGGTGCTTTGTGCTAAGGCCTTGTAGGACGTACGCCGGTTACCTGTAAATTTTAATTTTACCATGTGCCGGATGCCTTGAGGCCTTGGTCTACCGGTTTCCACACCCCACGGCCCTCCGCCTTCCCGTATTCGGTTTTTACACACACGGGCACTTTAGCCTAAACCTCGCCCGACCTTCCTCGTCAAGGTCTTGAAAATTTTTAAAGGTATCCTAAATGTAGCGCGGAGCGAGGCAGGGCAAAAAGAAAAGGTGGAGGGACAAAAGTTTACGGCTGGCGTAGTCGCGCACAAAATTTTAGCTCCGCCTTCGCTGTAGAAATAATAATTAATGATACTAAACAAAAAAATTTTTTTTATTATGATTTTCAATTTACTGCGTATGCACAAAATAAGTTTATTTAAATTATTTGTCATATTATCAAGTTTTATCTTAATTTATGTCTTACGCTACGACTTATATCGCACAATGTCTTCCAATTATTTATCCTTATTGGGGCTTGAAATTATAGGTCTAAACTCTATAAAATTTAACATCTGTGGGGTGGGGTTTACAATTTTAACCGTCTTTAAATTTTTCTGTTTATTTTTAATGGCAGCGATATTTCTATATATAATATATATTGAACATAAAAATAAAAATATTAATAATTCTGGTACCTGTCTTAAGGCTGGTATGCTAGATTCCACGGTAAAGAGATATGTAACGCTAGCCTTATTAAGTACAGGTGGAGTTGCTTCATACATTACCATTAAAGATGAATTGATCAAACAAGGATTGCTCAATAATTTGTTATCCAAAAAAGATCTTGAGAATGACTTTTTAAGGGCAGACAACGACAAGGTTAATCGAGAAAAATCGGAACTCGAAACCCAAAATAATATAAAAGAAGAATATATTCAAAAGACAGATAATATTTTAAATGTTCATTTTTCCAAAACCGAAAAATTATACACATCTTTAGATCTGTGCCGTGGAGAATTAAAAAATATGCAGGAAAATTTAACTAAATTGGAAGAAGCGCAAAAGTTTAAACCGAGCATTGAAACAATGAAACAAATTCAGGTTTTGAAAGAAGCCTTTGCAGCTAAACAAGAAACAATCTTTGCTATTATGACACAAAGGAGAATTATGGATAACCAACTTAAAGAAAATATAAAAGAGCTAGAAGACACTCTAACTAAATCTTCTATTTTACCTTTGGATGATTTATTTGAATGATTTTTAAATTTGGATGGCATTCATAAATTAGCTTTATTATCCGTTGTTTCTAATTCTACAATATTGGTTTGTATTATATCCGTAATTTATGCAATTTTCGGTAACTATTTATTAAACAAATTTGATTTGGAAAATAAATATCCTTCTTTGGCTAAAATTATAAATTTAAGGTTAAAATTTCAGAAATATTACTTGATAAGTAATATTTCCATAATAATTTTTGTTTGTTTATATCAGATATTATTAAATACTGCGATCTTAAGTTTATTTTTAGGTTAAATTAATTAAATTTTTTCTTGCAAAGATCATTAACCCCACGCAATCTGAGCGTTGTACATAATTAGATGGTAAATAAGGGCTTAAGCACGCCGAATGTTTTACGCGTAGCATTACGCTGTAGCAGTAGCAGTACGTAGTACAATCATCAAGGTTCAACAGGGTCACAAGATTCTAATTTTATCGCTCCATGATGAAAAAAGTATAAGCACTAACAAATTTAACACTTAGCGGCGCTAAAAATATACTTTATATTTACTTTATTTTCGCTCCCCTAAGGCGGCAAAGACGTTAAGTATATATTTCTTGTTAATACTTTATTACTAATCATATTTTACGTTTATTTGCTTCTTTACTTATTTTTAAAGCCCTTTAGGCCCTGTGAGATGCTCCTTCGCGTCCTGCTCTTATAATACCGGGCTGGTTCGATGCATTTATATTAATCTCTCACCCCGTGCGTGCGCGTTGCATAAACATAACAGCCTTATATATCAGTGTTTAGCCTCCTAAATATTTCTAGCTCTGCGGCGCCGGAGGACTAAAATATATTTTAATCCTCCGTCTCCTTTGTGTCCTTTGTCTCCTTTGTCTCCTTTTCTTCCGAAATGCCTGCTCTTTGGGCCTAGGGTTTTCGGCCGGGGTAATCGCGCATATAATTTTAGCTCCGCCTTCGCTGTAGAAATAATAATTAATGATACTAAACAAAAAAATTTTTTTTATTATGATTTTATCTTTATTAATTATACCTTTAATTGGAGTTTTAATGTTAATTCCCTTGGGTTCTAATTCTAATACGGATTCTGGTTCAATATTAGGTTCTGTTTTTTCTTCTGGTAACACTGCAAATTTAAAGGCCTACGGTACTAGTTCTTCAAAGGCCTCGGCCTCTAGCACTAAATATTCAAAAGTTAATTCCTCACCTTCCTCAAGCGCCGAAGCACCAAGCGCCCAAGCACCAAAGGTGGGCGGCTACGCCTCACCAAGCGCCCAAGGGCGAGTGGGAGTGGGGCGAGGGGATGAGTTAGAATTGATGAAAAAAATCGCTCTATTTGTATCTTTATTAAATTTATTAATTTCAATTTACATGTGATTTCAATTTGATAATAATTCTGCAAATTATCAATTTGTATATGAGTTTAACAGTTTAAATTTTTGCCATTTTCACGTAGGTGTTGATGGTATTTCTTTATATTTTGTATTATTAACAACTTTTATAACTCCCATTTGTATTCTATCTAATTGAACAGATATTACTGTAAAATTAAAATATTTTTTAATTTCTTTTTTAATCTTAGAAACATTACAAATTGCTGTTTTTGTAGTATTAGATTTATTTCTTTTTTACATTTTTTTCGAATCTGTTTTAATTCCATTATTTTTTATTATAATAATTTGGGGTGGTAGCAATAATAAATATAGAGCTGCTTTTTTATTATTTTTATATACATTAGCGGGTAGTTTATTCATGTTACTTGCTATACTCTATATATATCAAAATACTGGTTCAACAGATTTTTTACTATTATCTTTAACAGATATTAGTTTAAATTATCAAAAAATTTTATGATTGGCCTTCTTTATTAGTTTTGCCTTTAAAACTCCTTTATTCCCTTTCCATATTTGGTTATTTAGAGCACATGCTGAAGCACCTTTAGCTGGTTCTATAATTTTAGCTGCAGTAATATTAAAATTAGCTTCTTATGGGTTTTTAAGGGTACTTATTCCATTTTTTCCAGATGCCTGTTTATTTTTTTTACCCTTAATTCAAACTATTGCTGCTATTACTGTTATTTATGCTTCTTTATCTACTTTAAGACAAATAGATAATAAGCAATTAGTAGCTATGTCTTCCGTAGCTCATATGGGAGTTGTAGTTTTAGCCTTATTTTCTAATAACATTCAAGGAATTGAAGGTGGAATTTTACTAGGTATTTCTCATGGGTTTGTTTCTCCTGCATTATTTATCTGTGTAGGTGGAATAATTTATTCTAGATATCACACTAGAATAATTAAATACTTTAAAGGATTAGTTAATCGAATGCCTTTATTTACTACTCTTTTTTTTGTATTTATTTTATTTAATACTGCTATACCTTTAAGTCTAAATTATTTAGGTGAATTTTTATCTTTAACCGGTGTATTCTTACAGTCTCCTTTTATCTCTATTTTAGGTGCTAGCGGTATTGTTTTAAGTGCTGCTTATTCTATTTGGGTTTATACTAGAATTTCTTACGGTTCTTATAATAACCCTGTTTATGAAATCATGGGTACTGTTAAAGATATTAACAGAAGAGAGTATTTTTTACTGCTACCTCTGCTTATAGTTACTTTAGTTTTAGGAATATTACCTAATATTATATTAGATGCTCTACATGTTTCAGTTTCATCTGTTTTATATAATATTATATAATTGCTATTTTATCTTAAATTTTGCAGTGGCAGTGATTTGCTTCTTATATTATGATTTGCTTTTTATATTTTGGATAGATTTTTATACCTTTGGGCTCTATTTCAAAACCCTCCTCGTAAGGCGTACGCACACAGGGCCTCTAAGGAAAATAGCACGATTTACTCCTCTACTTTTTGTCGACGGCTTGCTGATCCAGGGATCTTTCAACGCGTAGCGCGTAGTGTGTAAGACCCCGCTTTTTATGTATACACCACCAATCCTTTGCTTGCGTAGCAGGTGGAGGTATAGTAAATGGTAAAATAGTAGGCGAAAGGTTGCTCCTATAAAAGTATAATATATTGTACATAATTTATCTCGCTTCCCTTTTTCCCTTTGACCGTAGGCCTATACCCTATAAATAATAATTAATGATATTTTGCTTTGCACTGTCACGCTAGCCCTCCTCTATTGCCTTAAACCCCCTGCCTTGCCTTTAGGTTACTACGCAGTGGGCCTCGGGCATTGGGCTTAAGGCCACCGACACTAGGTACCAAGGCCTTAATGTAAAAAGTTCAGCAGTAATACACCCACTGCGTTTTTGTGTTCCATTTTTAAAGCCAAAAGAAGTTTGGTGTTAGATGGCAGGTAGAAGTTTTTAAATTTTTATAAAGTATAATGGCAACGCCCTGCCCTAACAAGCGCGGAGCGATAAAATACTTTTACTTGCTCCTCGCACCCTGCCTTGCCCTGCCTTCACTCGCCACGCTCCGCACACCCTGGCCTAGAGAGGCGCTTGGTGCTTGGGCCTACTCGCCACACCTTTAACACACCTTTGCGTACGCCCAAGGCCCAAAGGTCAGTTTATGGTAAGACGCTTGGTGTTAGGGCCCCAGAGTAGGGGCCTTGAGATTTATTGTTTATTATTGAAACTGACCTTAAGTCGTTAGGTTGCGCGGAGCGGTAAAAATATAAAATTTAGCGTGTGCGACTAATTTTTCCCATTTGCGGTATATACTAGCTTTGGTCTTATTATAAGTAAAAGCAAAATTTAATTGTCTTTGAGGCTTAAACAGTAAAATTTTAAATTAAAATTTTTTTAACGTACCAGCTCTACGTAAGATTAACGGTTGTAAGGTAAATTTAATAGTCTTGCAAGCACAGAGCGATTAAAATCCCTTGATGGCCTTCCCTTCCTGCTTTTTAAGACAAACTCAGGATTAGTAAGCGGCTTGTCTACCTTAGGGTTAAAGTTTTAAAATTTTGCTGATTTTGACATATGCGAGCTATAAACCCTGGGTTAAATATCTGCACTCGTAATGTTCAAATTGTGTAAAGGTAGTTTACTCGCTCCGCGCACCCTGCCTTGGCCCCCCTCACTGCCCAAGGCCAAAGGCCCAAGGCAGCGTACGCGGCCCAAAGGTGAATGAGGGAGTATTAGATTGTAGACCGCTGCTACCTACTATGCTTTAGAATCAGTAAAAGGGTCGTGAAAGGCAAAGCAAGCGCCATAAATGTTAATTTATTTTAAATTTTTTTACTTTAATTTTTAGAGTGAAGCTAGTGGGGTGTTACAATTTTTTTAAGCAATACTTTTTTATTATTATTTTAACCCTAGGCTGTATTTAGCCGTATAAGCTACCGTAGGTTAGCATAGCACTAAATAAAAAAAAGTGCCGAATTTTTGCCGCGGCCTTTGCCCTTTACCAGTCCTAATCTCGATAACTAAGTGTGGCAAGTAGGGGCAGGGCAGGGTGGGGCAGGAAGCGATAAATACGGAGTAGGGGGCACACGAAGCGTTAGAACGTCAAATTGCATACACGGAGCGAAACACTTATTTTTAGACCACTAAAAGAGAATAATATAGAATTGTTAATTTGCGCTAAAAAAAGAAAATTTGTAACGGGAAAAATAAATAATTTCTTTTACCCTTTTTGCCTTTTTTCTAAAAAAAAAAATAAATACTATGCCTTCTTTTAAGGTCAAACTAGCCTACCCATCGTATGCAGCGGTTTTTTTTTTTTCCTAGATCGCTGCTGTTTGTTTGAAAATTTTGCCTCGCCTTAAAACCCGGGTAATATACCACAAAGGTGGTGATAGTGCTTACCTTTACTAGTGTGAGTACGCCGAAAAAGCTAGGTGCTAGGGCAGGGTCGGGTGTGGTCACGACCTGAAAATCTAAAAAAATAATAATAGTCTACGCAGTGTACGCCGAACTAAACTGGGTTTGCTAACTTTATAATAAAATCACCTTTTTTATCTTTATCTCCTTAGTACCATTCCGGTCCGTAAACGGAGCCTTTATAAGGTAGGTGTACTATTTTAATATGAGCGTTATGCTTTGGACTATAAAGACATTTTACTTAATAAGAGTTTAGAATAATGGTAGTTTTGTGATCTCCAAAATCAAAGGTAGGTGTTCGATTCGCCTAACTCTTGAATTGTAGTGCAGAGGGGCTGCGCATTGGGCGCGTAGCAGGCGTAGAAGGGTAGATATTTTAATTGTTTGTGCTGTAAGCCGTATTTTTTTTTTTAAGCGGCGTATGCACTCCAATGTTTAAGCGGTGCTCTGCTACCCAAAGGCGAGATAAGGAAATCTTCACCTTGATTTTCTTTTTATGTTGTCTTGCTCCGCGCTTAACATTTATTTTCGCGCACAGCGGCATTGACTTTAATATTACCTCTTTAAGCACACCGCGAGTAAATTTTATTAGTAGCTTACTGTTGCCTACCTTTTGGGCCTGATAAATCTTACTTTTTTTTTTTGTGCGCGGTCGCTTAAAAACTTTAAGTAACTGTAGCCTTTAAGATGCAAACCCTAAGGGGTGGTGCAAAAAAATAGAACCAGGTTGAAGAATAGTATGCATAAGCACATCTAGTGCTTCCACGTTTGCGTACTGCATAGCCTTGAGTGTAAAAATGCGACTTTGTTATTATATTACTAATATAATAAGCCTTTTAGCCTAGTTTAAACTAAATAAAAATTTAACGAAGCTGCCTGTTTGTGCCTTTCGGCCCTTAAGTGTTAGCGCAAGTGCAACAGCGGCATATTGTATAATTTTAGGTCAGGTGCACCGCTTTGTCTTTTAACCCGGCGTAGTTTTAGGTGTGCAGAAGGTATAGGGCAAATAAGCCGGAAATTTAATATTTAAGTAAAATTTTATGGGCCTTTAACTTAAACGGTAGAGGACCTGATTGTCAATTAGGGAGATGTCAGTTCGAATCTGATAAGGCTCGAAAAAAAAGCTTATTTGCGCAAACTACACTGCACCTGTAAAGCTCTACTGCGGTATTATATCTTGGCAGTATATCACCTTCATACTCTTACTCTTATTTCTTACTCTTACTCTACTATTTCTATAACTATTGACTATAACTCTAACTCTTACTTTTACTCTTTTACTTTTTTCTTCTAACTTTTACTTTTATTTTATCTAGATTGCTTTTCGCCTTTTGGGCTTTATATAAAATTACGTTTAGAAAATCAAGCAACCCTTTTAATTAAAGAGTACATAATTGTTTGGTGTATCTAGTTAATAAGCTGCTAAATTTACTACTTGCCCACCCCCCTTCCAGCCTAACCTCGCACCCTCTACTGTACCCGCAACAAAGGTGAAAGGCGAAAGGTAATATGGTGATAGGCGATTGGGGAAAGGTGAAGGGATAATAGATGGATAGTGCCTTTGAGGCCGCCTCGGGGTAGCGGCGGGAAGATAAAGTCGACATTACTTTTAGGAAGGACCAGAGATATGTGATAAGTGACTTAGGCTTTAAATTAGCAGTCTTAGGTAAAATTTACACCATTAATGTTTTATCACAACATGTTAAGGATCTGTTGTTAAAGGGTTTAAGTTTATTAGATAAAAATGTAGTGATGGTTGGAGGCATACGCAGAAAATAGCTTTTCCTGCACTATTTTTTGAAGGTAGGCGTACGCAGAAATAATTATATAATTGATCTTTAATATCTATGATAATATCTTTACTAATTTTGATACGTAGGCGCAGAAGGACATGTTTTTATTTTATAAATACACGTGATTACTCTTTTTTAATTAGTGCCCCTACTCCCAAAAGGTGCGCGCGCGGGCTGCTAGCCAGGGTAGGAGCCTTAGCCTTAAAACATGCCCCTATAAATAAAAGCAAATATTTCCTTTTCTTGATACTCCCTCGAAAGAAAAATTTTACCCTTTTTTACTAGCGTATCCACGTAGTGGGTTGTAGCGCAGCAGTGTCGGTGAAGTAGTGCTTTAAAAAAATTCTTTTTGGCGTAGTTCGCTTTATGCCGTAATTACTTTGCGCCCTTAGGGCCTTAAAGGTTTAAGTTCTTTTAGTGCTTTTTAATGTAAAATTTTTCTGTGTTAGCAAGGACGGCGTCTTGCTGTTTAGCAACCGGAGTCTGGCCTCCGGCATTGCCGTCTTTAGGCACCCTTAGGGCGCCCTTTGAGCAGCTTCCCTTCCCGAATATAAACCCTGGGACACTTTGCCTCCGTAACGCGGATCGTGCCAAAAGGTGAAAGGTGTTCTAAAAAAAATTTTATTAACGCTTTTGGATTATTAAGAGTGGATTGTAACTTATATCTGCGCATTATAAATCAAGGCGTACCCACGTTAGGTGTTTATTTTTTTATTTTTTTATTTTAACCCTGAGGCGAGTAGAGGTAAAACATTAATTTTTTATCTCTTACCTTGTCTCAAACTTTTTTTACAAGCACTAGCGGAGCGCGAATGCTAGACATTAGACATCTCTGCGAATTAAAAGGTAAATGAAAAGTATTAAAAAATTCGTGTTGTGCGTACGTCTTCCTTAAAGTATAAAGCTAAAATCTTTTTGTTGCTTCGTGCCAAAACAACGGCAAGAGGAGTTGATAGCTAATTTTTGCAAACCTCCTCTCATCTTGTCCTCTCACCTTTGGTGCTTGCGCGTAGCGATAAACATCTTCTTTAATAAATGGTTTTTTATTAACCGTGTTTGAGGGTCTTTTTTTTTTTTTTTTAAAAATAAAAAATTAATCTAGCGTTTTGTAGACTCTATCAGTCCTCTACCGCCTCCGTTTTATCGAGCGACCTGCCTGGGAACCTGCGCACGCACTCACTCGCCGCACTCGCCCCCCTCGCCTGCCCTCCATTCACACGCCTCACGGCGCTTGGAGCTTGATGGTGGGGCCTTGGCGCTTGGTGAACCACGCTCCGCGCTTTGGAGGCGCTTGGTGTGTGCGTACGCGGGCTGGTAGATAAAGCCTTAAAAATGCAAAAATCGGGCCTAATAAATAAAAAATAAATTATGCCGCCGGCCTACGACAAAAAAATTAAGTATAAAGATACTCAAAATGTCTTGTAATAGATAAGGAAAAAAAGCACCACTCACCCGCCTACCGAATAAAAAGCTCGGTGCGTGCTGCGCGCTAAAAACTTCTATGGGTTATACGTTTTAGATTTGCTAAAATATCTTCTCAGGCTTAGGGTTTACGTTGCTTGTTGAAGGCTGAGCCTAATAAAAAATTTTTTTAATCCCCTGCCGCCTGCACTAATTTATTATTTAAAATTTTTAGTGTCAAAGGCTGGCGGAGCGAGCGCTTTGCGTTACTATTTAAATTTTCCGCCTTAAATTTTGTTTTATTTAATCCATTTTGCTGCCTTGTCCCGCCCTGCCCTAGCATATTCCGAGCGTCAACCGAAGGTATTCGAGTAAGCAAAGTCGGGGCCTGGTATGGCAGGTAGGGTACAAACGTTATGTAAAGCCTTAAAATTTTTAGTCTTTTACCTTTATTAAGATGGCTCTTAGTTTAATATAACGCTCCCTACAACTTGTCTTTAGATTTCCAATTCCTTCCTACCTGTGTTGCAGGCAATGTAGCGTGTCACACAATCAATAATGCTTTGCCAGGCCTATCTCCCTGCCCGTCACCACTCCTGGTAAATAAACCCCCCCCCCCCCCGATCAATGACCCAAAGGGCACTATCGTTTAACTAATAATCACCTTTCATATTTCACATTTATCCTCTGTCACTGCGGAGCGCTTAGTCCACCCGCAGGCCTACCATAGCTTGGTGCTTAGGGCCTTTGCTTGGTAATGGTTGAGGTGTGGACGTGAGGCGACGTTTCAACTCCTCTTTTTAAATTTTATCGCTTCGCAGTGGGAGTTGTGATTAGTGATGTGGATGCGTAAGGAGTCGCAGGGGTCTTGCGTGAATACGTCTTGCCTCTTAGGCCTTGGTGCTCGAGGGAAAGGTTAAGTGAAATAGGTTGTGTAAGAAAAATGCTCTCCAATGGTGTCAAAGGTGCGCTAGACTAATTTAATACTTTAACTAGCGCAGTAGCTACGGTTATATTTTATTATATTTATGCAAGATTAAAATTTCTACCCCTTTTACCTTGCCTTTTTCTAATTTGCTATATACCGGCGATAGAAAGTACCCCCTTATTTATAAAAATAGGAGGGTCGGGTATCCAGCTTAACCACACGGTTCGCGTTTAAATTTATATAGTAACCGTTTTTATTAGTGCAACTGTGCAGTGCAGCACGGGGCTTTTAATTTTACACTTACACTTTTTTTTTGGCTAATTGCTTAGCGCTTACTCTTTTTAATCTTTTTACCGCCTCGCGTTGCCTTTGGGTTTTTTTACGAGCGTCTCACAATAAGAGCGTATCACATGCACACTTTAAGTGTAGGAATCACAAAACTTTAGTCTTACGCAGTACTCTTTTTAATTGTACTAAGGGGAAAAGGGTTTAAATATTTATCTGAAAGCAGCGCGTGCGCGTAAGGCAGTTTTCAGCCCCACACAAGCACCTGAAGATGAGTGCGAGGGGAGTGAAAAAATATCCAAATCGCTTTCTATTTTTTAGAACCTTTATTTTTAGCGGAAAATTTTTTAAGATTAGTCTTATAAAAAAAATGAGAGGAGTTTCATATCTCAGGCGCTTGTTGCGTGCGCTAAATAGCAAAATTTTATTTGTTTTTTAATTACTCCGCAAATTACTTACCGCTCCGCAGGCAGAGCAGGAAAAAGAATAAAAATTGCGCAGCATACGCAACATTTAAATCTTTATATCACCCTAGGCCTTAGTTTTGAAGTACACAGAAAATGCTCAAGAATTTGCTACACATTATGGTTGCGCTTGGTAAATTTAGGATGTATAGCGTAAATCATTAATAGAGTTTAAGGTCTATCCTTTTTTAGAATATAAATAATAAAAATGCCTCAATTAATACCATTTTATTTTATTAATCAATTAGTGTTTTCATTTTTAACTTTATTAGCTTTAATATATGTGTTTTCTAAATATATTTTACCTTTATTTTTTTCTTTACAAGTGATTAGAATGTATTTAATTAATTTAAGTTAATTTATTACGGTAACCAAAGGGAAGAAAAGGGTTTAGAATCTCTAAGGTTATGCCTTAACTATTTTTTTTTTTTTCTAACTCGTATTTAGCAGGCCCGCCTTTACTGCCTAGATATTGCTCACCTTTTAAGTTTATACTTTAAATTAGCGCCGCTGGTATCTCTACCTTTACCTCGCATCTGTCTACCATTCATCTTTTCATAGTGGGGTAAATGCCTTATTGCAGCGTTGGAGCCAGCTGGCGGGCGTGGATAAAAAGCAACTTTTTTTAAGTCATTTTACTTCGCTGGAGTTAAGAGTAATTGGTAGCTGCATCCCCCTGGCCTCAAGGGCGAGATGCGTAGACATAAGACCTTAAAGGTATAAAAGGACAATGTGTGTAAAGTATTAATAAAAATTAACTACCAAAGCGTAACGGTTAGATTTTCTTTAATTAAATCTAACTGTTTTTTAAGTTAAATAAAATTTTAAATTGTCCGCCTTCTACCCCGTTACTTACCCGTCTTCTGGCTTTTATGCTCGGTTGTCGATGTAATATTCAGTGTGTTAACGCCTGTGTTTAACCCAATACTAAGGCAAATATAAGGCAGTAATTTTTATTTTTTTTAGCTTTTTTTTAAGCTTTACTTTATTTATATATTACGAGGCCTCCGGCACTGAGTATTAAAGCAATCCTCAACCTCTAAGAAAAAAGAGGGTTTAATAAGAATAATAGTAATCTCTCTACAGCCACATCCACACCTTCACCCTCACCCTTGCCCGCAACCGCGCCTATACTTATTTCCCCTTACCACCCCTATAATCGCCTACTCGCCCTCGGCGCTCGGGCGGCGCTCTGGGTATGGTCGGGGAGGTTAAAAAAATATTGATGCTAAGTGCTTGGTGTTTGTTGCTTAGTGCTTGGTGATTAGTGCTATGGCCTTGGTTTTGTAGCTCCGCGGCTGCTTCGCAAAAAATAAAAAAGATAATTGATATTTTCCGCGGCTGCTACGCGAGCTGTAGGCCAGATGAGTGATAAAAAGGATTAAAATAAAAAAATTTTTTTTCGCGTTGTTATTATAGAGCACGCCTTGTTAGTCCCGCCTAAAGTTATTTAGTTAGGGGTTGAGGAAAAGCAGTGCTTTTAGGCCTGCAAATATATATAAAAATTGTTTTAAGGGGGTAGTTAATTAAACCATTTTTAACCCCTTTACATATCTAAAATTTACGGCTACGCCAGATAAGTGGCAAACTCACAGCATCGCCTGCCTACAGGTTTATTTTTTATAATTTTTATAAGCGCCTGAAAAGCTCCTTTGTAGACGTACGTAAAACAGGCCACATAAGCCAAATGCTTTCATATTTTGAAACTTGAAACTTGAAACAGGGGAGTTTAAGTTATCTTTTTAGGCTACGCAAACAAAGACAGGTATTGTATCAGCAAAGTAGTGTAGAAAATTAAGCGATTAAGAGAAAAAATAGAAGTTAATTTAGGACTATTATGTTTAATATCTTCTTAGGCTTATAGGAATGCAGAGCTTTTAATAAACACCTTTAATGCGTATTTATATCCCGCGTGTGATAGCCAAGGCCTAAAAGGCACTATGTCCCTGTCGTCTTTTATCCTTATCGCCTTTTTACTTTAAGGCATGTGTGTGCTGTTTCAGGGAGAAGGTTAGCTGCACAATGCGCTCTTTTATCTTTTTTTTTTTTACTTCACCACAAAGGTGGGAAAAGGCTAAAAATATATTATTTTTTTTTTACATTATAAATATACCCCTCATCTCAAACCGAGCCTTTAAAAAGTTTATTTTCCTCATCCTTGCTTTTTTTAACCAGGCTCCGCCCCTGCAGGTTGATTTAAAATTTGAGATGTGTCAAACCAGATCCCTTAAGGAGGCGTGATTTTTATTTATTAAGGTTAATCAGATAACCTTATTAAGCCGTGCTTCGTTATCCAAAGGCGTTACAGAGACACTAAAACCTAAAATAAGAGTGAAAACATACTGCTTTCTTATACCTAAGGGTGTCCTAATGCTACGGTTTTGTAGGTTTATACTTCTCCTTGTAACCTTTTTGTGCCTTTTTGGCTTTGTATTTTATCATATGTTCGGCTTATGTACATAAATTTATTTTCTACTATAGGCCTGCGGATTGTAAAATTTAAAGCATAAGAATTTTGCCCTGTTATTTTGCGAAAGTATAAAAGAGACATATAAAATTACAAATTAAATAACATTTTGTGGCGGAGCCGTGTAACAAATAAAAATTTTTATCTTATCTTATCTACTAGTGCCCGAGGCCTAAAAAAGTTTTTGTCCTATTTACTCCTATCTACTCTTAGAGGCGTAGCCACGCAAATTTACAAGGTTCATCACAAAACTGGTGTTTTATAACCTATAAAGTGATTAAGTCCGGCGCAGTTTAAAAAAATAAGAGTAAATAACAATAGGCGCCTTGGGTGAGCGGATGAGATAAAAAACATATACCGCCCCTCCTGCGCCTTAATTTATTTAATACCCTCCAATCTAGGGGCTGCCTGCCTTCAGGCGCAATAAAAAGAATGCTTGTTAGCTAAACCTCCTTCCTGCTACGCTTGCCTTTACACAAGCAACCTCAGGGTATAAAATTTAATTTTATCAGGATGGCGTGTACCTGCACTGCTACGCCTGCACTGCACTGCTACGCCGGCTTCGCCAGCAAGCCTGCCAGAGAAAAAGGAAATTTACCGCCTATTTTTTAAGTCTCAAAGGCACAAAAACTGCCCTCACTCACCAACTCTCCTACCCGCCTACCTTGCGGCGGTGCTCGGGCGGCGCTCAGGCGGAGCTTGGAAGGCCCTAAGAGCCAGGGTCCAGGCAGGTGTGTTATTAGGTGTTATAGCATAGTTGGTAGTGCAGAGCCCTGTTAATGCTTCCAGGAGGGGTTCGAATCCCCTTAACGCCTTTATATTTATGATTTTTTTATTTCCTTTTTATTCGGTTTGGACTACTTACTTTTTTTTTTTTGCTAACCCCTAACGCTTTTTAAGCTAAAAATGTTGCAAATAATGCTACGGAGGCTCCGCCCTTAAAGTATAAAGTATAAAGTATAAATTATAAATTTTAACGCCGGGTAAAATTTTCTCGCCTAGTGCGCTTGTGATAATAAGTCTCATGCCTCTGGTTTTTTAAATTTTTCCTTTTTAGGCCACGTAGCGGCTACAGTAGAAAGTGGGGGTAAATTTATAGATACAACTTTTAATCAAATTTCCCGCGGTTGGCTAGCCTCACCACCGCCTAGCACCAAAGCTGATTGAGATTGCCCCTTTTTACCTTTGGGCGATATTCTCCAAAGAGGGCGATGCAGTAAAGTACACTTTGGCTTGTCAACAGGTCGAATGGAGCGATGCCATACAAGGGTGATGCACACACATATCACCAATATTACACCCGCCTTTTTGGTTTAGGTTTGGTCACGGCAGTTAGGGCTTAGGTGCTTGGGCTTTAAGTATTATATTTTTCAACAATCTAAGGCAGGCTTGAATCCCTGTACACCCCCCCTTTTTTTATCTCTTATTACCTTTCTCACCTTTTTATTTGCGCAGTAGAATAATAAACAAAACTTCAGTAGAATAATAAACAAAACTTTTTTAGTATATCTACCTTTTTATAAAGGCGCGACAAACGCAAATACACAACTTTTATTAGACTGATTTAAGGTCCTGGAAGCGTTTGCTTACTTTTATTTTATAAGGTGCGGTGATTAATTTAAATTTATAATAGACAGGTACCTTGCGTATACCACTTCTTTGTTTACTTTGGCCTCTTTGTTACTCAAGGCACGAAGGGCTGAGCCGTTAAATTTTTACTTTTTATATTTTTCTTTGACCTTTTTAAGGCTCGCCTCGGGTTGGTTTTGTATTTCCGGTTATAAATTAGGCCTCGTATAAAAGCCGCGGAGTAAAATATACAAGACCTTGCCTTTATAGCTAGCCTTTGGCGAGTGTTCTCCCTTAACCCCTCTGCGAATAGCAAAGTCCAGGGTGATATTTAGCCTTTAAATACAAGGTTTTCCTCTTTTTACAAATTTCCCTCTAGGCTAGGCTATTTGGTCCTTCTTGTTAAAACAATCTTTTATCAATCCGCTAGCATAGTCGCGTGCGTCGTGTACGACTTTCGCGACAGCTACGGCAGAAAAAGTCTGATCATTTAGTAACAAATATGTAAAAAAAAAATTTTTTTACCTTGCCTTTACTACAAGGTAAAAATACGGTTTATGCTGCTTTATTCCAACCGCCTAAACCTCCAAAAATTTTTTAATTCCTTTTTTTTTTCTTTGTGCCTTGTGAATACGTCCTACCTTTAAATAATTTTTACACGGAAATCTGTGCCTTCCGTAACAATATTTTATAGTTTAATAGGGCACTAGAATATACATCTATACTAGCGCGGAGCGTGCGCTGAGCGATAACAGTTTTACTTTATAAACTCTAGTGGCTCCACCTTACTATTAATTTAAGCCGCTTAAATTTTTAGCGTAGAGTGATGATAGATCGTGCGATAAACGAGCGCTAAGTAAAAAAAGATGTATAATAAACAGTAAAAAAAATTTTTTATATTAAGTCCTATGCAACCAGCGATAAATTTTTAATAATTAAAAATATTGTAGGTGATTAATGCAATCATTAAGGCTTCCGGCACAGTTATATTTAATAATTTAAGCGCGGAGCGCACGTGCGCGGGGCGTGTGCAGTAAAAGGAAAATCTCCTTTATATTGTCTAAGACCTTCGATCTACCGCTGCATACGCACTATCACCTTGTCTCCTTTTCACTTTGTCCACCCCCCCTTTTTTCGGCCTTAAAAATAAATTTAAGGGTGGAGCCACCGTAACATGCTTCACTCTACCCACGTTCTTAGGCCTAGGGTTACATACTAGAAAAAAAAAAGAAAGAAATATATTCTTTTTTTACCTCTAGCCCTTCAAGAGCGCACTGCCTAAGATTTGCGGTTAACCTCCTCTCCTTTTATCCCACCCCTTCCACACGCCTCACCTACCCCTTGCCCCCCTCTGCCCTTTAGGCAGCGTAGGCTGCCTTGCCCAGCCTTGCCCTAACAAGCGCGGAGCGATAAAATACTTTTTTTTTTAGGGGCCTTGGGCCTCGGGCCTATGGCAGTGATGCTTGGGCCTAGGGAGTTAGGTCAGGTACAAAGCAGCAGTGGCGCGGTTTCCAGTCTAATTGTCGAGCGTATGTGTTTGGGCCTTATAACAAAAATATTTTACCCCTGGTTTAAATTTTAAAAAATAAAAAAATTAAAAATAATTATAATTTTCAAACATTCCCTTATCATTTAGTGGAACCTTCTCCTTGACCTATAGTAACTAGTTTTGCTTTATTAACTTTAACTGTTTCAGCTGTAATGTATTTTCACGGATTTGAAAATGGAGGTGTTTTACTGTCTTTAGGATTCGGTTTAACCGCTTTTGCTATGATTTTTTGGTTTCGTGATGTTATCTTAGAAGGTACAAAAAAAATAAAGATAGCACATCTGACCCATCTGATCAAGGGCGGAGCCGGCATTATAAATTCAAACACCCCTGCTCCCTTTGTAGCGCGTAGCGAGGGACCTGCCCTCAGGCTCGCTCCAAGAGGGGCGGTGGCTAGACAGCCCTTCCCTAACAAAAAAAATTGTATTTTTTTTTGTAGTGGCCTTGGGTCGAAAAATACAAAAAAATTTTCAATCCCCAAGGTTGATGCTATAAAGGTAGGTGTGCTTACGCTAGCCGGTCCTACCTTTTGGGTCTTGAACTTTGGCCTGGTAATGGATAATCTTTTATCGCTCCGCGCCAAAATTGCAAGAGTAGTTTCTCCTGAAGAAATTAATGAAGCTTATAAAAACTATAATAATGAATATACCGCGTACCAGCTGCGCAAGCCAAAAAAAAATTTCAGTTTTAATAAAGAACAACTAGGTTTTTATTTAGCTGGTCTATTAGAAGGTGATGGTAGTATATCATTACCATCTGTCGGTAAAAGTAAACTAATTAGAATTTTAAATCCTCGTATTGTATTTACTTCACATATAAACAATTTAGGATTATATGTTAATATTCAGCAACAACTAAGGGGGATAGGCCGATTTCAAAAATCAGGAGAGAATACTCTCAGGTATATAATTGGAGATAAAGATGGAATAATAAATTTTATAAAATTAGTACACAATAAATTACGAACACCTAAAAATGATAGATTTAATTTATTAATAGAATTTATTAATTTTAAATATAATTTAACTATTGAAAATAGTGTATTAGATACATCTTCAATTTTCAGTAATAATTGATTTACTGGATTTGTTGAAGCAGATGGGCATTTTGGTGTCAAATATAGAATAGCTAAGCCTAAATCTGAAACCAGAAAAAGAATGGTAAGTGAGAATGTTAGCATATTATTTAGATTAGACCAGCGTTCTCATGATATGGTTTCTAACTCATCAATGAATACTATAATGGAATTCATTGCTTCTTTTTTAAATTGTAATGTATTAACATTTAAATATAAAGTTATGAAATCTTCGGAGCAAAGAGAAGTATTATCATTAAGCATAACCTCAGTTAATAAATTAAAACCTATAATAGAATATTTTAATAATTATCCTTTGCTTGGTACTAAATATTTAGATTTTAAAGATTGAGAAAAAATATATTACATTATTTCTTCCAAAGAACATTTAACTGATTTAGGAAGAGCAAAAATAAAAAGTTTAAGTTTAAACATGAATCGCAGTAGGCGAGTAAAATAAATTTAAGTTACGGTCCGCGGGCTTAAAAAGCAAAAAAAATTTGCCCCTTGCCTTACCCACCCCGTACTTGCTGCGCAAGACTAACGTATAGAAGGTTGGCGTGCTTACGCACACCTGCCCTGCAGCACCTTTGGTGCTTAGGCCTGGTTTTATTTAATATACTCAAATCACTTCAGCCCTTTTTTCAAACCTACTCTAGCTAAAAGATCTATATTTATTATTTTTTTAATTTGTCTAGAATGGCTTAGTAGTTGCATAGTTTTAGGGTAAAGTTTTGTATAATTTTCTACGTCCGCAGCCAAAAGCGGTAAAGTATAAGTGCCTTCTATAAATCTTACTATATGCTGGAAACCCCTAAAGCTTTAAAGACTTAAATTTTAAATAAAGTAACAAATTTAAAGATGACACCAGCCTTCACCTTCGTGGGCGGCTAAACAATGGGCAATCAGCAGGGAACCAATAAACGTATAATTATTTTAGTAGGTCCCTCAGAGACTACACGTAAGAGATAAATACGTATTTTACCTATTTATTAAGATATAGTCCAGTTTTAATTGAAAAATTAAATGTTAATGACTTTTTTAGGAAATCATACAAAACAAGTTCAACGAGGTTTAAATATAGGATTTGCTTTATTTATTATAAGTGAAGTTATGGCCTTCTTTAGCGTATTTTGAGGTTTTTTCCACGCTAGCCTCTCACCTGATGTTTATGTTGGTTCTTCTTGGCCTCCTTTAGGTATTGACGCACTAGACCCTTTTGCTATTCCTTTATTAAATACTTTATTGTTGCTTTCTTCAGGTGTTCGCCTGAAATGTGATATTTTTGATTTATTTTTCGGCCCTAAGGGCACAAATTCCCTTATTTTAGCGTTACCTTCGCCAACCCTGCCTAACCTTTACTCCAGGGGGCGGGGAGGCGTACACCGCACCTTTTGGTGTTTAGGCGCTTGGCCCTTAAAAGATGAGGGCGTAGTCATAAAAAGAATAAGTTTTCCTAATATTGATATTTTAAGCATAATTATAGGTTCACTACTAGAACATGGTTCTATAGAAAAAAAGTATATTATATTATTTTATCGCAGCTTTACGACGAATGCTACAAGAACAGAGAGAAAAGAGATAGTTATGCCCTTTGGCCCTTGAGGTAGTAACACGGGTTCAACTATAAGCAAAAATAGAGCGCTCACCTTTCCTGTAAATATCGCGTGTAACGGTAAAATTGTAATTCAAATGCTACCTTATTATAAAAGTGTAGTTTTAGTGGCGGAGCCCTTATTATTATCTGATGGTGTTATGCTGCCAAGTAAATTAACTACACAAGTTACTTTTATATTTGGCCTGCTTATAGCGCGAAGCGAGAAAATTTTTGATTTTTTTTTATTAATTTATTTATGAGGCGGAGCCCTTGCACTTTACCGCTACGCGCGTATGAGTTACCCTTATTACTGGAAACTTTACAATGCATGCTTAATTAATAAAGCTGTCAAGGGCTACGCCTTTACTACACACAGACTAAATTGTTTTACGGAATTTCTTTTACCGTTACGCACTATATTTTGACCTAAAGGGTACAAAGACAATAAAAGAATAATACATAAGGCCTCTTACACTGAAATTTTTTATTTTTTATTGAGCATTATTTCATTTGCACATTGATTTGTGTGAGATTCTTGAGTATTTGGCACAGTGGCGGAGCCCTTAAAATTAGCAACGGGTTCTTTTTCTCGCATACGTCGGTTAAAATCTTGTGTTACCGCTACGCGTTTGTGCCCTTTGGGTTTTAAGATATTAAAATTCACGCGGAGCGGTAAATATGATAGCTGGCTCAGTAGAGGCCTTGAGAGTACAATAATGCCTCCTGTCCTAAATAAAGGTCTACCTAGAATATGTATTTTAGCTAAATTTAAAAGTAAGTTTGTTTACCGCCCCTCGCTCATAAGGCCTTATACTGTACCCAGTGTGTTATATAAATTAGAAAAAATTTTAACGATCCGCGCGAAAAGTGAAACTTTAGAAGACCGGGAGGTCTATTTTAAACACTCTCGTACATTCAGTCAAGGAAAAGGTACTGAAAGTATTTCAAATATTAATTTACTTGGGGGTATAAACCCTCAAAAGGTGGAAAACCCGTTAAATATTTATAAAATATTTTATCTTTCCTTGTTTTTTCTTACCTGCGTACCTGCTACGCCGGCTCGGCACTGCACTACACCGCTACGCCAGCAAGCAAGCCAGCCTCCCTTGCCACCCTCTTTGATGCTTGGAAGGGGGGAGAGAGCCACAAAAAATAATATTAGTAATATAACTAATGAACTTTTTAAAATATTAATGCCGTCACAGTCTATTAATTTACTCGCTCTACAGCGTAGTCACCCGGGCGCACGCTTGAAGGAACATAAAATTATCTCTATTATTATAGGATCATTATTAGGTTCTTGTGAAATTTTACTTAAAAAAAAAAAGATAAAAGGAAAAGTAATATGAACTAATTATATTGTATTTAATAAAAATTATAATAATAACACGGAATTACTCTCTTTATATAATAAATTAAGTAAGCTAGGTATTTGTAAAAAAGCGAATATTAAGGAAAATTTCAGATGAAGAACGTACCATAAGGTTTATAAGCAAAGTAGAAAATTTAAAAATACGGTAGCTTATAAGAGCGTTGCCACTAAGCCTATTAAAAATGTTTATTGAAAATTTATAGGTCCTTATTCTGAACATTTAAATTTTATTAAAAAACTGTTTTATCCTAAAGGACTAGACAAAGAAAAAAAAGTATTACCAAATACTATTTGTGATAATCTTAGTTTAGAAAGCTTAATTACATGAATAATCTGTGATGGTTCTTTAATAAAAAATAAAGGGGTAAGATTTAATTCTAATAGTTTTAATCTTAAAGAAGTTAAATATTTGTCTGAAATTTTAAATAAAAATTACAATTTAAAAAGCTCATTTATAAAAATCAAAGGAATTGATAACTATAATTTATACTTATTTTTATAAGGGTTCCGCCTCAAATTTTGGCTGGCAAAAGGCGGAAAATAAATCACTCCTAGCTCACGAGCCTTAGAATATTTCTTTGTCTAGGGTATTGGTTATGGTTCACCGCCACACTGTCATACCTTTGGGTTAAATTTTATTAAAAGCTGTGTGCTTGTGCTGACCTTCGGGTGTTTAACCTATCTAAGCCCTAAAGGTGGTAAAAGGGAAATATTAATTATGGGAATATCAAATTATTAGCTCTCGATCCGCGCATCTTGCCCCCATTCACCTTTGGGCAGCGTACCCTGCCCAAAGGGCAGTGATACTTGGGCCTTGGGAGTAGAGGAGTCTTTAATGCAAGCGCGGAGCGAGAAAAACACCACACAAATGCGCGAAAACTAAAATTTTGTAACTACATCTCGCTTTTTCTGTCCCTTGGGCCTTCGGCTAGTTAGCCTTCCTCGTGCGTGTTTATAGGAGATATAGAAAGAAAATTTGCAAATTATTGTAGTGACGGAGCCTTTAGAACTTTTACATGTTATTTAATTGAAGGCATACGCAATGAAGGTTTTTTTTCCTTAAATTAGGTAAATTATACCAAAATTTATTGAATATCACTTAACACCTTTGGTTTTAGTACCCCCTCACTCGCCTGCCCTGCCCCCCCCCCCTCGACCAAGCGCGCGCGCGGATTGCTAGCAAGGGTAGGGGCCTCGGGCTGCCTGTGCTTGGTACTTTATTTGGGCCTTGAATGATAGAGGATGCTTTTTGTGCCATTAGGCCGAAAAATAGAGGTTTTAAATTTGCTACTAATAGTTTTACGTTACTGGCTTCGCCTCATAACGATCTTTGATGGGCCAAAGGCCCGAAGTATAATTTTTAGCTGTTATTCTAAAATTTTAAAATTTAGCAACGCCTCCCCAATACCAAGCGTCGGAAGGTGATTTAAGGATGGAGTGTAAAAAAATATAATTTACGCGCGGAGTGTTAACAACTATTTATAAATAAGGTAAAGATATTTAAAATAATCTATAAAATCCTAAGGGCGGAGCTGATTTAATAAATGATTTTCGCGCCTACCTTCGGGCGGCGAAAAAAATAGAAAAACTTCTTTTTATCTTACCAGTGCGGAGCGAGTAATCTATCACCCAAGGCGCTTAATCTTGGAAACGCGGAGAGAGAAAAATATACAAAAATATTGCATAGTCATAAATTTTTATTCCTATCCAAGCACCCTCCGAGCGCCGCCCAAGCGTCACCTTGGCGACGCCCTAGCGACGCCTCGGGTAGGCGAGTAGGCGGGTAGTAGGGCAGGCTAGTAGGAGAGAAGGAGGGTAGGCCAGTAGGAGAGGGGATGCGGGCGGGTTTTGCTACCCTTCGGTCCTTATAAAAATTACCTTTACAAAGGAGATATTATTTTATCTTGGCGACACTAGTGAAAACGGTTAACGAGTTATATCTAAATTTAAGACCGTCGGTTTAAACTATTAAAATAAAAATTTTAAATATTTTAGGTCGCTACAGACTGGTACACTGGTGGGTTTAAAAAAATAAAATTTTAAGCTTAATGTACAGTCGGAATCTCAAAAAATTAAGTTTTTTTCAAAGATTTTATATTATCGCTCCACGCACGCTTCGTGTTTCATATTTTACTAATTTTAGTTCTTTAAGGCCCAAAGGGCAGAAACTTTCCTCGCCGCCCTCTATTTTTTTCGCCACTCGAAGGGAGGCGCGAAAAGGGTTGGTCGGGAGAGGCGCTTAATATAAAAAACATGGATTATATATTTAGATATTTATTAATATATAGTTGGAGATTTGGCATTTATAACATATTCTCATCACGCATTAATAAATGGTAACAGATCCGGAGCTATTACAGGTGCTTTTTTAACAATAGTGTTGGCTGTTCTATTTACTGGTTTACAGTATTATGAGTACTTAGAAGCAGGTTTTACTTTTGCGGATTCTGTTTATGGTACTGTTTTTTTTGCCTCTACGGGGTTGCATGGGATACATGTAATTATTGGAACAATCTTTATTACAGTTGGATTTATAAGACTAGTTTTGTATCACTTAACTTCAGATCATCACCTTGGATTCGAGGCTGCAATTTTATATTGGCACTTCGTTGATGTTGTGTGATTATTCTTATTTGTGGCGGTATATTGGTGGGGGGGTGCTTAATTATTGAAGACTTTTCCGCATTTTTTGTAAACATGCGTAGCTTACTTTCAAAAATAAAAACTGGGTTCTGCTCTGTAAAATCGTACGCTGCCTCCTGCCTAAAAAAGTTTTTTTTTTCTATCCAGAATTATATATTTTTAAACCGTGGTAAATTAATTTTAAGTTCAGTTATATTAAGTTATGATAAAGATAAATCTTGAAGAGATATTGGGAATATGTGTCTTAACTTAGAAGCAATAAAAAAGGATATAAAAAAAGTTGTAACTGAATGGACAGCTGCGCCGGATGCTGAACGACCGCTCATTCTAAAAAGACTATTTCTGCACGTTAAAGATCGCGAAGATTTGAGCAGTAGTATACGGGATTCCGTTAATTTAAATAAAACCAATTGAAACCCGCCTGTAAGGGTTCCAGATGTTACAGCGGCGGCCGTCTTACCTTTAATTTTTGATGTAGGGGTTATAATAAATTTAACACGCTTCGTGATAAAAAATTTTTTACCTTATTCAATAGAAATAGTAATGTCTTTATTATTTTGATTTAAATTTCAGATTATTCCACCTGTAGAAATTTATTCTTTAATAATAGTTTTAAAGAATATTAAAAACTTTTATAGGGTGCTAAAGTTTGGTTTAATTGTTTGGTCCTTTTGCAAAAAGTTTTTAATATTTTTAACTTTGTTATCTCTTCCTTATCGCTATCACTCCGTGATGGCTTGAAAAAGAGTTTATTTAAATTATATATATAATATAGCTTGTGTTGCAGGTACGTGGTATATAATTTTGGTATTAACATATAAAAACATTTTTAGTTTAAGGCCAAAAAGGTGGAAATATTTTATTTACCTTTATTGTTGTGTACTTATACTTTGTTTTTTTTTTGATTGAGCAGTAGAAGCATTACCCGGGTAAAAAAATGTAGAGTTGAAAAATTTTACTATACCCTTTAGATCTTTTATACCCTTTATATCCTTTATTCCTTTTAGATCCTTTATACCTTTTAGACCCTTATACCCTTAGACCCTTGGTGGAGGCACGTTGACAAACACTTAATAAAATAAGCAGTGTTTTGCAGACCTGCTCTTTATGCCTTTGGCCTTGTGTTTCTTTTGGTCTGGCGTCGAGCGGTACTATTTTTTCAATATATTAAATCGCAATTTTAGGTAATTTTGTCGCTTCGCGTGTTGCTCTGCGCGTCGCTTCGCGTTAAATATGTATTAAAATTTTTATTTGCTAGAGTGGCTCCGCCCGCGCCTGCCCTCATTCACATTAGGGCAGTGTACGCTGCCCAAAAGGCAGCGGTGCTTGGGCCTTTGCGAAAAAGGTGTAAAGATCTTTAAATTTTAATTTAGCTATTATTAAACCAGTATAATCTACACCTTTTCAAGGCGCAGATACCCTCCTAATATTTAATGTTTAAGGAATTAGGTAGGGGTTTATAACGAGGTAAAGCCGCAAATAAATAAAAGTATATTTACCGGAAATTAACTAGGATTTTTTTCTTACTATCGCCTCATTTATAGCTCATGTTGGCGTTTTTCCAAAGGCTGATAAGTGATGTTTTTTAATTCTCGCGGTGTTATTGCTCACTTCTGCAGTAGGCCTGTGAAATAAAAAATTTTTAAATCATAGTAAGTTTTATTAGATTTGTATCTTTAATTAGACCAATAGCTACCTTATTACCTCATTTACTCGCTCCGCGCTTGCCTAGGTTAAATCAGCCTGGCCTTAATTTTAATCGGGAAAAGGGCCTGACAGGGCCGAGCAGGGTCTTGACAGTTAGATTAGTAGCAATAACTTTAATTAAAGAGAGTTTCAGGGGTTAATATTTTTTATATATTTAACCCCTTTTTAAGGCACCGTTTTTGCGAGGATAATAATCTCATAAACCGCTCCGCTTGTAAAATAAAGCCCTTGTTTATATCTAATAACAGATAAACTCAATCGCTCCTTTGTATTTGTGGACGTACTTAAAAATCCGTGCTTACGCCGAGATGTTAAACCACACGCCTACTCGCCCTGGTGAATTAGGCGTCGCTCGGATTGCGCAGGGTACTAGGGGTTTAAGTTAAGTAAAATTTTACTTTAAATCTCCTTGGGGAATATCTTTTAAGTAACCCTTAGGGTTCCCCTAAACCTTTAGGGGTTAAAGCAACTAGCTACAGTAATAAAATATTAATAGTTTTTGTTATAGTTTAGCGCACGTTTCTCGATCAAAAGATAAATTTATCTTTAGTTTTAGCACCGCCCGAGTGTCGAAAGCGAGCAGGTGGGATAAGGATCTTAATTTCAATTTTTTTGATCTTTCTTGCGCGGAGCGGCTAATATTTTAAATGTAGGGCGGAGTCGCAAAGTTTATGTTAATGATGTAAACTCCTTTTTGCCTTGGGCTTCATAGGCCGTCATATAATCGGCGCAGCAGTATATTCTACTACTACTATAGTTTAATTACAAATAGCTGTAATGTTTAATAAAAATATGTTGCTGCCTTCGGCGACTGAAGGCCTTGCGTACGCAGGGATCGTTGAGCGCTCCCCCCCCCGATCGACGCACGCACGCCGCCCGAGCACCGTCCGAAGGGGAGTGGTCGGTAGATAAAAATATTTGCAAAAAAAAGTGTGGGTGGATCGAATATTTCTAAAAGAGAAGTAATAAAATTGTTTTATAATTATTAAAATCTAGTTTTTCGGGCCAAAGGGCACAAATAACTCTAGAGTAGCCTTTAATTTAGTGCGTATGCCTACTAAGAAAAAAAACACATGCTGGCTCTAGTAAAACTTTTGGGCCTTTGGCCTATCAAAAATAAGTCTAGGTATGCCTAAGCCAAAAAAGTTTATCTTTTTATTACCTTTTATTAAATTGTGTCATACCCTTGCTGTGCTTTATCGCATTTAAAAGTAGCAGGCCCGAGGGTAATATTTTCTATAGACCTGAAGGTATGAGGGTGCGCGACGTACCGGCCATAGTAATAACAAAATTAGTATGAATCGTTTACTACATTGAAAAAAATAAAAATTTAACCTAAAAAAAGTGTTTGTTTCTCCTTACTCTTCGTATCTGTGCTTAAACCTAAACCTGCAATAAGCAGGCTGGCGAGAGATAAACTTTAAGGCGCGTACTGTAACCGTAAAGGGCTGCGCCACTAAAAAAAATTTTTTATGATAGCCTAAATAACAGAACTGTAGCTGCAAAAATAATTTGAAATATCTCCGGATAAACTCGAATCTTTTTTTGCGTACGCTACCCCCCAAAGGGGGGGGCAACTGCGTGTTTATTCTCGCTCGCGTAAACCAAAAGGCAAACTGCTTACTTCTTACTCTATAATTATTGTTGTAAATAAGATCAGCACTCCTCTCATCTTTGTACCCTTTGGGTGTACACAATTCCGTAAACAATAAGCTGCTGCGGTAAAGGCGGCACGGGGTTCTAACATTACTTTAAATAAAAATACAGGGCCGAAGAGCCTAAAATTACGATTTCGGGCCAAAGGATACAAATATATATTTTACACCTCCCCCTTTTTAAGGGTCCTTAATGGTGCTACATATTTTTTTGCTAAAAAAAATTTTTTCGGTAGCAGCCCACACCACCCGCCCTCCCTTGTGTCTTTGTTTGCTTTTTTCAGCCCAAAGGGCACTACACATCCCCGAAACCCCCCGCGCTTTACAAGGACCTGTGATAGGCGAGTAGGCCGGGTAGAGCTAGCAAAAATTAAAACTGGTAGAAAACAAATTGGCCTGTTGCTTACTTTGGGAGTAAGATCTTGCTCGTTCGAATCGAGTCTACCAGATATAAATAAATTTTCCGTGAATTAAGCCTTTTTATCTTTTCGCTTCGCACACGCTTCGCGCAAAGTAATGCAACCCTCCGGATAAGTCAGCTTTAAAATAACGGTCTTTCTAGGTACAGTGGCGGAGCCTTTATTAAAAATTTTGTTGTGTAAAGGTGGTATATAGATCTCTTTTGTTGCAACTTTTTTTGGTTTTATTTAAACGCATCTCGTTGGTTATGTAGATAAATTGTATGTGCTCGATATTGCTTCAAAATTTTTACAAATGGCGAATTTTTTAGGTGGCGTACGTTGTCTCGTAATCGTAAAAAAAAGAAAAGAAAAGATTTTGATTTTTCGCTTTCAATCCTTAAATTAGGACATGCTTATTTGTTTAGAATATCTTTTTACACTGCACCCCTCCACCCTCTCCCCAGAGGACTAGATTTATTGTTATTTAAAGGCTCCCCTTTCGTGAAGCGCGATAAATTTATTTTTACACTTCGTGCTACCTAACCCTGCGCAACAGAATCACTTGTCTGCGTTACCTTCCTTTTAGACCCAAGGCCTCCGGCGCTTGGTGCGCGCTAAATAAAACTCCAATAAAAATCAGTCTGGAAAATTTCTTAACTTAGATGCATCTACAGAAGCTGAGCTTATTACAAGTTGTACGTTGACAACTAGAATGCCCTAACAAGCGCGGAGCGAGTAAATACATTTTCTTGACGTAGGTAATGATAAGAAAGGGTAGGGGCCTTGCAAGGCCCAAAGGGTACAAAGTAAAAAAATTAGAAGCCCTCGCCCCTCTAATTTAATTATTATGAAAACCATTCTGCACCGAGCTAAAGGCGATTAGGTGTGCTTATATTCCTAACAGCGGCAGGTGATGCACACCTGCTGCGCAAGAATTAAAAGGATAATAAAAATTTATTAAAAAACTTAACAGTATCGCGAAGCGATAAATAGCTTAGAGAACTCTTCTTTAGTTGAGAATTTTCTTTATCCTGATTGGTTTACCCTTATTCCTATGGGCCGGCAGTATTTTAAATAAAAATAGAACACTCTAATTTTTTAATTTTATTACAGCAGGCTTACAGCCAGGCAATGTGCCAAATAAATTTTTACTTTTAGAGTCTGGTAAGCTTACTTCGATATTAATTTAACCTCCAACCTTAGTTTAATTAGGCATATAAATGCCCTTTGACGCTGAGCATAAAAATTATACGCTATTCCAAATTTTATTCTTTATTAAGCCACCTTACACTACCCCTCTTCAGCCACTTCTTTGATCTGCTACTTATTAATCAAGCGCAGCAGTTGAGAGGCCAGTTGAGAGGCTAGATTTTAATTGTAGGGCCTAGGCCTAAAATTTTAAATTAAGACTTTTGTGTCCTTTAGGCCGAAAAATAAATTTAATTTAGTGGCATCCCCTTCAATAGCGCTGCGTGCATAAACACCCCTTCCTTCCCGCCAGGCCCGAAGGGTTGGCCGGCAAAGCGAAAAAAATTTTTTTTTTCATAGCGCAGCCATATTACTAATTTAAGTAACAGGACTATTTCCCGTCAAGGCCTTTGCACGGTATTACAATGTCTCGGCAGGGTTTTACTAGACCAGGTCGAGCAGAACCTGTCGTGACAAGGCCGGTGTGTAGAAGTGTTTAGTGTTCAGTGCATGAAACCTTACTAAAGTAAGGCAAATACCTTAAGCTTTTTGTCTTGTGTAGTGTGTGACGCAGCTAAAGACGGCCAAACATAAATATAATTTGTTGCGTTTTGTTTTAACTATACCTTAATTATAAATTTAAATTAAATTTCATGATTTTGTTCTACTATAATTACCCCTCCCCCTCACTCTCCCTTGCCCCATCTTCCTCACCAGCCCCTTCCACATGCCTCACGGCGCTTGGTGTTTATGCGTTTTTGGCTTTAAGACTCAGACCAGCTAATAAATTAAAAACCTTTTTTTCTTCACTAGCTGGAAGGTTTTACCGGTTAAGTTACCTATCCTCTTCTAATTAATGCCTGAAACCTGCGTAGAAAGGTGTATGCTTGCAACCACTTTTGTTGCTGGCGCATACTAAAATTTTTTATATATTTTTAGTGCCCTTTGGGCCTTCTAGAACGCTGACATGTCAGGCTCGCGTATGCAACCCAGCGCCTTTAATTACATCTTCCCTGGCAGCTAGTTTTTACTACTCTTCTCGGACGGGCTGTGGGCGAGTGAGCGAAGGCGAAGGGGTGTAAGATGATAAGAGGATAAAGTGGTAAGATGCTAAGGTGATAAGGTGAAAAGGCGTCAAGGTGATATTGCCTTTAGCAGCCCTTTGTGCCGTCCTTTGGGTGGGGCAGGGTGCGCGGAGCGAGTAAAAGTATTTACTCGCTCCGCGCTTGTTAGGGCAGTGTGCGTATGCTTTAAATTATAGTATAATGCCTTTTGTCTAAATTAATTTCTGCTGCTGCCGGAGGCCTTCTTACATTGCGTCACCAATCCTCCTTTTTATAAACGGTCGTAGTGTTTATATAACTTTAAACTTTTTTTGTTTTAGGTAGCGAAATTAAAAATTAGAACATTTGCCTCCTTTGACTGCGTAGCCTTACCTTCAAAGCTCCGCAACTAAGGTAAATGTAGGTTAATTTTCCTCACGGATCTCTGTAAACTAAAAAAATTTTTAGTGTCTTACTCCTTGTTCGCTTACGGCCACTGGTTCGCACCTTCGGTATGCGGTATGCCCCGTCGGCTTACGAATTTTTTTAACCCTAACCGGTTAAATATTTTTCTAAGTATAGAAAGGTTAAAATGATCAACAACCCTAAATACCTTTTTCCTCGTGTTGACGTAGCAATACACAAGCACGGTTAAGTAATGCAGACTTAAAAAATAAAAAGGCTCGTGTGTTTTGCCTTACCTCTCCTAACCTCCCTACATTTTGAGATCAATTAGAGTGGTTTGAAACACGCTACGCAGAAAAATGAAGCAAAATTTTCAGATTTACCGCTACGCGAGACATAAAAAATGAGACATAAAAAAATTTTTGTTACACGTGCTTATACGTAGAAAATTTTAACAAAAAAATGAACAATTTCTTATTAGATGTTTTATCTTTTGGAGCTATATTGTCCAGTATATTAGTAATTACCTCTAAAAATCCTGTTGTGGCTGTTATTTTTTTAATATCTTTATTTATTAATACTGCGGGATATTTAATTTTATTAGGTATAGGATTTATAGGTATTTCCTATATTATTATTTACATTGGAGCCATTACTGTATTATTTCTTTTCATTATAATGATGATAAATATTAGATTATTAGATATTTTAGAAATAGGAAACGAATATACTAAAAATTTACCACTTGCTTTACTAGTTGGTACTTTATTTGTTTATGAAATATTCAATGTTTTACCTTTTACTATAAACAATGTTTTTATTTTAGATTTACCTTTAGAAATTTTAAACTTTTTTAATACTTTAATTTTAGAAAAAAATTTAGACAGTACAGAGCGTTTAACTAATTTATCTGATTTTTTTCTAGCCCTCGATCCGCGCGCGCGCGTTATTGAAATTCAATCAGGTAATACAGATATAGATAATATTTTAAGTAGTTTTTCACAAATAGAGGTGGTAGGTCAAGGATTGTATACCTATGGTGCTATGTTATTATTATTAAGCAGTGTAATACTCCTATTATCTATGGTTTCAGCCATTTTTTTAAGTAAAAATTTAAGCGACAGCTCCTATTTATAGCACCACCCTCAGTCCCAACAATCACGTAAGCTGGTGAAAAAAAAAGATTGTCGAGACTCGAGGCCTAATATACTTACCTGTGGCTAGTCTAATAGAAGTAAAAGAGCTTCGACCGTTAAAACTAGTATCGCTAATTAACCCTTCCCAGTATACATTAGATAAAATAAAAGAAAATTTGTGCCCCAAGCGCGCGCGTGGACTGCTACGCCGGCTAGCCTCCCCTCACCAAGCACCCAAGGACGAGTGGGAGGAGGGGAGAGCGATAAAAATATTTTTAATTCTCGTCTAGCTGCTTCGCCGGCTACGCCCGGTAGGGTGCCTTATTATATTATTCCTTTAATAATTATAAAATCTAAATAAAACATAGTAACTACACCTTTATGGCCTATAATATTGGTTCGTAATGTGTTTATGACTAATTTTTTATCGAAGAGCGTACGCCGCTCAAGATTAAAATGTCCCATCTTTCGCTTCCCGCTTGATAGTTGACGATATAATTTATTTATTTCTATAATGGGTATAAACTAATGCCCTTTAGGCCTTGTAATTAAAAAAATTTTTTGAAATTCAATTTGTGCCCTTTAGGCCTTAATTAAAAAAATGAAAAATAATAACATATTCCACAGATTCTTTAAGGGGATAATAAAAGTAGCTACGACTCCTACATTACCTGAGAATATTTTAAAATTTATAACTAATCCTTTATTAGAAGGTTTAGATTATTAAGAGGTTTTAGTATTTTTATATTATAGGTAATAGTAAGTTAGATCATTATCGCTCCGCGCTGCACATAAATTTTATTTTTTTATTTTTTATTTATAACTACTTTATTTTTCGCGCGAAGCGGGTATCATATAGTAATATCTTATTTTAGGAGTTGTCAAAATTATTTATCCAATATAAATGACGGTCAAATTAGATCTACACCTGAAGAGGGTTTCAGTAAACTTCAAGACTTTTAAGAAAAGAAACACGCCACACGACAAAAAGCTCATGAGATAGCCGATAAAATAGAATATATATTAACTTAAATTGGGAAAAAAATTTTCGGCCCAAAGGGCTGGAAGATAATAATATAATAGAACTAATAAATAGTTTTAAAGAATATTTAAATTATCTTTCCTGGCTCCGCCACCCAAAGGGCACACAAGAAATTAAGTCTAATCCAAAATATTATCACCTCTTACCTCTTTATTTATTTTAAATTGTTGTAGCGCGGAGCGAGAGTAACCCTTTTGCCCCTTTTGGAAAAATTTTAAAATAGAAAATGTTCTCGACTTGCTACTATACAAAGATATCCTTGATTAATAAAACTAATCCAAATAAGAATAAAGTTTAAAAAAATTAGTTTAACTTATACAGCTTTTCCAACCACTTAGGAAGCTTCAATTTAAATTTAATTTTCTTATCTTTATTTGCATTTTATTGCTCCGCCTTTATTAGCCTTAATATTATTAAAACCGTAATCTTATTTGTTAATTAAATATGTTTAGAAAGGCCGAATTATTTATCTTCTTTCTCTTATTAATCCCTGCTACATTTAGGAAGTCAAAGAAAAATTTTAGGCTTGCTTATAATTTAATTAATTTAAATAGTTTTTTTAATAGAAAATTCAGTGTTGGGAGCCTAAACTATAAGCTTGTTTTACGACCCAAAGGGCATAATTACTTAAACACATAGTTATTAACTGTAAAATCTTGTCTTGTATAACTTAGGCGTCAAATTTCAAAATTCTATTTTTTTTAGGTTTTGTATTTTTATAAGCTTTAAAGTTTATAAAAAAAGTTTTATAAAGGAGTTAAACTAAATTAAAAATATAATTATAATAAAAATTTAACCCCTTTTTTTAATAATAATTTAACCCTTTTTTCTCCAGAAGAATTATTATTAGAATCTTATCATTAATTACTAATGTTTATTTGTATCTAAAGGCAACTACCCCTTGTTTAAAAAGGGCTGCACACTAAATTTATGTAGCGCGGACTGCTACGCCGGCTCGGCACTGCACTGCTACGCCGGCTCCGCCAGCAAGCCTGCCTCCCCTGCCCTCCTCTGCCTCGCCCTGCCCTAACAAGCGCGGAGCGATAAAAGTACAAATTTTTAGGGGCCTTAGACGCAGCTTCATCTGAAAAACCTCAAGGTGTACTGCTTGATCCTTGTCCAGGTGTTTCTCCCGGTAATATAATGGCAGTGCTAGAAGGAGTTTCAGGTGGTAATTGACAAGCATTAGCTTTAGGAGTCAGAGAGGTTGATCCCCATTCCGGGCTACTACTTGCTGAAAAATTTTTTGCTCCCGTTTCCGGTGATTCAGCATATCGTCCTTGTGGGAATTCTCCTGAAGGATCTAAATCAGGGTCTGGGATTTTAAAAAATTTGGTGTACTCAGGATTTGCTGCACCTGGGGAATTTTTCCCCGCATTAACAAAACTTTCAACTGCGCTTTTTTCAGGAAGACCTTTACCGAACAATGACAGTGGTGAGGGTTCCTCTGCGCTCGGTTCTGAAGGTGATAGAGGAGGAGTAGGACTTTAGGAGCCAAAGAAGTATCCTAAGCTATGATCTCATACTCAGGTACAAGTGTTTACTGTAACATTTTTAATTCCAGATCCGGCTTCCATAACAGTAGGTACATGATCTGGTAATATATCAAAATATCATAATCCTGCTAAAACGGCACCGGTTGCTATTAAACCTATAGCAATATATGTTCATGTATTTGTAGTGTAACCAGCCTCAGGCGCGTTACCTTTTTCAGAAAGTTAAATAAAAATATATAGGGCTTCCAGATGATTTTCTCGATGGAAAAGGAAAATAGGTTTTATGCTTTTACCTTATAAAATGCTTAATCATCGGAAGATCCTATCGCAATAAGTGAAGGAAAAAAATCTGGATAAAAATTACACTTTTTCGATGGAAATCTGTTTTTTCAGCATGTACTCTTAAAAGAGAATAGAAAAATCTTGATTATTTGTGTCTTTAGATCGCCAGAAAGTTAAATAAAAATATATAGGGCTTCCTGATGATTTTTCGATATATCTGAACAAGCTCATAGACAAAAAATTTTAATAAGGCGATCTTTGTCTATTGATGAAACTTTAATTTTTTTCTTTATCGGCTGGAAAGCACCACAATAGTTTTTAGTTTAATGCAAAACAATATCCTACCAAGATAAAATTTTCAGTTCAAATCTGAAAAACCTTAACACCCTTATCCTTTGTAAGGGTAAATGTTTTATTTTATATTATTACACACTGTGTCTGAGACTTAGCTTTATATCCAGCTAGGTAGCTTGCTTGTACCCTCTTGGGGCGGCGTAGTGTAGTGAAGTGCAATCCCAACAACTTTAAGCTGGTTGAGCCTGATGCCTGGTAGTGAAAAGACCCCCTACCTCTCCAGCCCCCGAAGTTTAATTTGTATTTTACGGCCTACGCACCAAGTGTCTAGCACCAAGTACCTAGCACCAAGCGCCACGCACCAAGGGCCATTTTTGTTATTATATAACCTAAGGCGAGTGGAGGGAGTTTGGCGATTGTGGAGTGAGGCTATAGAAAGAAGGCACAGTAAATTAAAAAACCTACAGAATTTCTATCCATTATTTTTTATATGTTTGCCCCTTTAAGTCAACAGCAATTAATAAATTCTGTACCTACTGTTAACGATTTAGATCTATTTGAGGATTTACAGCCCGACACAAAAAGAATTATGGACTTGACTGTTTTAAATCATCAAGCTTGAAGATTAAGGTTAGATGATGATATTAGAAAAAAATATCTAAACGAATTAACGGATATTGCTCGTGATTTAAAAAAAACTTTTCCCGAGAAAAATCTTCAAGGTGAAAGTTTACTAATTAACAGTTTTGGAAATGAAAACTTATATAATAATAATACTCTATTAGGAGATACTTTTGGTATTTTTAATATCATAAAAAACCAATCAACTAATTATAAACCTACTCAGTCGTTATTTGTTTCAAACTCGTCTACTCAAAGTACACCAATACCTGCTGAAACTGTATCTTTTAAGGAATTTATACTAAAAAAGTACGGTGATGTGACTGTACGTGATATTATTAATTCTTTAGAGGAAAAAGGTGAAAAGTTATCTGATTTGCTAAAAAAATTCGAAGAACAAACCGGAGTAACGGTCGATAGTAGTGCAGTATTGAAAATTATTACGCCAGTTTTATTATATAGGGGGCTTTTAAGGGTTTATGATAAATCAACCTCAAAGGAATTTAATGAAATACGCGATCATTTAACAAAAAATAAAGTATTATCTATTAATGATTTAACCCAAGTTGAAAAATTAATGGTTAGAGAAAGATTTATATTTAGGGCTGTCGCTGCACATTTACTGGTGTTAGGGTTGATTAGTTCAGCCAGCGCTATCAGTAAAAATATTTTTAAAATTGAATTTTTCCAAAGCGTTGACAAGGAAACCAGTTCTGATTCTATCGCTAAGGCCTCACCATTTTTACTTTTACAAAAATTAAGTCCTATAAATACTAAAGGTCCCAACTCATTAAGGCCTCCGGCACATAATCAAAAATCGCTAAATGACAATTTCAATCATAATACACAAGAGCCTGATAATAATAAAAATAGATTTAATAAATTAAAGAAATTATTATCTATCTTATCAGCTTTATCTATACTTGTTATATTTTTTTATAAAAAAAAAGAAATAATATGAGGTTTATTAAATAATGTTTACACCTATAAAATTATTATAATAATTTTTTTAATATTGTCTATACTTACTTTATTATATTTTATAATTACATTAACTTTATTTGTTAAATATTCTCGGGTGCACGATAAAAAAAATATTCCCACCCCTGAATACGTTCCAACAATAATATTAAACTGATTAACAGAAATTAAAAGTTTAAGTTCAATTGAAAAAAAAAATGTTGTAATAGACTATTATTCAAAAAATATTATGATATATATTTTATGTATCCTTATTTGCTTCATGTTTCTTTTTGTTATTTAAAATATAACTCTAACTCGCGACATTTTTGCGGTAATCATTGTTTTATCTAATAATAGCTTGTTAGATCTTTTTTTCATTTTTCTCGCTCCGCGCTTAATACATAATAACTAAAATAAATTAAAAAGAACAAAATTTTTGTTATTATATACCTTGTGAAACCTAATGCTCGAGATTTTTACTAAAGCGCAAAATTTTAATTTTGTTACACTGTTTCGCCAAAGGCGCGCAAGTTACAATCTAGCAGAATTAATTTTTTTTTTAATTATGAGATATAAAAAATTTTTCTTTCTTATAATATTTTTTAGTTTTTATTTAAAATAAAAATGATATTAAACTCGATCTACAACCAGAACTAATCAAGCTAAATATCAATTTTTTAAATTTTTAGGGGAGTAAAAAAAGAATCGCGCATAAGCCTTGCATCCGATCTCTTACGCTTCACACGCAATAAACGAAGGATAACAATTAAAGGTGCAATGTGTTAAATATATTCTCGCTTCATGTATTAATAAAAAAATACATCCTAACCCCTTTTTTACATTACCTTATTGAATATAAAAATATTCTGTGATTATAATAATTAAACTGCTTAAATTTAATAAGACCTGTATGATAAAAAGGATTAGTTTTATTTATATACAAGCACTAATTTAATATAATACGCGATCATATAAAAATTTTAATTTAAAATACCGACCGCCTGTTAGGACATATTTTTTTTAACATCGTGTCTTGTGTAAACCTTAGCTTATACCTAATCGCGGCAATAATAAAAATTTAAAAAATCACGAAATATTCGAATACTTCAAAAAAAGTTCTTATATTATTAATTTCTACTCCCCCCATTCCTTCGCAAAACTTTTTAAGGTTACCCTTATGGAGATAATACGCAGAAATCTAATTTGTTATTGGATTTATAATTGTCTTGTTTATTTAAAAAAAACGGCACTTAACGCAACTTTCCTGTTTTTTTTGACTTATAAGTTTTAAGTAAAGGCTTTTTTTTTACCTTTTATAAATAAAAAGTAAAAGTCATTTAAGATAAATTTCCAAAATTATATCGTGATTGTGTGTATAAGACTTCATTGAATTTATCGCTCCGCGCTATTTTGATGGAGAGCTGGAGGAGGTTCGGTAAGAATCGGACTTAATTTACCGCTCCGCGCGAACAGGGTTAATGTAAGAGACTAGTTGTGTGCTTAGCGAGTTTGGTTTTTTGATGTCTATACAGGATAAGGGGTCCGTTGAGTTTTTATATTTTATTTCAAGTAAATTTACACTCCTTCTGCCCTTTGGCCTTTGTATAGTGATATTGAGGAATATTGATTTATAATATATAGAGTAGAGACGGAGACTTTTGGTTGCGTACGCCGAACCTAAATTTGGAGGAGTAGCGTTTATTTCTCTCAAGAACTATCAAAAAGCGCGGGACGAGATAAAGTATTGAGTTGGTACAGTTTTTCAGTGGTCTCGTATATTGTTAATAATTAGAGCAGTGTTCTCGTATATTGGTAAAATAATTAGAGTGTTATAATTAGCACCCAATCACTGTAGATTAAGCGATGTTGTGTGATTGTGTTTATTAAAATGGTTAAGTCTACATTTATTATCACTTTTTTTTTGCAAGTGTGGACAGACAATGACGTATCAACTTTATCTTCTATTGACTCGGAGTGGAATAACTAACTTATCAATTAATTCTACTTCGCGTCATAAATCTTAACCAAGCTTATAACCTCGATATACCGTCATTTCAAGTCTATTTTATCTCAGTTTTTTAATTCCAGCACTCTATAAAAGAATTTAAAAGAAATTCTTTAAAAAAATCTTTTTTTAAATAAAAATTATTAAAAAAAATGGAAAAATTTTGAGCAAATTTATGATTATTATTGTCCTTTTTCTTATTCGCGGTTATTACATTTGTTTTTTACAAATTTTATAGTATTCCTACACTTTTAGCTGTTTTCACAAGTATTTTGCATTTAAGTATTAAAACATTAAACTTTCTCTGATTTAATCTATATAAAATTTTTGCGTCAATGCTATTTATTATTGTATTTGGGTTTTTTTCTTCAAGAGATACTAGTAATTATTCTGTTTTTAAATTATTACTTCACTACTTTGTATTTTATTTTATAAGTATATTCGCAGTATATTTTATCGGATATTTATTAGATCTCATTCCCACTGTAGAATTCAGTTCAGGTCCTTCGTCTTCTTTAAATAAGCCTGATTTAGATTCTTCCCCCTCTTCTTCCTCAAAACCAGAATCTTCCACATCTGTAAAATTAGATGTTGGATCTGAGGCCAATAAGGCTATTTTAGATAAGCCCCTGCCTTAATTGGAAATATAGTGGTAGCTACAACTACTTCTATTGGAGCCGCAGTGGCAGTTGGAAGCGTAGCTGGGGCTTTGGCTAAAACCATAACAAGCCTACCACCTGTGCAGAAAGCAGCATTAGTTTCGGTTACTGCAGTAGCAACAGCAGGTGGTACAGCTGTTGCTTTAAAAGTAGGGGTGCTATAGGTAAACAAAAGGCAGATTCATTAATCAACTCAACACCTAGTCGAATCCCTTCTCCCTCTATAGGACCAGATCCTTGGATAAACGCAACCCCCTTTCGAGGCAGGTGATTTAAGTCCATTAGTTGAGATGATTACAAACCTTACAGAATTTAATTTTTATATTTTAATACTAAATATACTACTATTATATACATTTGTAGTAGCTTTTATAATCCCTCGGTTTATAAAAAAAATTTTTTACAACCTTTAAATACTACAAATTCAGACCCTGATTGCAAAGGTAATACTAAAATTTTAGCTTCTACTGTTAACTCCAACCCCTCTAATTCCTCTTCGCATACAAAAATCAAAACAGCACCAATTAATGGGTTCGCACTTGTAAATCCAATTTATCTTTTAAAGATGTTGGGTAAAAATATAATTTATTGAAATAGTAAGTTGGAGTATCTTAGTCCTTTAGTACTATTAATATTAATCATAATAATATTTACATTCCAACTATTAAACTACATATTTATAGACTATTTAAATACTCACCTAGAAGAGTTTATTCAGACTCATTTAGAATTTAAAAAATCTATTATTCCTTTTCTAATTATACCTAGTTTCTATCCTAATAGCACTTTGTTAAAAAAAAAAGTGGGTAAATTTTCCAATTTTTTTAATAAAAGGTGCTATGTTCAAATTCGAAATGAAAACCTTGAGTACCAAGGTTACGAGTCTGAGAATATGGAAAAACTTAGTAAAACCCCTGGGGGGGGGGGGGGGGGAGTTGCATCCAAGGTTGGAAGTTAAAGAAGAAGTACAACACGACAATAAACAATACTACAAATTAATAGATTCGTTACCTGATTCCTTTAAATTAGCAGAAGATTTTTATCTAGCTAAGAATTCTTTGGAATATTGTCATGATCTAAAATCTTTTTACCGATACCAAGAAGATTCTGAACTTTGAGAAAAAATACCTGAAGATTTATTAAAAAAAAAATTCTTAGTTAGATTAAGACTTAAGTTTCCTAATTCCTATTCCAAAATAACATCTAAACAGATAGAAGAGTCTATTAGTTTGTTGAAAGAGGCTGATACTTTATTTAGCGCGAAGCGAGAGTTGGATTTAAATAATGGTAAAAATAAATTTGAATTATTCTCGCTTAAAAGAAAAAAGAAGAGGTATCCCTAAAAGGTGTTGTGTTATTATACCTTTTCGGAATGGTGTTTAAGTAAAAAAAAATAACCTTAACCTTAGAGCCCCACAACCCTGAAAATTATATTACACATAAATTCTCTATAGATTACGACCCTGAAGCCAGTATTGAAAACACTCCTTTCCAGTATTTTTTAAATTCTTTAACTGGTTATAATACTATTAAATTGGATACATTGAGGGCTTGCCTATATTGTAAAATAACAAATTACACTAATTTTCAATTAGGTCTCTATATTTACGGACCAGGAAGTACTGGAAAATCTACTATTATAAATATTTTTATGTATATTTTAGGTAAAGAAGGGTATTACTCTACTAGCTTAAAAAGTATAACTAGTAGATTTGGATTCAGGAAGCTAAACCAGTGTAGTAATTGAAGGAGAAAGTTTTGGGAGTTGAAGTGATACAGCTGGTACGTTATCAGGATAAATAATTGGATGTTTTATCTATTTTTATCTTCAATTTTATCTCAGTTTTTTTAACTCCAGCACTCTAAATATAAAAGAATTTAAAAGAAATTCTTTAAAAAAATCTTTTTTTAATTTAATTTATTTTTTTATTTTAATCATGGCTGTATTCTTTATAAATTTACTATCTTTTATTTTGGTTTTTAATCTAGTATTGTTTTATTTAGATGACTTTAAGTTATCTGAAAATAAATACATTAAATTTTTGCAGATTTTGTCTCCTTTATTATTGGTTCTTTTTATTATTATATGCTATTTAGATATTAGTTCTAATTTAAATTCTATTTTATACGCTTCCAATCCTAGTAATTATGAGAATCCTAATGTAACTATCGGAGCAAATGTCGAAATAGGACAAGAGGCTGCTAAGGAAATTAGCAAAGGGGTTAGTACTTTAGGTAGTAACATTGGGTTAGCAGGTACAGTAGGAGCGTTTACTGCGGGGGTGGCTCAGATTGTAGCTAAATCTTCTCTACCTCCTATTCAAAAAGCGGGGATTGTAATTGCCGGTGCTGTAGCGGCAGTTGCATTTCAAACCGGGGCTAGTGCTATTAACAGATTAGGTAATACTACTGATGGAGGTAATAATACTGGTAGCGCTCCAACATCGGGAATATCTAACCAAAATGAGAATATTAATAATTTAATCGACTCTGATGCTATTAATAGCCCTTTAAAAAATTTAATATTTAGCATAGATTTATTAAATTACGCTTGTTTAAGTTTAATAACTATTTTATTCATAATTATGTTATTCAAATTTTATTTAAATGAAAATTTTAAATTAAATTTATCTAATTTAATAGGTGAAAAATATAATAATATTTTTAATTATTATATAGTTAAGATTATTCAATTAAACAAAAAAACAAGTACGGTATATATTTATATTATATTTATAATATTATTTATATCTTTAATCTTTAATTGCTATTTTACTACTGAATTATATAATAACCTTGATAAATTTATTGAATTTCATTTAAAATTTAAAAAATAAATTATATTATTATATATAAAATTAATCAAAAGTGTGCGTACGCCGAAAATTAATGATGTTTATTGTATAGGGTTATTAGATTTTCTCGAAAATAGTTGTTTAAAAGGTTTGACTATTGGATTTTTATTTTTATTAGAATAATTAACCTTTTTTTAATTAAGGCGTACTCCGTTACTCCGTTACTCCGTACTCACACATGAATATTTTTAATACTTATATTAAATTTTTAAATTCTTTTTTAGGAATTAATGTAGATGGCAATAGTTCTTATCTTATTTTATTTCTGTGTTCTATAGTATTTTTGCTTATTATTGCTTTTTTATCTATTATAAACATTGGGATTTATTTATTATCTCTATATGTAACTGATCATAAACTTTTTTTAGAAAATTTATCTAAATTTCCAAAATTAGAGGTGTACGCGAAAAAAGTATTAAAAATATATAGAACCACAAGAATAGGTTTTATAATATTTGAGCTATTTTTATTCATGTTCTGTCAGCTAAGTGTTATATGATTATGTTGTAAAATAATAATAGGTTTGAATTAATTAGAATGTATGATAAAGGTCGAGTATAAATTTAAATCTAAAATTATTTATCAACTCACACTGTCGACTTGAAATGAAGTATGCGTTGACATGAAAGTATGAATCAAGAATTTCGAGCCATATCATAAGGTATCGAAGGATATCCTTTTATGCTCTATTTTTGGTATCGTGTACAAGGTAATATTAAAACTGTTTTTTATGCAGGGAACAATATAGATGATAAATTTCATCTTTGGATTCTGTTTGCACGAGATATTTGATTGAGGTTTGAGAATATTCTTCAGCTTTTGGATTTTGGTGTTACGAGACATTAGGCCCCAAAGGGGAGAGAGATAATAATATAAATCTGTATACTAAATCATTATAGTAATGTTTCTGATTGGTATGTTTTCTGATTGGTCTGCTTTTAATAGTTTTAAAAGGTTAACTATTAGATATTTATTCTGATTATTATTTTTTATTTTATTAATTTAGGATTATTATAATATAAATAATTTGAATATTAAACCTTTTTTTTATTTTTTTAATTTAATAATTTACAAATGAGCTATACAAACATTATTACTAATTTTTATTCTATGTTTGATAATTGGTTTTGTTTCTTTTTTTTAGGTATTATAATTTCAAATTTTTCTATGCTTTTTCCAAATAATTTTAATATTAAATATTATTTCTCGCTCCGCGCTAAAATAATAATAAATATACTTCTAATATTATATATTAGTATTATTATTTTACAAGTATTCAATATTTATAAATTTAACATTTTTCCGGTGGTTTATCTAGAGGAAAAAGATGTTAACGTTATTATTGAGGGTACTAAAATTAATATTAATGCTGTACCAGAAGCTGCTAAACAGTTAGGTAATGTTGCAGCATTTAATGCAGGTCTAGCTGCTGGTACTTTAGTTAAAAAAACCGCATTGCCTATGGGTCTAAAGTTTGGAATAGTTTTTGCTTCTGGAGCAGGATCTGTATTAACTTTTAATGGAAGTAAACTAGCTTCTAAATTCTTGTGAGGGGTGGGTGTTGAACCCTCAAAAATGGCTGAAATATCTCATGTAGTAGCTACCCAAGATGATAAGGGAGCTTTTTCTGCCACAGTAACATCAATAGGAGAAACATTTGTAAAATGTCCCTTAGAGTATGGAGAAACTTTAGATTCTTTAAAAGAATTATTAAGTATTGCTATAGGTTTAGAAATTTGCATAGTATTGCTTTTAATATATTCCATAATTATGTTAATATTTATTAATATTTCCAAAAAAGAATTAAGTTTAAATTGAACTAGTCAAATACCTTTGGGAAATAAAATAAAACAATTTATTTTATTTTTTCAAAGAACATGAGGTAATTTTAATATTATTTATTTATATATATCTTTATCTGTATCTTTAATTTTTTCTATATTTAATACTGGCTTTATTCAAGTAATATTATATACATTAACAAAATTTTAAAAGATAATAATAGATGCGCGGAGCGAGAAAAATAAAATAGTATTGATAATCCTCGAACGATATAACCAATCTTTTTTTGTTGTTTACATTGCTTCGCTGTCGGAGAACCTAGATTTATAAATATTATCTAGTATAATTATTAAGATTTAAATAATACTGCATACAGGACACAATTATTTTATTGTTTTATTTTTTTATCTAATATTTATATTTGTTTTTTAGCATCAAAGGAGATAAATATAAATAATAGCTTTTATGATTAATATAACAATATTAGTTTATAGTGATAAGTTAATGAATTTATTCACGAAACAAATATATCGGATGGATGGTATATTTTATTTAATAAAAAGGTTATAGGAATTGAAATTTGCTTTTAGCGCGAAGCGAGAGGTGGATATTATATTTTATGTATATATTCTCATACGGAATACTTTTTATCGCAACACACCCCATACCAATTAATTAAAAAAAAGGGTGTGGTATTGAACAGTTTAATCTAAATTTTGTCGCACAAAAAATAATATCGATAGTAGTGTTACTATCAGCTTATTATAACAACGAAGCGCGAAAGCGAGCAAGTGAAAATAATAAGTTAAAATAAAATACAATTTTTTCTTCTATCTGCCTCTGCCTTAGGGTGCCTTTGGTTTGTCTTTGGGAGGTTAGCCGGGAAATATATACGCGAGTACGGCGTAAACTATGTTAAGAGTGAGTAAATAGTATAAAGAACTCTTTTTAAAAATAAAAAAATATAATATAAATTAAATTATGGTTTTATGTATAAATAACAATAAGAATAGTTTATTATACCGCCTCAATAACTCGAGGCGCACCGTGTTATCTGTAGGTTCAGAAGGTACAACTTTTGGTTATAATCAAGTATTTTTGAGGTATGCTAGTAATAGTTTAAACAGTTTTTTAAATCAACGGTTGCGACTCCAAAGTGAGTCGGATAGTAACACCTTTACAGCTTTTGCCGGTGATGGACGTAGTTTGGTGGACTCACAAATTGCAGATGTTGATATCTCAAGTAGTTTATCAGAAAGTTTTCCTTGGTTGGTAGATGACACTGGTTCTCCTATTGATTTTAATCGTCCTATAACAGTATTTGAGGCTGTAAAATATTTGTCTCATTTTTTAAACACTAAATATGGGATGAATCTCAACGAAAACTCGGATCCTGATACTATAAAACAAAAATTAAGTGAGTTACTGCGTGGTGCTGACGACGGTGATTTAACTGTTTTAGTTCTTTATGGGCGTATATCAAGGTTGTATAACACTGGTAAGTTAAATGACTGATTATCATCCTTACAGTCCTCTAATAGTGTCGAGACGGTATCTGGTGTAACCACTAGTTTAAATGCTAAACCCTTAGGGGATTTAGGTGACAAAACTTTAAATGAATTAATTATGCAATTAAAAGACTTAAACTTTGAAGGATCTTTAGGTGGTCATAAAATTGATGTGGCTGCCGGTCCTCTTGCTTTAACAGCTTTTAGTTATACTATGATGTTAAGAACGTATCTAAAATATGTTCATAATCGTCCATATCCTACACATTTGTCTGATGATATGCTTAAAGCACACAGACTGTTGCGGATGCATAGGTTAGGTTTATTTGCGACTTTGGGTGCCCCTATTTTAGGTATTTTACTTAAAAAAACGTTGTTGGATGCACACAACCCAATTTTTACTATAGAAACAGTACCGTCTATTCCTCCTGTAAGTACGGATGTTAATACAAGTAGTAGCGGGTTATTCTTAATTTTATCTAAACTAATTGATAAGATACCTAATTGATTGAAGTGACTTTTTAGGGTACTACTATTAGGTGTTTTATTATTAAATGTATTTAGTTTTATAGGTGGTAGTGCTTTACCTATATTGGGGAGTATACTATTATTCTTTAAGCTATATACTAAGATACTTTTAATTTCTTTATGTTTATTAGTTATTATATATCAATTATTAACTATGTTTATTTTATATTGAATAAAAGATAAGCGAGTTAATCATAAGCAAGATTTGGTCTTGCGTTTTGGTAAACACACACCTAACTTTATAGTAGATTTGGTGTGAAATATAAAATTAATAAGTTTAACTAAAGAGAGTATAGCTGAGTTTAAAACAGGTTGTTATATTCAACTATTGTTATATTTATTAATAATAATAGTAATAATGTTTATTATTTAGTATCCTTATTAATAAAAAACAAAAAACAATACTCGATTCGTGGTATAAAAAAAAATCTCCTATTTTAATATCTCTCGTTCGGCGATCAAAACTTTTTGCATTTGTGTGTGGTTGTTTACGAAGTTTCGTGTTTAACTTCTGTAATTTTAGATGGTTCTTATTACTAGTGTGAAGCGAAAATAAGTACTATTAAAAATTAAATAGGATTGTAGTGATACAAGGCCCCCGGCACTGATACTATTATAACTATCTATACAAGGGCTACGCAACAATGCGGTTAGTTGTAATTAGTAAAAAAAAATAAACATAAATATAAGTGAGTGGGTACCATTACATCTTATAATAATGTTTGTATGTTTAATAAATAATTAGTTATATCGAAAATGCGAAGTATGAATCAAGGAATCGCGTCTGCGATAAATCAATACATATATCGTATACGATACATCATATACTCGCCTTTGGAAAGCGGAGCACAGCTTAACATAAAATACTAAGCTGGTAAATTATAAACTATTTTAATGTAGTGCGCACGCGGTGCGATAGCGATAAAACAATAAACATGATTAAATATAATTATATGCGCGAAGCGGACGCGATGCGATCGCGAAGCAATATTAGTGTTAGGTTTTTTGACATGTCTATTAAATATTAAATATTAATTTAGCCATTTGGGCCTTGGATGTGGTTTTTTTAATTGCACGAGACATTTGATAGATTGAAAATAGTTTTTGTAAACTAAATAACTCGTCGGAATCTTTTAGGTTGGTCTGTAGGTCTTTTAGTAGTTTGTTTTAGCGCGGAGCGAGATAATAGTTTTTACGTGGTAACTTATTAAAAAATTTTTTTATTCTTATTTTATGTTTATCGAGTCTAGCGGTAATTTAATAATTTAATTATAAAATAAATAAATAAAAGAAAAAATATTTAAATATAACCCCTTTAATTTATTTGTAACAACAAAATTATGTTTAGCGCGGAGCGAGAAAGTATTTAATTCCAAGTCAACAGTTTTTAAGGGTAGACGAGTTGTATTATTTGGTTTTAGCGCGGAGCGAGATCAACATCTATTGGGTTTTTATCTTTAATTTTATGTTATTATAGAAGTATCTGTCGAAGTAGCCGAAATCTCAAGGGTGGAAATAAAATCTATTGAATTAAAGTAAGGCCTCCGGCATTGTGATATTAAAAAGATCCTAAATATAAAAATAGAAGCGCGGAGCGACTGGGGGATAGGGGCCTGGAAGAATTAGATATATATGAGATATTTATTTTAAAAGATGAAAATCTTTCATTGCGTACGCAGTGTTGTGTAATAGTTGAAATTTAATTGTAAATTGTGGTGTTTTCTTCGCAAGATTTCGAAGGTGGTAATTAAATTTTATCTTTAGAGTGCGATAAAAAATATTTTTTTAAAGCGTGCGTGGCGAGTAAAATTAATTGTTCAGGTTTAAAAGATCCTTAAAACTTTTATTAATTAAAAAAAATTTTTTTATAAAAAGATGGTAAACAAAAATAATTTAGATTTTAGCATATTCGCATGTTTTAGCAAAAATTATGATGAACATCATGAATACAAAACGCATTTAATATCTTCTGTTGCATGTACTAGCGGATTTAAGATAACGAAGGAGGTCTTGGAAGATTTATCATACAGAGCCGCCTCGACACCCAAGGGTAATAAAGATGATAAATGAAGAATAATAATAGTAACGGAAGAAGTTTTTATTTTCAATGAAGATAGGGCCTACAGTATAGTTAGTTATGGTAGCCTTATCTTAATTTGGATTTCTTTCGATGCATTATTTTTAGAATTTAAATCAGAACTCGCACCCGAGAGTATCTTCTGGAAGGAGTTAAATGAAAGTTTTCATATAAAGGTGAAGAGTGAAGGGGATGCAGTCGAAAAATCAGAAGGGGCAAGTAAAAATGTTATAAAAAAAGATTTTAATTCTTTGCTTAATAATAGTCTATTTGTATTTAATAATATACACTGATCAAATGTAAAATTATTATTTAATGCTTGTAATATAGATTTAAGCGGAGGTTCAATATCTAAAAGACATATGATCAACACCGTTGATTGTGAATTAATTTCTTATTTAAACTTAATATTTAATCATAACCCTCAAACTCTTAGAAAATTAATATACGATAGTTGGAGTAATAAAAATGGAATATTGTCGGGTAAAATACCTTTTGGTTTATTTGATTTATTTACCTGGCTGAAAGTAGTATTGAGAGAGACTCCAAGAGGGGAGTTGATAGATTTAGATATTCCGGTTTCTTCCCTTGATTTAAATTTTGTTATAGGTGAAAGTTATAGCGATAGTTTAGATTTTTCGGATCCAAACCTAAAGGCGGAACTCCAATACTTAAAAAGGTCTATTAAGCCTCTTAAATCCGAATTGGGTGTTAAAAAGGATGATGGGAAAATGGTTCCGGTTGATCTACGCCTAGCTAAGGAAAGATTAAAGAAGGAAGAAGAGGAGAGGGTTTCAGATTTTGAAAATAAATTAACTGTCATACAGACTGCTTACAAAAATTTAGTAAGGAAAGATTCCGGAGATGTAAACACAGGTAAAAAGCTTATCCAATTGGAGGATTCGAATCTTAACCGCGCTGATTCAAAATTTAAACAAAAAATTATCTCAAGTTTAATTACTAGAATTTTAAGTAATATGGAGATAACTAGAAAATTGTATACAAAATTAATAAATGACCTTTTTGATAAAAGAATTAATTTTATTGAAAATAATATTAAGATAATAAAATCAAAAATTGAAAATAAACCTTTAGATTCGAAGGGTATTAGAGAGGATATTAAAAATTTAGAATTGAAAACGTGTTTAAATTTTAGTCCAGATATGAATACGGATCTAGGTGAAGAAGAGTACGAGAAATTTTTAAAAATTTATTTAGAAGTATTAAATAAATACGAAAAAGTTTTTTCCACTGAATTAGAAAAGACGACCTTTCATGTGGATAAATGAAGAGAGAGAGATAAGCAAGGGAAAATTTGTTTGTCTGTATTAAATAAGCACTACGATTTCTTACCCAAGAACAAAGATTCCTGAGAAGATTTCTCGTGAGAAAATTTAATATTTGATATTGATCAGTCTAATGTAAAGCGTTCAAATCGGCGTACGCACAGAAACAATACTCTCACGGGAATTAAAAATAAAAGAACATACAGCACAACAACTGTTTCTCCAATACTACAAAATAATGATACTAAATTCAACCTTTATCGTAAGCTTTTTTTTAATATTTATTTATTTATTTTTATTAATTCGGTTTTATGTTTATTACCCTCTTCTCCCCCCCCCCTTCCACACGCCTCACGCCACACGCCTCACGCCTCACGCCTCACGCCTCACGCCTCACACACCCAGCGAGTGAGGGGTACTCAGGCGCTTGGTGAGGGGACGCGTAGCAGTACGCGCTTAAATAATTTTTATGTGATAAATTATTTATTTCATTAATTTTTTTTAATACCTTTAATATAAGATTGGAGGTTGTTTTATAATAAAAATATTATCCTGAATCAGATAAATTTTTTAAATTATTTTTTTCTCGCTCCGCGCTTCTATTTTTTTCATCTAGAACCTACGAGTCTTTTTTAAAATATTTTCCTTTATAGGCTGTACCGTAACTATCTTGATCTAAATCCTCGGATAATTTATGAATTATTCCTTCTTCACGATATTTCTTTATCTCGTTTCGCGCTTGTTCCATTTCATCGTTAAGTTTTAAATATGATCCAGTAAAATATAAATTAAAATTTTCCAGGGTAAATTCATTATTTATGTGTTCAAAATTTTATTCTCAAAATTAGTTATAATATTTTCGCTTGGCGCTAAAATCTATTAATTTTTTATCTTAAATAGAAATTTTATGCATATATTTAATATTACCTCCGCTCGCCTTAGGCGCTAAAGTTATATTTACAATCGAAAAAATAAAAACAATAAATTTTTAATCCTTATCGCGCGAAGCGAGAAAAATTAATATATTTTCTTTACTTATTTTTTTATTTCCCTTTTATATTTATTTTTTTAAAGAATTCTAAATTTTATTACGTTTTATCATTTTATATTTATTTATCTTTGCATTTACAAAGGTTTTTCAGCTGAGGTAAAGATAGATGTTATAATAGAGATATCTTATAGAAATATTGATTTTTTGAGGAGTAAGTGGTAAGTGAAGAGAGGTGGTAGGTAGTTAGAGATATTTTATGTATTTTAGATTTGATTATTTTTATATTTTTGATTTGGGAAGATCTCGTAAAATAGTTATTAAAGGTGTATACTATTGGATTCTTTTTCTTAGTTAGTTGTTCTTACTTTTTTATTATGAAGGATCGGTCTTATTGATCTATTGTTTATTTTTAAATTGTTGAATATTGATAAGTATGAAATATGATTTTGGTTCTATAGTATAGATTTTATTATATAGACTAAAATGTTGTTATACTTTGGATTTAGAGTTTTTAAACCTTTTTATTAAACAAAAAAAAAATATGAAAAAAGGCAATTTGGTAGTTTATTTTGATATAATAATATTTGGTTTAGTTGTTTCTGTATTTTTTTATGATATTTTAACTATAGTTTCCAATCTACTAGAGAACATATTTAGCGCTAATGATCACATTATTTGTAACATGTCAGATAGTTCAAACACAACTAAAACAACTATTGTTCATTTTAATGAAGGTTGGGCACAAGGTATAAAAAGTATTTTTATTTATGGTACTGGGGCTCTTAGTACATCTTTATTAAGGAGTGGTGGTTCGCCCTTGCAAAGAGGTTTCATAATTGGATCAACTATTGTAGCTGATGCTGCAAGTACAGCACTTAAAAATGCATTAAATGATCCTGAATATGTTGAAAAACATATAAATAGTTGGAATAGAATACTTAAAGGTAATAATAATAGTAGTTTGGAGATTAATGTAGCTAATGATAGTGATACAAATAAACTTGCTAATGCTGTAAAAGAAGTAAAAAAATTACTTCCTGATGATTTAGATTTGAAAAATCTAGGTGATAATATTATTAGCGGAGTCTTAGATCTTTTAAAACCTATTTTAGAACCTGTTCATGTTGATTATTCAGCTCAATTATTATCTAATCAGATATATGGTATAAGTATACTATTATTTATTTTATCGATTATGATTTTTATTTTATTGATTGGGTTTATAATTAATTTACTAATATTCGTGTATAGTGATAAATTAATAAATTTATTTAACAATAAATATATGAAATGGTATATTAAATTTAATAAAAAAATCATAGGAATAGAAATTTGTTTTATAGGTAGTAGTTTAATTTATTTTATGTACATGTTGTCATATGGAATACATTTTATAGCAACACATCCTATAATAATTAATTAAATTATTTATATAAATATAGTATTTAGATGTAAAAAAAAAATTAAATTAAGATTAAGATTAAAATTTATCGCCTGCGGCGCTAGCGTTATTATAGTTAATTCTATTTATATTAGCTTTATTATTATTAATAACTATTAATTTCATTGCTTTAGTACACGGGTAACTATGATTTTTATTTAATTAAATGGTTGCTGCGGCACGCTGCGCGTTCTAAATAAAAGATTAACCGCTTATAATATTTCATCGAGTACAAGGACCAAGCAGGGATGTTGAAATGTGGTAGACTACCTGTTATAACAGCACTAGATTAATACTTAATAGTAGTGGGGGCACGGATGCTTGGCGATAGAAAATTAAATGGTATGAGTTGTGGGGTCTTGTATTTGTAGGTTTAAACCTTTTTTTAATTTCATTTTTTTATAATATGTATTTAAATAGTTTAATAAATTTAAACCTTGATTTAGTGTTTTCTATGGGTCGCCTTCTCAAAACAGCGGTGAGCAAGGGAGTACAGGTAAAAATAGTGGTGGTTCGGCTACAAGCTCTAGTACGGCTGGTAAATAGAGGATGAAAGGTACAAGCTCTATTCATTCCTCTTAATGTTAAAGTTTTCGAGTAATCGATTTGATTACAGGTGCTTTATAAATGTTAATAATTAGGATAGGCGGTATATAAATATATCATTAACTAATTATTAAAATCATAAAATTATGATAATCTTATCTAAAACAAGTATAGAAATTGATAATTTGAACAAGTAATTATAAGGAAATAAAATAAGGATAATTATTAAATAGAAATACTTATCGTTATACTTACTATCAAGATACGATCTAGCTATTTAACAAATATGACTTTATAAATATTTTATAGTCCGTGTCGAAGTTAGTATATTTAGTATAATAGTGTACAAGAAGCGTTATTTAATATAAAATAACTTAAAGTTACAGAACCCGCCACTCTATAGGTTTAGTCATTTTAATAATTCGGTGGATTGATAAATGTATTAATAATACCAATTATCGAGGATATCATCACCCCCCCCCTCAACTTTGGTGATAGGCGAGGTTGAAGTTGGATTTTAATGTATCTAAATAAAGAATAAACTATTAGGGTATGAGTAAGATAAGATTTTAAGAGATACTCTTTTGATTATCAAAATCAATTTGTGCGCTGTGCGCCAATAAATAAATCTCTTCTTTTTTAACTTTTTTAATTAAAAAAAAAAATAAAATGTTTTACATACTAGCAACTTTAACTAAAAGCTTTGACGTAAGTCATTACAATCCTGGTTCTGACGGTTCTAAAAAATTACACCTTATTGCTTCTACCGCTGTTTTACCAGGGTCTTTTAATTTGGGAACGTTTTCGCAGGCTTTGGGTAATGATGGGAGAAGAAAAAAAACACTTATTATAGAAGTATCACAATTATTTAATAAAGATAAAGAATTTGTAGATATGGATGAAGATTATTTGGAAAAGAATTTTACAGCATGGGATCAAATTAAAACTACTATAGATGAATCAGGTAAAGGGGCTTACTTGCACCTTGAACATTTTTCTTATCTAAAATTAGATTTTAATAATTTTATTTTAATACTTAATAATAACAATAGTTTAAATTTATTTACAAATTTATTAGACCTAAATTACGATGAAAAAATGAAAATGGAACATTTATATAACCAATTTTTGTTTGTTTTTGATAATATTTTATGAAATGATGTTGTTATGAAACTAAAAATTAATAATATTGAAGTAAGTGGTGGTAAAACAACAACTAGACATGTTTTAACCACAACGGATATCTTATTAAACTATTATTTAAATTTGATGTTTGGTTTTGATATAGAGAGAATATTGTCTATAGGATACGATAGTTATAAAAATAGTAAAGATTTGTTATCGTCTCAAATTCCTTTAAAAATGTATAAAACATATTTAAAAGATAACGAGGAGATTTTAGAAACGAATCCAGAGTTACTCTACGATAAGTTATTAACATTATATGGATTTAATTCTGAAAATACTCAGTCTTCTAACACAAATGAAGGACAAAATTTTATTACGCCTCATGAAGATAAAAAATTAAAAATAATTGCTAACAATCTACTTACTAGTAGACGTACAATAATTAGAGAAATGTCTTTACACCAAGAAAAAATTTTAGTTAAGGATCTTGAAAGAAAAATAGATTTAAAGAAGACTAAAGTTGAAAATTTAAGACTTAAATACAACACTGGGATGCCTTTAATCCATTCAAGGAAGCAAAAAAAATTAGCTTTAAAAGAAATGAAAAGAGAAATGCTTAATATTAATTTAGATCAACATTATGAAAAAATACATAATATGGATTTAGAGGTACAAAAATTAGAATTAGATTTGTTAAAAAAAAAAGAAGAACTAACTAATTATATAGAAGATTTGAAAAAATTAACTTTTATAAAATTATTTAGAAAATTTGAAGTAATAAGAGGTCAAATAAATTTTAATAATTCTATAAATTCAACAAATAAACTTTTTAGAAAATATAAAGCTCGTAGATCAAGCGAACGAGACGAACGCGGTGTTGTACAAATAGGAATTAGAAGATATAGTTCTTTTTCTATAAGGGGATTAAGCTACAAAGCGTGTGATGAAGGTGAAAGGTACATAGGTTCTGTTTTAATAGATAAGAATAGAGTTGAAAGTGAGAGGGTTAATGATTCTATTTCCGACGCCGTGCGCAGAAAAACAGTTTTATCGGAAAAAGCTTCGTATCAGCTTTCTCAAAAAGGTCTAAATAAAAATTTGGGGAAGAGATATAAAAATAGAATTTTGTTTTACAGTAGAATAGAAGAAATTTTTGGAGATATTAACAATATTGGTAGAGAAAAATCTCAAATTAAGCTAGAAAATTTATTGTATAACTTGGAATATAAAGAATTGTGTAAAGGTGAAATTAGGTTTAATATACTAGAAGATTTAGATAATTGTTATCGATTATGGTTTATTTAATATGTGGCGAGTTATTTACTCGATAAATAGTTGATTAAAAGGAATGACTATTTTATTTTAAACATTTATTTTATTTTATTAAAATAATTAACCTTTTTTTAATTTTTTTTTTTATAATTATGAATATTTTTATTAAATTTTTAAGCTATTTAGGTATATATATAACTCCTGAAAGTTCACCTATAGTATTGTTGTTCTGTAGTATCTTAGTTTTATCCATTATTGCTTTTTTATCTTTTGTAAATATTGGAATTTATTTGATTACTCTATATATAATTAATCTAAAGGTAATTTTAGACCGAATATATAATTGGAGTATATTAATTAAGTTATTAAACATTTATAAAAATACAAGAATTGGTTTCATAATATTTGAAATTTGTCTCTTCCTATTTTGTCAAGGTTTTATTATATTATTATGTTTTAAAGTTATTAACGGATTAAGTTAAATATTTCCCTAATACAAAATTTAATATACTATTTTTTTTTTAATAATATTAATAATCAAACATTTAGCACTTACTTTAACTATATAATTGAAATGTTTAAGATGAACCGGTTTATCTTCTTTTTAATATGACGGACAATTTTACTTTCCTTTCAATTTAAATTTTATCCTTCTGTTTCTTTACATAAATTTATAGTTAAAATAAAGATACGTAAATTTTTGTAAAACTATTAAATTAGTTTAAGGTCCGTTTTCATCTACCGGGGGGTAGGTAGGGGGGGGTAAAGCCAGACTTCGATTTTATTACTATAATAAGTGCCAAAAAGGGGCATAAGCCAAACAAAGGATAATTAGTTAGAGCGTGTACGCAGGCAAACATCTTTTTACCCTTTGAGGCAGTTGTGATTAATTATATGGACAGGTTAATAATTCGGTGCACCTTTGCCTTTTAGACCAGTGAGGTTAATCCGCTTAATAATTGCGAAGTGAAGTGCGTAGTGCGTAGCTTGTAAGCCTTCAATAGAAAATAGGCACAGTAAATAATTAGCATCACGAAATAAATTAGATAATCGTTGAGCAAGAGTGGTTATTGATATTTAATTATAAGAGTTTTCACGCTACTGCTCCGTGCACGTCTTAAAAGCCCAAGACCGCAAAACTTATATACTTTTTTTGTTTGCACACGCTACGGACTACAAATTAAAAAACCTAAACCGGGTTAATAAAAGATTGCTATCCTTATACACGCCGATAACGCGGTACACCTTAAAAGATCTAAAATTTTAAAATTACTTTAAGATTAAGCTTAAGAGTTACTAACTTTTCCCCTAAAAGAACGTGAACTTATTATATTTTAAGTACAAATGTTTTATACTAGTAGTCAACGTTGGTCAGTGCAGGCTGCCTCAGACCGCCGTAAAATTAAAACGGGGGCTTAATAGATTAAAAAAAGTCGGTCTTGGCTATTGTCTTATAAAGTCTAAAAGGGATTAAAAAAGATTTATTTTAGACCCTATCGATTAATCTTATAAAATATTATTATGTTAGTTGCTGCAAAATATATAGGAGCCGGATTGGCTTGTTCAGGTTTAATTGGAGCCGGAATTGGAATTGGTTTAATTTTCTCATCTTTAATTGCATCTACAGCTAGAAACCCTCAAGTTAGAGGTCAATTATTTACTTTTGCTATCTTAGGATTCGCTTTAGCGGAAGCTACGGGACTGTTCAGTTTAATGATCGGATTCTTAGTATTATATTCATAATACTCGGAAGTGCGTGACTTATTCTTATTTTTGGTCCTAGCAGCGAGAAAGCAAAAATTTTAATTAGGCTGAAGTGCCTCGAGAAAAAAATTCTTTTTATTTATATATAACCCCTTTTTTTAATCGCAAGAATGAAAAAGTCAGCAGACGCCTACTCGCCTTTGGCGCTCGGGTTTGCTGTTAACTAGCTATTTAAATAATTGCTTTAACCGTTCTTGAAAGTATTGGCGAACGCACACACCAGCCTACGGTGCTAAGGTTAAGATCTTAGATGTAACAAATCTGAAGCCAGTAAAAATTTACGGTACCTTTATTATTTATTCTATTCAGGAAAAATAGCTTGTAAGATTGTTTTTATTATTTTAATTATCTCCATTAATTTTCGGCGTACGCACTCAGTCAAAAGGAGAAAACAGCTCAAAATGATAAAATTTCAGTAGATTTTATTTTAGTAAATTATTAATGTATAGTTGTAACTAAATACTATACTATTTGATTAAGATTCATATTTATACTTAGCACAGAAGTTAGTTAAATCACCTTTAATTATAAATTCAAAAAGTTAAGTACTTAGTTCATCAATAAGCTAACCTTGTAATAGTTTAGTGTTGCCAATAACCTACACAATCCTAATAACCTACACAATCCTAATAATTTACAAAAAGGAGTATGCAGCCTGAGAATCTTTTAAATTTAAGAATAATTTATTTAAAAAAACTCGGCTTTTACGGAGGAATATAAGCCCCCGTATTTCAGGCTTGCAAAGTGTAGATCTATTTAGAGAAGCAGATATTACCAGTGGGAAATAAAACTCTGTTTTTAATAAATAAGCGGGAGAGAAGCTGATTAAACTCGTAGTTTTAGGATAGTTTAAAGCTCTAAAAAAAAATAAATCCATTAAAGAACTCTTTATTACCTTAATCATATCATTAAAGCTCTCGCAGGGTCTTTTCTTGTTTTCCAACTAATATATGTGTTTTAATAATACTACAGGACAAAATAAATTTTTATAATTTCCCCTATTGAAAAACATAAAAAATAATTGCTATGAATTTAAATTTATTACAAATACTAAAAACCAGTGGAAAAGCATTAACTTTGATAGCTACAACCATGACTATTGAAGCGTGGGCAAGCACTAAACTGAAAAAAGAAGTAGCAGTTTTGGACCTAGCAACAGCTGAGGAACAATTTACAAAAATCCAGGAAACTATGGAGAAAGTCTCCGAGAGTATTGTAAATCAAAGCCCTGAAGTAAGAGCTGAAGCTAAAACTCAAATCAGAAATCTTCCAGAGATTATAGCTGATGGGCAACGCGCCTCGAGGGATTATTTCACACGGGTAGAAACAGGTCAAATTAGCTCCAACCAATAAGGTTATAAATCTTGGAAAGATTTTCAAGCCCAGATAGATTCCACATGGGCAAAGGCTAATAAAGGTATTGATGATTTACATGACCTATTATCCGGAAAAAAAAAAATTCTTGAAGATAATAACATATTAGAACTGATAAATAATTTCAAAGAATACCTAAACTCTCTTTCACAGATGGAATTATGTATACTCCTAAATATTACAACCTCTTTCTTTATTTTATTCTGCTGTAGCGCGGAGCGAGAGTATACTTTTGGCTCTTTTTGGAAATTTTTTAATAGAAAAATCTTCTCGGTTTTCTATAATACAAAGATACCCTCTCCTATTAAAAATAATCCAATTAAGAATAAAATTTCAGCGCTATTATATTTGATTAAATTCAATTTTAATCATAGCGTCTATCTTCTTATTAATAGTAGTTAATTTTCTCACACTTTTTGGTTAACTTTAGTTTTACCTCAAAGAAATATTTTAAAACTGATATAATTAGTTTCTCGTAAGCTTCTTGTTTTTAACTATTGTTTTAACTATTTTTATCTTTCTCTCGCTCCGCGCTACAATAAAATTATTAAAACCGCAATCTTACAGGTTGATTAAGTTTGTTGCGATTATACTAGAATTGTAATTATCACCTCCTTTTCACAACTTAAGGAGAAAATAAAATTTTAAGTTTATTCTAATTAAAACTAATTAATTTATAAGGTTTTTTGAGTGGCAAATTAAAATTAAAGGGTTATAAAATTAAAATACAAATTAGTACAACACCTTTCCTCAAATTAGTCTATGTCCTATGTCTGTGTTTAATATAAGAAGTAAATCTAGTTTATATCTTTCTATTTTTATAGTACCAAATTTTTCTCGCTCCGCGCTTCTATTTTTTTTTCAAGGTTTTGTATTTTTATAAGCTTTAAAGTTTATAAAAAAAGTTTTATAAAGGAGTTGGAGTTTTGATTAAAATGATTTAATATTTAATAAAATTTTAACCCCTTTTTATTTTAGCTTTTAAGGCAAATGGCTAGATCCTAAACCTTAAGCCCTAAATTTAATATGTATCAAGCGCGGAGCGAGTAAAGAATGTAGTGTTAAATAAAAAAAACTTTTTAATTTCTCTCTTCTCGCTCCGCGCTTCGATCAAAAATTAAAAATTAAAAATTTGTAATTACAAATTAAGAGGAACAGATTTTTAATTGCTTGCCGTCTTATTTATCCTCCTATTAATAAAAATATAATGCTTTTAAATGAATTTAATTAAAAAATATAAATACTTTCCCACATCTCTTGTTCCTAAAACATCTTTTGCTGTGGTTACATCTGCTTACACTAGCCCCACTAATCGTCGTACGTTAAAAACATATATAAAACCTTTAATGTATTTTCAAAATCAAATAATTTTTACATTGAGCAGTCCTGTTTGATCTAACCCCTCCCGAAGGAAAGATCTTTACTTAAAAAATATAAACCCTGTCGATTTTAATTCTCCGTTTTTTAAGCGCCAAAGGCGAGAAAGCATTTTCACAAAGATACGTTGTTAAAAAGTGTGGCCTCTACTTTTTTTACCTCCGACGAAAAATACACTGATTTGGACGCTGCTATTTCTAGATTCGAAACTTTATCTAAAATCGAGGAAAACAATAAAGTTGAGGGCGTTAAAGGTACTAAAAATCTCCTCTTAGTATTAATTACAGACAAAGTCCAAAACCCCCATCCAATGCAGAGACATTTCAAAGAAGTAGTATCTGAAAACCATGATAGTGACATACTTTTTCCTATTTCTCTATATAAAGCCAAACCAAGTCCTAAAGAAGTTAAGACAGATCCAAAAGCCGAAAAAACAAGTCCAAATATTAATGTTTATGTAATGGAAGTAGAATACTCTTCTTTTTTTTCGGATTCTTGCATTGATTTATTTATAGCAAATAGACATTACCTACCACGTCTAACCTTTTTTCACGTGGTAAACAAAACGTGAGGTGAAATAGTATATAATTTTAAAGAAGTCGGAGTGATAATAGGAGGAGGGGTAGAAAATAAAAGACACATATTAAGTAGCCCTCAACAGGCGTTATCACAATACTTAAACCTTTATACAAGTCTTTTTTCAGGGTTTGAAATAGGTGAATCCTTCAGTACAGTTGGAAAGACTGAACAGTTTATAAAATTAGGGAGATTCGACCTCTCGAAAAAAATTAAACATTATGATTCTATTTCCTACCTGTCTTCTTATAATCTTTACCTTTTGAGCACTGTTAATTTAGGGTAGCCCCTTACTACGTAGATTTTTCAAGTTTTAATTCAGAAGAAAAGAATGTTTGGCAAGAGGTTACTGGTTTTGCTTGCTGTGATCAAATGTTTTATATTAATGGACGTCATGTAAACAAATCAATCATACCGGAAGGGTACTTTAAATTTACTTGAGGAGACGCCTCTGGAGACTCAACAGGCTATTCAAGAGACCCTGATTTGGAAAAATTACAATTTATAAAGAATGCTGAGACTTTACAAATGTTAGAAAGCACTCTTCTACAACCATTGTCAACGAGTGAAATGTTTAATTATTATAAAGAAAAGGAGTTAAATATAACAGACGTGTTTATTAGAGATAAAAATTGAATCTCACCTCACTCTGACTCTTTAAACTATGAAAACCACCGAGCTTTAAAAAAATTTAATAAAGTTAACAGTTTAATTTTAGAGGGAAGACACAATGTAACTTTAAAAACAGATATAGATAAAAAAAATTATTCTAACAACGTTCAAACCCCTGATCATTAATTACAATATTTTAAGCCTTGTGTAAAAGGTAAAATTTCTTCAAATTTTCATATGGAAGAAGAGATTTCTATAGAGAACACTAAGGAAATAGAAAAGGGAAAACAAAATAAAAAAGAAAAAAACTTTTTACCTAATGTTTATAAATTAGCCGAAAATTTTCGAGCTGAGTGGTAATCTTTTGAGTTTTGCCAAGACCACCATGTCTTTTACATATACAAAGATCACTTGTGGAAGAGCTATAAAGAAGAGTACATTGAAAAAATCTTTTTTAATTGATTAAAATTGAAATACCCTTTGTCTTATTTTCACTTTAATATAAAAAAATTGGCGGAAATTAATTTAATATTAAAAAACGATAGAAGGTTTAATAGTCCTTTTGCAAAAGGCAATGACAGTAAAAAATTAAAACTTGAACTTGAAAATTATTACTCCGAGGCTCTAAGACTACCCTTGGATGCTGCAACTTTTAGTGTGAAAAAAAAAAATAAGGAAATAGTTAAAAAATTAAAAGGATCTGTAATTCCTTTTAAAAACGGAGTCCTTGTTCCTAAAACCCCTTTAATTATTAACAATAACCTAGAAGGCAACATTGACACAGGCTTTAATACAGACTTAGACAAAAACATTGACACTGCTATTATTTCTTCCGATAGAGTTACATTCACCGCCAGAGTCCTTACTAACATTCATTAAAGTAATTGCATTAATTCAATTATTCCCGACCCAAAGGGTATAGTGATTGTTAATATAATTAAACTTATTTTTGGTATTAAAAAGTTAATTTATAATAAAAAAGAATTTGAAGTACGTAATTAACCTTTATCGCTCCGCGCTAGAGAGATGTTTATTCTGCTAATTTGTACCACAACAAGCGCTGACTGCACTGCAACACTGGCTCAGCCCTGCTACGCCAGCCAGATAAAATTTATTTTTTTTTAGAGGCCTTATTGTTGAAAATTTGGATGTCAAATAGGATTTTAGGGTGCAGGATTATTAAGTACTGTTGTTTAAAGCGGTTCCATTTACACTATGCCCCCTGGCCTTACTTTGCTGCTTTTTTTGATTGTAAAATTTTTAAAAATATTTTATTTATATATAACCCCTTTTTTATCATACTTTACAGCCGTTGGCGTGCAATCTCCTTATCTCGTTTAAGGGCGGAGCCACTACCAAGCCTAACTAAATGGACCAGTTGGATATATTTATTTTCCTTTTTATCATTCGACCCAAAGGGTACGTTAACCTCTCCGCATCCGATCCGCGCTCGCTTGAACTATAAATAATGTAACCTACCGTAATTGTAGCGAGCGTTTCACACCAACCAAGTTTTTTTACTCCCCTTTGATGGGTCAAAGGCTATTATTTAAGTTAGTATCTGTAGACTTAAACAATTTTTCCAGACATATCTTTCTTTTTTTAGTGTACGCGCAATAAGGATAAAGAGAAGGCAAAGCAAACTTCGTAGTAAGATAAATTTTCACCTTAATGCCCTACTGTTTATAAACATCTGCTCTACCCCTTTAAAGGCTAGTATTTATACACCTTGTGTTAGGGGTGGTCGAGTTGCTAAAATTTAAAATAGGTGCTAGGGTGGCGGAGCAGGGATAGAAAGCCTAAAGGTTTAGTAATTACTGCTAGCTATTTCCAATATAAGCAGCAGTGATGATATAGAATTTAACACTAAAGTAATTAAAGGGGTTATTAAGGATGTACTACAAATTTATAAAAAAGGATGAGCAATCGAAATGTTTAATATTGGTGTTTTTTTTTAAGGTAAACAGATTTAGAGTGCCTTTTGGGCCTTGTATTTCTTAAATAAAAATATTAAAACCCAATTAAACAATCCTAAGGGAAACCTTTTATTAAAACTTCCTGAAGCAAAACATTGTAGTAAGGAAAGGAAAGGAAATCAACCGAGACTCCAAAAGTAATGGTGAGTGAAATTGGATTAGCCTAAAAAATTAATTAAAAAATTATAATAAAGATATAAAAAAAAATTTTTTTATACCATATCCCGAGAAGGTATTATAAAGACCTGTGTAATTTTTTAATTTTTAATTAATCAGTACGATGAGAGTTAACTTGTCGGAATAAATAAATATTAAGAGCTTAACTACAATCTTCAAGATTGTATCTTTATATTTTAAAGGGGAACCATCCTCTAAGGCTAAGTATTATAAATTTAGTGATAGCGAATAGTACCGTGAGGGAATTACATGAATTAGTAACTTTATAAGCAGTCGAAATTTGTAATAGAATGACGGCGTACCTTTTGCATAATGGGTCAGCAACTTAATATAGGTAGCAAGGTTAAAAGCCTTAGCGAAAGCGACTGGACTATTTACTAGAAAAACTATAAAAAAATTTGTGTGCGTATGCCTAAAAATTTTATAGTAAAAAAATATAAGCTAACTTTCTTTTGCTAAAGTAAAATTGAGTAAAATTTACAAAACAAGTCCTCTTTGCCTTCCGTTTCTGCCTAATAAAATAGGTTTGTTTAGTACTCGAAAAGAGTGCTAGTAAAACGGTATGCTTAAGGCGGATGTTTGGGGCAAAAAAAAGTAAGTATATTATATATAATTTCTATTTTTCGATGGTGTTGGATAAGTTACTTATATTAGACCCGAAGCTAGGTGATCTTACCATGTCCAGATTTAAAGGTGTTGATGAAATACCGAGGGATCGAACGGGTGAATGTTGCATAATTCTCCGATGAGATGTGGTAAGGTGTGAAATGCTAATCGTACCTAGTGATAGCTGGTTTTTTGCGAAACTTCTTACAGGGGGGCGTCTACACAAAATTAATGGAGGTACAGCACTAAGAATTCCAAGCCGCAAACTGCGTAAGTCTTTGGTTGAGGGGCCGTGAAAAGCCTACCGTTGGGAGTTAAACTCGAAATTACATTAATTTATGGTAGATAGTCAGACTGCTATTCCTAAGTAGGGTAGTCAAAACGAAAACAGTCGAGAACACTAAATAAGGTCCCAAATTGATTAATAAGTGAAAAAAAGGAAGTAGCTAATCGTAATCGGCTGTAAAGTTAGCCTGGTAGTCGCTACTTTTAATGAACGTATAGTAACAACGCAGCAGCTTTAAGAATGAGGCGCCTAAAATTTAACGGGTCTTTGGTTTTTTAATTTTATTTATCTTTAGTAAGCTCCCTGACTGCCCTTTGGGCCTACAGTGGTAGAATAATATTAAAGATATAAAATAAAAACAAAGTAATCAACCGATTTAGTGTTAATTATAATTTTAGAAAAACTGGCACTTACCAAGCTGTGCTTCGCTTTCCAAAGGCGATTACTGCTTATGTACCATCTATTTTATAATTAGGTAGCAAAACATTCAGACACGAAAGAAGTATAGTGTTTCATTATATGGACGTACCTGAAGAGATAATGCTGGCATGAGTAACGAAAAGTAGTTTTTAATACTACTCGCCGAATACGAAAGGGTTAGAAGAGCAAGTTAGACTTTCTTTTGTAATAACGGTCTCTAAGGTTCAGAACAAATGTTTTGACTGATGAGGTTTGAATAAAAAGTCCAAAAGTTTTATCATACCCCAATAATTTGATTAGTGCCCTGCCTTGATGCACTTGTCACCTTGTCCCCTATCTCACACCGCCTTGTCGCCTTCACTTGCCACCTATGGTGTCGGTGGAGGTGCGGGTACGGATGTAGGTGCTGGTACTTGGATCTTGGTTTTTGGCCTAATGCGTAATAAGTTTTTGCCCTTTGGGTCTATTACGCCTATTATTAATTAAAATTTTTGGACCGGGAAAAAATATTCATAACAACCGTACCTTAGACCGACACTGGTTCGTGGGTAGAGTATACTAAGGCGAAGAGTGAATACTTGTTAAGGAACTCGGCAAGTTGTCCTTGTAAGTTTAACCAGAAGAGGAGCCATATCGTTTAATTTCTTATAGGTTACAAAAAATCGGAGGCCCCGACTGTTTACTAAAAACACATCTCTATGCGAAGAATTAATTATCTGTATATGGAGAGAGGTTTGCCAAATGCCATCTAGTATAAGTGAGGTGATGAAAAAAATTTTACTAAACGAATGCCTGGTCAATGGCGGTCTTAACCATGAGGATCCAAAGGTAGCATAATAATTTGGCCATTAAATGTGGTCTTGTATCAATAATCGTACGATGGTCTCACTGTCTCAACAAGTAACTCAGTGAAATTGAATTAGCCGTGCAGATGCGGTTTGCCTTCAATAAGACGGGAAGACCCTATGCAACTTTACTGTATTTAGTTAATATGTTAGCTTTTTATGTACCGCATCAATAGAAAGTAGGTAATCGGTTATACGCCCCATGTAGGGGCCTTAATATAATGATAACAAAATTTTTCGCGTATCTCACTTTTTACCCTATCTTTTTAATCGGATCCTCGCCTGCCCTGCTTCGCATCTTTGATGATTAAAGCAGCAATGGTGGTAAGTTTTAATACTTTTACTGATTTTAGCTAGACTTAAAAATTTGGCTAGAGTCAATTAGGATAACCGATAAAATATTTTTTTTCTAGTGCCTGCCCCGCCTCAACAAGAAAAATACAATTTTCTCGCCTAGCTGCTTCGCAAGGGTAGAGGCATGGGGTCTTGGCGTGATTAAATATTTTACTAGTATTTCTTTACTGCCGCCCCTTCACCCTTAAACCTTATTTTTTTTATCACTAAAGGCGATAAGATGATAGAGTGTTGGGCCGTGTACTTGCAATAACACTAGTTAAAGGATACTTAAAGTAAAAAGAAAATAATATCAGTCCTGCCGGTACCGTGCCTTTCCGTATAAAAAAATTGAGTTATAAGTAAAATTTGAGCCAATGAACTAGAAGGCATGGTGCCTACGGTAAAGCAGTGGTCGTTTTAACTCTCCGACTTTTAGAGTCTTGAGTCAAATAACGCTACTCGCCTCACTCGCCCCACTCGCCTGCCCCCCATTCACACGCCTCACGGCGCTTGGTGCTTGATGGTTGGGCCTTGGCGCTTGGTGCGTGCGCTAATATTATTATATAATTAAAGTATTATTTATCACAACACGCTTAATGACCTTTGAGTCATAAAGCGAGTGTTGCTTCGTGCTTTTGATATATTAGCCATTATGTGTTTGCGTTTGCCAACATTGATGGTGTCAGAAGATGTAAGCAGCACAGATTGATAAAAATTTTAATTTTATGCATAGGCCCTCTTTAGGGCCTTGAGATATAATACCTATATATTTTTTTTTATAAATTTTTTATTAAAAAGCCCCTAGGGCAAACAATTTAATTACCTAATTCTTGCCATTAGCCAGCCTTTGGCTTGGTTTGAACGTTGAAAATTTAATATTTTCTACGCCCTCTCCTTGTCCCCTTGTCCGGCCCAAAGGCAGTATCCTGCTTCGCCCTCGTGGGCGGCTAACCGGCCTAAGGGAACTGTAGCCCCTCACCTTTACCTCCTGCTCACGCGCCTTCGGCGTTTGGTGTTTGGTTTAGGTGCGGGTACGGTTTAGGTTAGGGTGTGGTAATTAAAAATCGTCCTATCGCTATTCGCGATTAGGAGTATAGGCTTAGAAAAAAAAATAAAAAATGGAAACCTTAGGATGTAGGGCAGGCTAATAGTTTACCGAATTTTAAAATGTAGTTGTTTTATTTATTTCCATAAGGAGCAAAAGCCTCCTTTGGCCCGCCAACAATAAAGACCTTGGAAAGCGTACGCGCAAGTATAAATGCTTTGTGCTTTATGGCTGCCTTCGGCCTTTTGTTGGTGTAGCGATAAATTTGATACACAAGGGAAACTTGACTATTTGACAGTTTCGCTGGGGCGGTTGTCTTTGATAGAGTAGCATTGTACCTCCAACTTTTTTATAAAGATTGTTTAATTTTTAGCTAAGTATTGTAATATATTGTGGTATTTCTATTTTAATAAAAACATTATTTTTCGCTTTGCTTGCCCTTGGTGCCCTTTGGGTAAAATCCATAAGCCGGCGGAGCGATATATTGTTTTTTCCCTTCCTTCCCACCGCCGTCCTTCCACACCTATCGCCTGTCACCTGTTATAGTGCGAGTGCTTGGGGGGCGGGTTTTTTTGCAAAAATTAACACACCCCGAAGGTCGGCCTAAAGGGCAAAAGTAAGGGATCGTTAGCGTTCTTTGTGTGCTGGCGGTGTTTGTCGCGTCGCTTGTACAAGGCCTTTGGCCACAGAGCCTGCGGGTAAAATTAAGTATTCTTACTTAAACTGACTCCTTAATTATAAATTGAAAAATAAAAATTAAATATCTTTACTGTGTACTGGCATACTGTTTGGGTGCCATTACTGGTTTTTATCTACATAAGACCCGGAGGGCCTATATGTTAAGCTGTGCTCCGCTTTCCAAAGTCGGGATTACGGTTTTAATTTTAATGTGGCCATTAGCTTACGCAGCTTTTTTTCTAGCAGCGTATGCTCGATAGTATTTATCGCCTTAGACCGTATTCTAAATTAAAGGAAGTTAGGTAACGCGGCGTAAGGTACGCCTTTAACCGTTTGCATACGAAGCTTCCACATCTTACGCAGTAAAAGAGAACCCTAAATTTTTTACCAGGTTTAATATTATTAAAAGATCTTTGTCCGGCGTTTGTCTGGCGCACTTTTAATATTAACACTTTTTATTTTTTTTCCTTTTTTATTTTCTTTGGGTTAAGGTTTCACGTGAAATATAGAAAAAAAAAGATTTCCTTATAAGTTATATCGCTTTTTCGCTGCCTTATCGCTGCGTAAGGTGTACTTATAATTTAGAGTTTTTTTTTTTTGCTTTTCGTCTACGCAGTAAAAAAACTGCTAGCCTAGGGCAGATAATTATTACATTAATGTCATTAGCAACATTGTAAAAATAGTAATATTTTTTTTACCAAAGAATTAATTAACCTGTTTATTTTTTTCTATAAAAGCCATTTTTTCGCACAATTTTTTTAGCTTCCTTTGGTCTATTAGTCTAAAGCTTAGTTACTCAAAAAAAAATTAATAAATTGCGAAGAGGGCATATATCTAAAACTGTGCATATTACTGTAATGCAAATTTTTGCATTGCTTTGCATTTTTTTCTTCTTCTACCCAGTGTGTGGCCTTTTGTGTCTTTCGGGTCACAATAAGTGTATACGCTACTAACTCCGTAAACTTATTTTTCGCGCCTCTTTTCGGGCGGCGAATATTGCTTGGATATGGGTGAAGTAAGTGTTTAAATTATATGTTCTTAACTTTTTTTTTTTTTAATGCCCGCACTCGCTTACCTGCGCTTGGGGTCTAAATATATCGGAAAACACAACGCCCTGCCCTGTCGTAACCTGCCCTGCCCTTTGGATTTGGCAGGTCGGGGTAGAGCAGGGTATAGACTTCCGTAATTTAAATAAAAAAAAATTTTTAGTATAAAAATGGAAATAAGAGAAATTATTTATTCTCCTTTTTGACATTAGGTTGTTTTACTACCGCCCAAGCCCTTTATCTACCATCACCAGTCGCTTGTCACATGGTGCTGGTGTAGCTTTGCCTCACCAACCCCTTCCACACGCCTCACGGCGCTTGGAAGGGGATGGTGCTCGGCCTTGCGTACTAGAAAAAATATATTTGTACCCTTTGGGTCATCAAGTAAAAACGTGGTGAAAGGCTTGGGCTTTATATTATATAATGTAATATAATTTATTGTACTTTTTTTAAGGTTTTAGGGCTCCGCTCTTCCATGCACCCTGCCCTCATTCACACGCCTCACGGCGCTTGGTGGTTGATGCTTGGGCATTAGGAGCTATGGAATACCTACGGAGTCTTCGCTGCTATGTTTCAAGCTACCTCTAGCTTTGCATAATCGAAGCGATAAAATAATATATTTGTGCCCCTTTAACCCCCTGGTTAAGCTAATTTATATCAGCTTGGGGCCTGGTATGATAAAAAATATATCGCCAAAAAATCTTTTAAAATATTATACCTATAGTTACAGTTCAAGGGTAGAGTTTTATGTTTTATTTTCCTCTATCTATCGCAGACCCGATACCCATTAGCTATTACACCCAACACATCCCGGGCATAAAACCCCCAAGGAGGGAAGGTGTGTGTACGACTCGTACGTCGCAAGTGGGGGGGTACCGGATAGATCTTGGGTAAAAAATTAAACAAATTTTAAATATGTGCCACACCTATCACCTGTTCTACTACGCTCTCCCCTCGGGGTAGAGCGCACTATCACTCGCTAGCTTTCGACGCTCGGTGTTCGTACGCTGGCTGATGTGGAGCAGGTGCGGGTTCTCTGGCCGTGATTAGACAATTCGGGGCCTCGCTTTTCACTACAAAACATGCCTTTGGTGTTGTGTTTTTGTTTTGCTTTGCGTTTGAGGGTCAATGTCTCTTACCTAGCAAGGTGGATTTATAAAATTATTTTATCTTATAATCCCCCCGCAAAGGCTTTATCAAATATTTAAAATTCTTACTATCTGTATTATTAGTATGTTAAAATCTCTCTAGATTATAAGGGTTCTAATCTCGCTTGAACTGGAAGATTTTATTTTTATTTTTACGTGCAATACTTTACTCTATAACCTTTAAATTCTAAGGGTAAAGTGTTGATAACTTCCACCTGGCTCCATCGGAGCCTCAATAAGACAATATATTTAACCTATAAGGTGTATATATTTAGGAAAGTATTATGCCTACCTTTTTACTGTGTAACTATTAGTGTCTTACCTAGGTAGTTAAATCAAGACACTCGCTTTGCGTTCGCTTGATTTTAAAAGGTGGTCACGTAAAAAGCTTAAATTATAAATTATTTTTAAGGCTATGCCTTTCAAATAATTTTCTCTGTATTTTGGCAAACAAGTGTTTTAATTTAAGTTTTTTCTGGAGCCTAAAAGTGGCAATTCTTAAAGGCTCAACATCTGTTTTTTTTTTACCATAGACCTAATACGGTAAACCCCTTCCTTTAGCGCCCTACGAGCCCTAGAGGCGAGGAGGCGTGAGGGGATTGTGTCTGCGCTTAAAACTGTGTGCGTACGCAGACTGCCTTTTGGGTCGAAACAGATGAACACATTAGTAATCTTCTGGACTTTCAACTTTTTTTTTGCCTTAGACCTGCTTCAGGCCTGCAATAAAAAGATAGCGGAAAGGTTTAACTTTAGCTAGTTAGAAAACTGCTTACAATTTCCCCCCCCCCCCCGCTAAGATTATAAAAGCAGAAAAAAAAAAAATAAAATCTAGATTGTGAAAAAGTAGCAGACCATAATTAAGTAATTTGACCGAATTTTTACTTATTAATTATTATAATATTTATTTATTTTTTTTTCTACCTTGCCTTGCCCCCCCACCTACAAGCCTACTCGCCTTCGGCGCTCGGGCGGCGCTAGGAGGGTGCTTGGGCCTTAATGTATAATGTTAAAGCTAAAGCGGAAGCAGAAGCTCTAGCATAAAAAAGAATTTGTTGTACTGAGTATTAGCTGTGTACTATATAAAAAAAAGTATTTATACGCAGCTTTTATAAAAATAAAGTTATAATTAAAGATACTTTTTTGGAAAAAGGTATAAATTCTAATGTATATATACTCAAAAAAATTATAATTATATTTTTTTTGCTGTAAATTTTTTTATATACAAATTTTCCTTATGTAATCCTTGCTTTGGTTGCATATATGTATTTGTTTAAAGTTGTATTTAATAATATGTATGACTTTAACTTCAACGGTATGGCTAGTAATTTGAATAGAAGTCAAACAACCAGTGGAAGGTTGTAATAAGCATAATGGCAGAAAGCATACTTAACTGAAAGACCTATAAGTCGCACAGATACGTAAGTAGGGCATAGTGACCCCTCGCTATAGAATGGGATAGTCGGGGATCAAGAGCTAAAAGTTACGCTAGGGATAACAGGCTAATAGCGGGCGAGAGTACACATTGTCCCCGCTGATTGGCACCTCGATGTCGACTCAACCTATCCTCCGGGGGAAGAAGCTTGGAAGGGTTCGGCTGTTCGCCGATTAAAAGGTTACGTGAGTTGGGTTTAATACGACGTAAGTCAGTATGGTCCCTATCTTTTGAAGGGAAAATAGTAAAAAGGAATTCGGTTTCTAGTACGAAAGGATCAATAACCCATGTTTCACTAGTGTACCAATTGTCGGCGTTGCGTGCTGGCATCGTTGGGTAGCCACAAACATAAAAGAGAAAAGCTGAAAGTATTTTAAGCAAGAATCTCGTTCCTGGATACTAAAATATTTAAATAATGCCTTCACCTGCCTTTACGCCTACTCGCCTTCGGCGCTCGGGCGGCGCTAGGAAGGTGCTTGGGCTTTAAATAAAGATAAGAAATAGACTATTTCTTAATAGGGTGCATAAGTATTTGTTGTGAATAATTTATTATAGCATTACTAATTTATCTTAAGACTTTTTGTTATTATATCTCACATGTCACTCCCCCCCCTGGGCCCCTCGCCTACCTGCCCGCCTGCCTACCTTCGGGCGGCGCTCGGGCGGCGCTCGGGGCTGAAAGCTTGTATCGCTTTACCCCCCCCCCTTTTTTTTTCAAGATGCGTGGCAACTACGCATGATCGTTACATATATCTGCGTCGACTACGAGATATTGTGTTATATGAAAATTAGCTTTGCAGGGAAGGCTTCACCTTAAGTACTGTTTTGCATTAGATAGGTTTTTACAACTCACAACTCTTATTGAGAAGCGAGCGTGAAGCGATAGAAGAGTGCCGGGTGTCCTAATTTAAAACTATTAAACCTAACCCCCCTTTTTAGCCCTTTGCCGCCGCCTACACTTAAATATGCAGTGTGAGGGTAAATAAAAAACTTTAAAGGTTACTTTAAATCGGGATCGTAACCGCCTTTAGCTAGCCTTATAAAACTAAAGGAAACAAAGCTTTGGCTTTACCCAGGTATGGTAGACTTATTAATAAATAAGCCTTCGAATTTAATACCTTAAACTAGGCACCTAGCGACAAATATTTAAGATTTTTGCTTTCGGCATACGCCGCCTACGGCCGAAAAACAAGGACAAGCGCTTACTTAAATATTTTTTTTTAGCCCTCTAGATCCTTGATTTTTTATCTTTTTTTTTTTCATTTAACTCGGAAAAGCCAAAGGAAAAACTAAAGATAAAAAAAATAAATTTCCTAAGCTTTTTTGCCTCCGCCTTTGTCTTCTATCCCCGTTTCTGTCCGGCCTTATTTGACGAACAATCCCCGTATGAAGCCAAAAGGCTTTTTCGCCTTTTTTCTTTTACCTTAGTATCCTCTATCTACCCTAATGGTTCTATCCTGCCTAGCAGGCCAGCCTGCCGCAATTACTTATCCAGCTCCGCGGACTAGCCATCTTTAGAGGTAAAATAAAAGTAGGAGCAAAATAAAGGCGGAGCCACTAAATATTATAGTGCTACTTTAGAGTCGCAGGACTCGTAAGGTTTCGTAAACCTCGGACCCTTAAAGTATTAATTACCTTGTACGCCAGCCTTGTCTTGTCTAACTCTACCTGTTTATCTTAATTTTTAAGCCTAGGCCCAGCGCTAATATAAAACATTCAACGACCCCGAGGATGCTATTATAAGAATTATATGAATTTGGCTTTATTTTTATTTTTAATTGGTATATTAGGATTTATTTTGAATCGTAAAAATATTATCCTTATGATCATTAGCATTGAAATAATGCTTCTAGCTGTAACAATATTAATATTAATAAGTTCTTTTACCTTTGATGATAATGTAGGACAAACTTTTAGTATTTATATTATATCCATAGCAGGAGCTGAATCTGTTATTGGACTAAGTATTCTTGTTAGCTATTATAGATTAACCTATTATTGGATTTCATCTTGTCTATCCCGTTTCATAAATTTTAATTTTAAATCAATAAATAAACACCCCGATTTATTTGGTAACACCAAAGTTAAATCTAATTCAATAAATAAATTTAGCTCTTTAATTCCACTTCTTCACAACCTTAAGGGACCAAGTGTCGCAAGTTTTGCTAGACAAGAAAGAAATTTTTCTACAGGGCCCACAAGCACTGTAAATTATAACGATTCAAATAATGAACCTATTGAGTTTAACATAAATCCATGGTTCGTTACGGGACTTTACGATGCTGAAAAAAAATCTTTAGTAGTTTGAGGAACTTGTTTAACTTCTACAGTAGGAATCCGGTTCTCTCGTAAACAATTAACAATGGTTAACATAGCTCCTTTTCAATACCAAGTAATTTTAGGAATAATTCTGTCTGATGGTTGAATTTCATTTGCCAGTAAAGATAGTAAAGCAGCAAGAATAGGGTTTAAACAATCTGTTGACCGCGCGGGATACGTATTATTTGTTTTTAATATTTTATCTCACTACTGTGGCAGTCTTCCTCAATTAAGCACAGGTATTAGATCAAACAATAAATACTATGGATTACAATTTTTTACTAGGTCAATGCCTTGTCTAACAGAAATTTATAATCTATTCTACCCTCAAGGAATCAAAAGAATTCCTGCTGATATTTACAATTTATTGACTCCTATTAGCTTAGCACATTGAATAATGGGAGATGGCGTAGCTAAAGAATCAGGTTTACTGATCTGTACAGATTCTTTTTCTATAGAAGATACTGTTCGTTTAATTAATGTGTTTATAATTAAATACAGGTTAAATTGTAATTTAAGTTTTTCTGGTGCAAAAAGAGAAAAAGGTCAATATAGAATTTACATACAACAAAATTCTATGGCAGATCTTTATGATATTGTTTCTCCGCATATGCATTTAGATATGCTATATAAATTAAACTCGGCCTTAAAACCGAAATATAATTACAACAGTATCGGAATAGAGGTAATAGATCTTAAACAGAATACTACTACGTTTTACCCCTCTATGAGTCAAGCAGCTAAAACTTTAAACATATCTACAACTGCTATTGTTAATTTTTTCATTAAAAATCAAATTAAACCTCATAAAAGCAGATATCTATTCAAAAAAGTAGAAAAGTAAATATTGTTATGATAATAGAGTAAAAAAATAGAAGGGGCGTCATATTTATAGTTATTTATTTTTATATTTATTGTTAAATTTAAGGGTAAACAAGAAATTGTGTTTATTTATTATTTTTTTTACTGTTTCTGTTTTACTTTTTTTATATTCTTAGAAACCGATAACAAACCGGATTTAATTACTACGTACGCTGCTCTGATTTTATATTTTTTCGTGTATGTACAGTACATAACCAACCCTATACAAACATATTAGTTTAAATTAAAATTTTACTGTAATTATAATAAGCGCCTCTGGCGACCGTAGATAAATTAAATTAAAAATTTTTAATGTTTTTTTCCTTGGCGCCCTCTCAAGCCTCGGTCTGCGCTAGTTCTTTTGTTGTAGTAATTTTAAAAAACTCTAGATACAAAACTGGGTGAAACGTACAAGCTAGAGTACAATTAAAAATGCATGAAAAAGATAGAAATCTTCTTCTGTCTATTCAAAACTTTTTTGGCGGAATAGGAAATATTTCTAAGGGCTCCGCCACTAATAGTGCTTCTACCGTAGAATTTAGAGTTAATATTCTTAAAGAATTAGTTAACGTAATTCTTCCACTCCCCCTTGGGGCTTGATAACTATCCTTTAATATCCAAAAAACATTCGGATTATCTTTTATTTAAACAGGTTGTTTTACTTATGGCAAATAAAGAACATAGTAACTTAGAAGGAATACGAAAAGTAGTTTCCCTTAAAAGTTCTATTAACTTAGGTTTATCTGCAGAACTGAAAGAAGCATTTCCTGATATTGCTGCTTCTCCTGCCTTGGGCGCTATACAGGAGGCCGAAGAAAATAAAATTGTAAATAAAAACATACATCCAGAATGAGTAGCGGGATTTTCTACAGGAGAATCTAATTTTTTTATAACTGTTCAAAATTCTAAAAATAATGTGGGCTTTACTACATCATTACGTTTTTCTATAGCTCAACATTCCAGAGATTTGTTATTACTGAAAAGCTTAGTAAAATTTTTTGGTGGGGGTTATGTAATGTCCTATAAAAACCGTCCATTGTGTGAGTATATCATTACAAAAATAGACCTCGTAATGGAAAAAGTTATTCCTTTTTTTAATAAATACCCTGTAATAGGATCAAAGCATTTAGATTTTTTAGATTTTGAAAATGCGGCTCATATTATAAAAAATAAAGAACATTTAAATAAAGAAGGTTTAGAAAAAATTCTAAGTTTAAAAAAAGGGATCACGTTACGTAAAATTAAAAATGTCACGAATAATCACAATAGTGATAAGGCACCAAAAATTCTGATCTAAAAAGGTAAAGTGAACCTTTGCCTAGTCTTAATTATATTGAGGCAAAACCTTCAAATCGCGGGGAAATCTTAAAGACAAATATGCCAAATTAATACAGTAATGTAATTAATGGAACAGGTAATGACTCGTTGTATGGCAAAAACTATTTGTATGAAGAAATGAAATAGACTATCCGCAGCCAAGTACCAGATATAAATTATTTGGTATGCAGTTCATCGACTAAACGGAGGTTGGTAAACAATTATTTTATTATTTGCTTAAGTTATAGTCAGGCCATAGTTAATAGCTATGGGAAATAACCTTGCCTTCCTAAGGAAATATTAAATATTTCTATGGTAAAAGGTGAAAACGAAGAGGTAATATTTCATTAAGAACATAAATGTACTTAACTATCTTAATTTTACCTTTAATAGGGTCTATTTTGGCAGGATTATTTGGGAAAAAAATTGGAGTTACAGGTTCCCATGTAGTAACAATATCTTGTCTTTTATTATCTTCTATTTTATCTACCGTTGCCTTTTATGAAGTAATTTTATCAGATTCTCCAGTTTATATTTTTATAGCTAGTTGGGTTGACTCTGAAGTTTTAAATATTTCTTGGGAATTTTTATTTGATAGTCTAAGTGTGGCTATGCTTATTGAATCAAATGATATGTGTTTAAGTTTATTATTATGTGCAAAATCTAGTTCTTTTAACTTTGAATCGTTTAAAAACAAATTTACTGAATTTTATCCAAACTCGCAAGTTCCTACTAATGAATTCCTTGAATGGTTTATAGGTTTTTCAGAAGGGGACGGTTGCTTTGTGGTAACTAAAAGAGGGGAATTTTATTTTACTGTAACTCAGTCTACTATAGATGTGCAAACTTTATATTATATAAAAAATAATTTAGGTTTGGGTACAATAGGAGTAGAATCTGTAAAAAAAAAAACTCATAAATATTCGGTCAGAGATTTTAATAGTTTATATTTGTTGTGTCTCTTATTTAACGGAAACATGGTTGTGCCTACTAGAAGTGCAAGATTTATTATTTTTTTATCTTGTTTTAATGAAAAACTATTAAAAAAAAATCTTCAACCTATAATTTCTAACTCTGAGACATTGCTACCTTCTTTATCAGATTGTTGATTGTCGGGTTTTGCGGACGCGGAAGGATGCTTTTCTGTTTCGTTATTAAAAACTAGCAACAGATTTAAAATATACTTTATATTATCTCAGAAATGAGAAGTTAATAAATATGTTTTAGAACATATTTTAGGTTTATTTCTCGCTCCGCGCTGCATTGGTCACGTAGTTTCAAAATCTAAGGGCTCCGCCACTGATTGTTGGGAATTAAGAATTGGGGGTTTAAAAAATTGTAATATTGTTTTTTCTTATTTTGATAAGTTTGGTTTAAAAACTAAAAAATCCTTAAGTTATATTAGATGGAAGGAAGTTCATTCCAAATTAGTTTTAGGGTTACATTTAGATAGTACAACAAGACAAGAATTAATAAAATTTGCTAGCCTAATTAATAAATTTGATTAACATTAAACAACATGGTAAGAAAGGGGGGGTTTAGCCAAAGCTATAAAAATTATTAAGATGGCCACCAAAAAAAAAAAGATATCTTAAACTTAATAATGAATACAATAATGTATACCCTGTCCCTAGTTTTTCAATATTCAGGTAAGTAATTCTTAGAAAAAATTATCAAATAAATTGAAAGGCGATGCTGGTGGAACGTGTCAAAATCTTCCCAAGACAAGACCGTCGGTTATCTAAGTGACCGCTACAGACTGCCTCACCGGTGGGTGGCTGAAATGCTGCTTGATGTACAGTCGGACTGCTCGACAATAAGTAATTTAATTTTACTTACTCCGTTGGTTAATAAATAAAATACATAATAAAACTTTATAATTATTTTATTTTATTAAGGATTATAAATCAAGGGTGAAAAAATGATTATAATCTACGTGGTTGCCCTGTATTATTTATTAGTACTTTAGTTCATCTATTTAGTGTTGATTATATGGCAGGTGATCCTCGAGGATGTTTTAGGGGAAAAGATGTCTATGGGGATAAATTGCCAAATTCCGGGGAACTCCTAAAGCTTAAGGTACCAAGTTTTAATTGAAAAATTAATAATGGCTGAATTAATAACTCAGGTACGGTAACAAGCCTTAAGATTTGTAAAAATAAAATGGACAATCGCGGATCTAAGTCAATAGAAAAATTAAATTTTGCTATTGTAAAAGAGCAACGAGTAGACGGCAATTGATTTATTAATCAAAATTTAATAAATTTAAGGTATACTCTGGGAAATTTCGAAAGAAATAGAAATTTATATTCTGGTTTTAACTATTTTAATAGTTTTAATTCCCATGTCAAAATCCCGTCTAACCAATTCGACTTAACTAAAAAATACTCTACTTATAGTTATTCTCCTATTAATCCTGGAGTTTGATCTGGGTTAATAGATGGTGAAGGTTCATTTAGTATAATCATAGATAAAGTACAAACTCGTAAATTAGGTTGAAGGATTCAATTAAAATTTCAATTAGGTTTACATATAAAAGATTATAATTTATTATGTTTGTTAAACCAATATTTAGGTAACATAGGTTCTATTCATTTAGCTAGAAATAGAAATATAGCTAATTATTCAATAGATTCTATTGAAGATTTAAATAAATTTATAGTCCATTTTAATAATTATCCTTTATTAACACAGAAAGCTGCAGATTTAATATTATTTAAACAAGCTATGGAACTTGTAAATAATAAAACCCACCTTACTGTTGAAGGTTTAAATAAAATAATAAATATTAAAGCTTCTATGAATTTAGGTTTATCCGATAAATTAAAATTAGAATTTCCTAACTTTATTCCTGTAGAAAGACCTATAATAAATATTGATGATGTAAATTTAGATCCTAATTGAGTTTCAGGATTTATTAGTGCTGAAGGAAATTTTGATGTTCGTATTCCGGTAACTAATACTAAATTAGGTCATCGTGTACAATTAAGATTTAGAATTACACAACATAAGAGAGATATTAAATTAATGAATAAAATAATTGAATATTTTAAAACTGGAAAAGTTTATAATTATAATGGTAAGGGCTACGCCTCTGCTGTTAATATTACTATAGTAGATTTTTCTAGTATAACAGAAATTATAATACCTTTTTTAAGAAAATACCCTATAATAGGTGTAAAATATAACGATTATACCTATTGGTGCAATATTCACGAATTAATGGTTAATAGATGGCATCTTACTGTTGAAGGTATAGAATCAATTAAATTAATTAAATCAGGAATGAACACTGGGAGAAAGACTTAAGTTATTTAACCAATGTTAATTAGAATATATTATAAGTCAATTGTAAGATTAATTTGACTATTGATGCATAATCAAAGATTTTTCTCATATTTATCTTTATTCACATTTTTTATGTTAATACTTGTAACTGGAGGTAACTATTTAGTTATGTTTGTGGGTTGGGAAGGAATTGGAGTAGTATCCTTTTTACTAATTAGTTTCTGGTATACCCGAGTACAAGCAGTAAAATCAGCAATACAAGCATTAACTATGAATAGAGTAGGTGATATGATGTTATCTATCGGGTTATTTGCTATGTTTGGTATTTTTGGTAATTTAGATTACTCAACTGTTTTTTCTATTAGCCCTTATGTTAATGAAATTGCTATTACAATAGTGGGGCTTTTACTATTCATAGGTGCTACTGCTAAATCGGCGCAAGTGCCGTTACATGTTTGGTTGCCTGGTAGTATGGAGGGTTCGATAGGTGTTAATAATTATTTAGGCCTCAGGCTCTCTATTTTTTATATTTGGCGTATGCACATTTTAATTTATTTATTATTATTTAATCTACTTACTTTTTTTTTTTATTTTATTAGTATGGATTTCTACTCTTTATCCGTGCCGGAGGCCTTAACTTTTTCTTTGGTAATAATAAATAAAGCTAGAGGTAAAGACGGTAAATTTATTTCTGTACCTTCAAATAATTTAGAGCAATTATCTCCTATAGTAAAAGAAGCATTAACTGGCGAATTGCTTGGGGATGGGTGTTTGCGTTATACTAGAAAAGTGCAAGAGGGGAACCCTAACCCTAATTGAAATGTTATTTTTGCTATGACTTTGAAATCATATGAACATGTTTTTTACTTATGAGAAAATGTTTTTAGTACTATTTGTACAAACACTCCACCAAGGCCTTGGCCTGCTGAAAATACTGGTTTACCTGCTAGTCAATACGCTTTTAGTAGTAAAGCTTTACCCGCATTAACAGCTATTCATAAAGAATGGTATAATTGGTCGTTTGAATTTAATAGGTACATAAAAATAGTACCATTAAATATAGATACTCAACTAACTAAGATAGCTTTAGCACATTGACTCATGGGGGACGGCTACTGGGATACTGCTAGTAAAACTATAGTAATTTGTACAGATAATTTCACTTTAAAAGAAGTAGAATTATTAATAAGTGTATTAAATAAAAATTTTGAGTTATTTAGTACAGTACAAAAAAGAGTTAAAAAAAATAAAGAAATTTGCTGACGTATAAGATTTAGTAGCAAATCCGATAATATAAAAAAATTAATAAACCTAGTACAACCACATTTTATTCCCTCTATGGTATATAAATTAAATATTGGAGTGCCGGAGACCTAATTAAATTCTTATTTAAATAGTTTACCCCCTACTGCGTACGCGGTGTACGCACACCTCAGTTGTCAGTGGTGGGCGGCATTTAGATTATTAATAAAAATTTTTATTTACCTTATATATTTTTAAGGAGGGTTTATTTGGTTTATTAGGTGTTAGTAATTATTTATTACTTAATTTTTATATTATAATTTTTTACATTTACTTCGGTATCTCTGTTTACTTGGATATCTCATATGATATCCTATATGGTTTCTGCCCCATTCTTTTTTCTATACCATCTAAACACTGTATTCAATTACTGGTAATATGTTAGGGGACGGATATATTTATCTTAGTAAAAAAACTAAAGGTGAAGGAAAGTATTATATAACTATGGACACTTAATCTTTAAATTATTTAAATCATTTAAATGATGATATCTATAGTTAACTTACTGATACAAAGTTTAACAGTTACCCTAAGATTAATCTACCTTAAGATAAAGGTAAATAAATTACACAATATCATTTTTATACTAAAACACATCCGGTATACACAGCTTTGCATAGTTTATGTTATAAGTGTGGTGAGGAAAAAAAACTCATTTAAAAAATTTATACCGGATAATATTAGTGAGATGTTTTCGGATATTTCTTTAGCAAGCCCTTTGGGCCTTGGATTAAGGAAGATGGTTATTTTGACTCATACGGGAGAACTAAAACAGTTTTACTTTGTACAGGGTGGTTTACTAAGGAAGAATGTGTAACTCTTCAAAGGCTCCGCCACTCTACTAGAAAAGTTGGAAATAAAATCAACTTTATCGCTCCGCGCTAAAATTAGAGATAAAATTAATAATAAGTACAGAATTAGAAAATCTAAAAATAGTCTGGATAGGGTGATTTTCTTAGTTAAACCATATATGCATAAAGATTTTTTATATAAATTAGTGCCGTAAGCCTTATAATTATTTTAGGGCCCTCCTTAAACTTCACTATATGCTGGAACACCCTAAAGCTTTAAATACTATTTATTTTCAAATAGTAAAAAATTTAAAGATGACGCCTAGTGCTAAACAATGGGCAATCAGCAGGAAACCAAACTATTATTTGAAAACATTATTTTCCCTCATTAGCATCAAGCAATAAAATGAATTAATAGGAGTAGGGTCCTCAGAGACTACACGTGAAGCTTCATATAAATTATATGAAGAAGATATAGTCCAGTCAATAAAGAAATTTATTGTGTTAAATGCCTACACCAGTGTCGGCCCTTATCCATGCCGCTACTCTTGTAACAGCCGGAATATACTTATTATTAAGATCTTCTTGGTTATTAGAATATAGTCCTCTATCATTAATTGTAATAGTTCTAGTAGGTTCAATAACAGCATTTTTTGCTGCTACCTCTGGACTAGTACAAAATGATATAAAAAGAATAATTGCTTTTAGTACTATTTCTCAATTAGGTTATATGGTAGCCGCTATAGGGCTAAGTCAATATAATGTAGCTCTATTCCATTTAGTAAATCATGCTTTCTTCAAAGCATTACTGTTCTTATCTGCTGGGCAAATAATTCACTCAATGATGGATGAGCAAGACGTTCGAAAATTAGGTGGTTTAATAAACTTTTTACCTTTAACTTATTCTATAATGGTTATTGGTTCTTTATCTTTATTAGCCACACCTTTTTTAACTGGGTTTTACAGTAAAGATTTAATTATTGAATTAGCTTATGCAAAATATTCCTTCTCTGGTACATTTTCATATTATCTTTTATCTATAACAGCTGGATTAACTGCTTTTTATTCTTTTAGGTTAATTATGCTTACTTTCTTAACTATACCTAATAGTTCTAAAGTTAAATATTTAAATGTACATGAATCTAGTTTAATTGTAATAATTTCTTTATTAACATTATCTATATTTAGTATATTTTTTGGTTACTTATTTTCTGATTTATTTATTGGTATAGGTAATAATGCTTTTAGTTCTTCTATTTTTATACACCCTAGCAATATAAATTTGGTTGAAGCAGAGTTTAGTTTACCCTTGGTTATAAAATTATTACCTGCCTTACTAACTGCATTAGGTGCATTTTTTGCTATTTTTACATACCAAAATAAACCTGAATTTTTTGTAGATTTAACAGATAATTTTATAGGTAAAAATATTTATACTTTTTTAAATGGTAAATATTTCTTTGATATAATTTACAATTTTTACATTATTAGAAAAAGTCTTAATTATGGATATTATATTACTAATGTTTTAGAAAGAGGGGTAATTGAAATTATGGGACCTTTTGGTTTATCTAATGTTTTATTTAATACCGGAAAAAATATCAGTAAATTAGATACTGGTATAGTAACTAGTTATGCTTTATATATTGTTTTAGGTTTAATTAGTTTAATTTTTTTAGTTTTTTTCCCTGTTATTATAGATATCAGTAATTATCCTTTATTATTATTGGAGTTAAGATTGTTTATAATTTATGTAGCCTCGTTTGTATTATATTTAATTATATAATTACTATCGGGCACACGCCGTTTACGTAAGCAAGCCTCTAAACAAACCCTTTTTATAAATAAAGGCTCTTCCACCTCTTTGATACATTGATCCTTGGATTTTTGGATTTTTTAAATTTTTCATTGGATAGGCCCTATTCTAACGGGGGGGATATCAGTTGTGTCTACTTTAACTATGGTTTGCCTACGGGTGCTGGGGTGTAGCGCGTAGCGTTGTCGGATTTACATTTTACCTTAGCCCTGTATCGTTACTTGCTACTTAGGGGATCTCTTTTGGTCTTATCAAACCATCCTGCCCAAAGTATCCTAATCCTGTTCTCACGTGCCTGCCCTGCCCCGCCTTGCCCTGCCATGCCTTGTGGGCCTAGGGCCTTGGGCCTCCGGCTTTTGTTGCTAGGGCCGGGCCCGAGTGGATTGGCCTTACTCTAACCTAAAGCCTCCATTAAGTGTAAAAATTTCTTTTTTTTTTGTCAAGTCTTTTACCTAAATTAAAATAATAAATATTTTGCATATTTTGCTGCCCTTTGGGTCGGGCTACGTAGTGTAAACCTGATTTTTTAATGAATTAGTAGCCTGTCGGCGTACGCACACTAATCCTTTTAAATCTTAAATGTTATAAGTCATATTTCCCCCGCGATTAAGGACCTGGACTTGGATGGCTAAAAAATTTTTAGTTAATATGACCAGCCTTTTCCCTACTAACACAGGCATACCTTTCATATGCTTTATGGTTTTAAGGATACTGCTTCCGGAGGTGAACCTGTAATTGTTAATATATAGGCGGAGCTTTTATAAAAAAATTCGCTAGCTCTCTCTACGGTTAAATAAGTGTAGACTTTGTATCTAGTTTAATATTTTTATTTTACCCCAATTTAGGTACAAACGCAGACTTATTTTTAGCCTTAAAGAGAAAAATTTTTTTACATAAAATTTTAATCCTTTTACCTTGCCCAGCATGGTTCCACCGCTTGCACAAAGATCTCTTACCTTACTATATTTTCCCTGTTTAAGCAGTGCGGATAAATGGTTTGAGATTGGTTGTGTTTACAAAAGCAGGAAAAGCTCACGGTTTTACATTGCCGAGGCTCCCTCGCCTGTTCAGATCCTATTCCCTTAAACTCAACCCTCTCCCTAACAGCGCCCTATATCAAGCCTGTGCCGGTGTTGTTTATATTGTCGATTTAAAGTGCTATTGTCAACGTCGGCAAGCAATCAAGCAAGCTAAAGATATTCATAAGGGTAACTTAAAATTTTTAGTAACTAAGCAGCGCGGACTGCACTGCTACGCCGGCTCTGCAATGCTACGCATACTCGGCACAGCACTGAAAACTGCTAGCCAGCCAGCCAGCCGGCCATATATTGTTATTTTTTGGCAGAATTTTTTTTATTTATTTATTTATTAACTAACCCGGCGCAAGTCTTTAGTTTTTATAAGGTGCTGGTTTAACTTAAAATTTTACGTCCTGCTTGCCTATGATTAAATTTTAAAAAAGCAAACGCCTTAACTTAACACGGCCGCACCTGTACCCCGCCTTTTACCACACCACACCTCGCCCTGCCCCCCTTACCCACCCCCCGCCACACACGCCACAGACGCCTTTAGGCGCTTGGATCTAGGCGTTTGGTGCACCATGCTCCGCGCTTGGGAGGGCCTTGATGGTTGGGGGTGAAGCTTCTACTCGCCAACCTTCGGGTGGAATTACTAAAAGCCAGGTGTTTAGTGCTTGGTGTTTGTTGCTTTGTGTAGTACTAAAATTTTAAGTATGTTTTTATTTTATGTTTTGCTTATTTTTCTGCCTAAAAATATTTAACGCTCCGCGCGATTGCCCTTTAGGCCTTATGTTTTTGCTATGCTTCAGATTGTGCTTATGTTTATTATTGTTTAGCTTAAGAAAACTACTAAACTTTATGAAGGGCGAAGCCCTGTAACAACAAAAATAAAATAAATAAATTTTTCTGCGTAGCGCTAGCCTTATTTTTACCCAATAAAAATTCAGCCTTCCCTAAAAGGTCAAGGTTAAAAAACAAATTTCACGCCAGCCACTTTAGCCACTTCGTGTGCGTACGCGCGTACGTCGTGGTAGTCGAAAAAAAAGTAATTTATATTTATGTTTATTTTTTTTTTTAGAAGCAATAAGTACTTTTCCATTTTGACTTAAAGCTAAAATATCTAATGTATAGGTACGTGGCCCAAGCGCTTCGCGAGACACAAATTTATAATTATTTTTGTCCGTCGTAATATAAAAAAACATATTTTTTTTCCAAGGTCCCCCAAAAAATTTTTTTTGTTGGGGCACTTTGAAAAAATTTACAGGCTCCACGGTTATTAAAAACCCAATGAAACGCAAGGGGACAAGGATTAAACCTTGTTACCGCTCCGCGCTTAAGACTTTAAGAAAATAAACTCTTTTTTTACTTTGTCTAGCGCCGCTAGTGAAGACCTTAGAGAGGTAGCAACTATTTAATTCTTTATGAATTAACAGCCCTTTAGGTCTTGGTGTACTTATAGGTTTTTAGGATTGCGGAGCCTGCGCGGACTAGAAGAGCCAAAGGGCGCAAAAATATATTTTTTTCTAGTGCGTGGGCACGGAGCGTTAGTGATTAAAAATAATTCTTTAATCCTTTTCAACGCTCCGCGCGCGTGTGTTTTTTATTAGATTACTTGCTAGCTTTAACTTATCTAACTACTCTGCATATTGCTTCTGCTACTGAGTAATACTTATGCTGCTACTACTTTTAATAGCAACTTCTACCGCTTTCGCTATTGCAAGCGCGGAGCGAGTACTTGTAACTATTAATTTATATAGTTAATACTACTGCAATTATGTTACTACGCAGCCAAAATTAAAAATTTAAAAATATACCTCTGCCTAGGCCAGCGGAGCGGTAAATATAAATTAAAGACACTTATATATAAAATATTATTCAATTTACAAAACTATATTTAATGCCGGAGGCCTTAGCTTATATTTTCGTAGCATGAAATAAAACACAAGTAAAAGTATTTACCGCTCCGTGCGATTTTATTTGATTAGTGTCGCTCTGCTATTTTTCTTAGAGGCTTAGGCCTATAATGTTTACACTCTTAATGAGTTGTGCTAACAACCGCCCGCGCCTTTGGCGAAAAAAAGAAATATTTAAATTATATTGCATTTGGCCCTGAGAATGGATAACCAAATCGAGCCACCCAACCGTTTCGCTTTTGAGTTTTTTTCTAGGCGTGTACACGGCTACGCCTGCATTTATCACGTCGCTCTGCTGAGCGAAAAAAATGAAAAGGTTTTTCGGCGTACGCACACTTAAATAGAAATATGCTACTGTATACATATAGTATTGCCTGAGGGCTTTGTAATAGAATATTAACAATACAAATTATGCCTATAAATCAAAAGTCTTTATCGTTTCCTCGCTCCGCGCTTCAATTACACCAACCTTCTTTGAATGGTATACATAAATACGCACCGGCCTCCGGCACTGTATTTAAAGGCCATGTTTTATACAAATCTTTGCATTTATCTTCAAACTATTTACACTATCTTACACTTCCAACACGGGAAGAAAAAGGACTTAAAAGTAAAAATTTTTATTACTACATCTCGCGGAGCGCTAAACCCGCCTATTCTTTCCTTAATTTAAGATTTTTGTCTCGACCTAATTTACGTACATATCACAGTGTTGCAGATTTACGCAGTGCTAACCTCAAATTTTTAGAGGTCGGCAATGGCTTAAAGGGCAGTGCAAAGGGAGGGAGAGAATTAAATTTTACAGCTTTTAAAAATAATAAGCCTTTAGCGCAGAGCAGAAACTCTAATTTAAAGGCGATTTTTAAATATGAAAATTATAAGCGCGGAGTGGTTGAAAGGCGAAGCCTGACAAGCGAAGGGTGGAGCGGGAAAAGAAAACCAGTCTACCATTTAATTTCAAAACCTAATTTCATGGCTGGATATAAATATTCACAGTATGAACGGTTTCCTAAACAAATATTTAATATAAAAAACCAAATATCCCAAGCCGTTCAAGAGGTAGAAATTGTAAAGGATCATAATCCTATATTTTTTTTACCTAATCCTTTTTTAAAACAAGGCCTCCAGCGTTCACATGTATCACCTTTGGCCACAGATCTTAAAGAAACTAACAATCAAGGCCTCCGGCACTCAGACTTATTGTCAGGTATTGGAGAAAAAAAAGTAAAGGCCTCCGGCACTGGCACTGAAATATATCTATCTGGATATCTTGAGAGTACTAGAGTACCAAACGTTATAATAAACGATGAAGAATTAACGCCAAAAAAAAAAAAATTAGGCTTAAAAAAAAAAGAACTTGAATTTAATAAATTATTAACAAAAAAATTAACCACTAATTTTGTAGATTTTTATCAAAAGTATGATTTTTATCATAAATTAAATTTATTAAAAGACCCTTATAAAAATTTACAAATTAAATCATATTTAAGAGATAATTTTATCTTAAATTTAATCTTTATTCAAAATTTTAAAGAATTTAAATTTTTTGAAAAAAACTTCCATTTAAATTTAAACTTACTTCCTACTACTTTAACTGAATTTTTTGATGTTTTTTATGTTCAAAATGTTAAAGAGCAAATTAATAATTATTTATTTTTTGTATATCTTGCCGGTGGCATTAATCATATTTTTCGGCCGGAGTCAGCATACGAGTGCCACGCGACAGCCAAACCTAATTCGGAAGGATTGGAGGATCAAACGCTCCGCGAGACTAAAAATTATAAGACAGGTGAGGGGGTTACGCGCTCCGCGACTGACCTTGTAAATAAGGCCTCCGACACTTTACCGCCTGCACCACTTGCCTGCCCTGCTATAATTAATCCAGATCCTTATTTTTTAGATATTTTTAAAAAATTTAAAGGTTTAATTGAAGAGGATACACGCAGTTATGTTAAAACTATTAAAATTATTAAAGCTCTGCAAAAACTAATGCTACGAGCTAAAAAAATTGAAAATGAAATTAAACACGAAGCGTATATATCGCGCCCCGTGCTTACAAATAAGGCTACGCAAACACAACACTTTGAATTAAGCCTTGAAGATTACGAAAAAGGCTACGCTAAAGCCTTTGCAAAGGTTTGTGCCGAAGAAAAAGAAGAAGACTTACTAAAAGGGTACGGTTATAATACTTATAAAGATTCCGTTGAGGACGAAGACACAAAATTAGAAAAAGAATATTATATTTTAATAGATAATATTATTTTTGACTTATACGATGAATTTAAATACGGTGAATCTCTAGGACTTATAAACAAAGTAATATTTAAAAATGTAAAAAATACAATATTTCAAAAAAAAAAAATTAATAGAAAAAGAGGTATTAACTATTCTATTAAAACTTTTCTTAAAAATCCTTATTTAGTTAAGGCTAAAGCTTCTAAAGTATCAAAAAATTTAAAAGCCCACAGAAGAGAAAAAATTAGGCTAGGCAGTCAAGGATTACCCCTACGTAGCCCTCAGCCTAAATTTACCCGATCACGCCCCGCGCGCGCGTTTGTTAAAAAAATTAATAAATTATATCAAAGTTCTAACCTTAATAAATACCTATTTTTTAAAAATAGTAGTTTTAAAGATTATTCTTATTGCTATGCTACTAGCGCTGAGGGGAATGGGGTAGGCGGAGCCTTTAATAATTACTTTGTTAACACCCCGCGCTTAAGGCTAAACCATAAAGATTTTTCTGCCGCAGCTGCTGCGCAAGCCGTAGGTCTGATAAGTGACAAACATTTAACTAATTTTAACTACTTAGCAAACCCTACGATAGCGTACGCGCATCTAGTTAAGGAAAAGGTTAAAAGTAATAATAATCTTACCGCTCACCCTTTACACGTTCGAATAAATAGCACTGCTCGCGGAGCGCTTTCACTCCCCAACACTAAGGCCAAAGCTTACACATACAACTTTGGTGGTGGTGTGGAAACGGGTGCACGGGTGGGCTTGCCAGCAAAAAGCAATAGTAGAGATAGATTGTTAAATTCTTTAAATAAATGAAGATTTAAATATCACGGCGCTGTCTTAAGTCTCAAAAAGGAAAAAGAATCTTATGGTACAAAAATTAGTCGCGGAGCGATTAATAGAATTTCCTCTCTGGCTGGACGGTTTAAAGATACACACTCACACTCGCTTTTTGGCACTTGGTTCACCACGCCCCGCGCTTGGGAGGGCCCTAGTTTCAGTAAAAGTTATTCTACTTTAACGGCTACGCTTGCTACACCCGACAGCCCTTCAGGCCTTGGGCACTTGGAGCAGGAGTCTGCGAAGCGAGTAAAGAATGTTTTAAATATTAGTAAAATACAAAATAATATTATTTTTGAACATTATACTAATAATTCATTACATTTATACAAAGATGCTATTAAATTTTTAAAAAAAATAGGAAACTATGAAGCTTATGGTAAAGCTCAATGAAAAGAAATTATTTTAAAAAAAAATTTATTTTTATTAAGTTACAAGATTAAAAAAGATTTAAGAGAAATAATTAAAAGTTATGCTTTAATATCGTCTAACTTTGTTACTATTGATTCTAACCTAGGGGAGGGTGAAGCCTTAAATTTAGGTAATATTACTCCCGCTCCGCGATTGTTATTATTAGCCCGAAGCCACGCCTTTAAGGACCTAATCGCACTCCAGCCTAAAGGGCAATACGAGGAGGTTGTAGGTGTTGGATTGAAAAGTATTAAGAATACAAAAGGCTTGGAAGCTGTTGAGGCTAAAGAATTACACATGTTATACATTAACAAAATAAATAGTTTAAAACTAGGATATATCTTAAAAAGTTTTTCTAATATTAAACCTTTTGATGTTTATATACATAATAATTTAATTAAGATGTATAATCAATATTTTACTAATCCTTATATTTATAATTTATATTTATTTTCTCCTTATACTGATATTTTAGATCCGGAAAGATTACGATCTGACCAATGCGCTTCATCTACTTCGAGGTCTGACCTTCGAGGGGAGGTCGGGGACTTTAAAGAAGATAAAGGAAAATTATCTTATTTTTACCCTGTGGAGCAGAAAAAAGAAATATTTAATATTGAAAAAGCAGTAAAAAATCCCGTATTTTTAAATTTGCTAAAAAATGAAAAAAATTTAAACCTTGCGTTTAATTCATTTTTACGGGCAGCGGAAAAAGGTACTTCACCTAAATGAAAAATTTTTGAAGGTATTAGGCCTTTTACTTATTACATCGCTCCTGAAACTACCTCTAATTACACTGCTTTTAAGGACGGAGCCACTACAACAGTTAACCCTGTTAACGTAGCTACTGCATTTACAGTAGGCAAAGAAAAATTTAAAGACTTAACACTAAATAAATTATATTCCGACTTAGTTTGTGATTATAAAGCATTAGACTCCAATTTTTCTTATAAAAACTTATTTAATCTTACTCCTTCTATTATCACTCAGCACTGCGTACGCCGAACAGATTTGGGCTCCGCCACTGCTTTAAATAAAAAATTAGCGGGTTATAAAAAAAACATTACTTCGCTCAATGTTAAAAATAATAGTGTCATACCTTTAAAGCAGGAGGCAAGAGACTTGTTATCCGACTGTAAAGGTGGAGACTCTGTAATTGTTAATAATTTATTAGTACAAAAATTAATTCTGTCTAATTTTGCGCCTGCTGACACTACACTTTCTTCGCTAAGTTTAAATTTAAAAGGGCGTGTGAAACGGTCACAAACAGCCCAAGGACTCGGAGTTGAAAGGTCAAATGGTGCAAATTTAAAAACTCCTACTCCATTAAAAAAAAAGGGGGAAGAGGGTAAGGTTGAGACTTACGGTAACCAAATCTTTGAAAAAAAAATTTTTTCTAATATAACCGTGGATATTAGTGCAGCAAACACGGAGCAAAAAGGCGTAGCAGAAGAAAATATTCTAAAAAAACAAACATTTTACGTACGCGGCGTACCCGCACACACGGTAAAACCTAAAACATTAAAACCGGCGAGGGTGTCTACGTCAAATAAAGATGGTTATGAAATCGATAACGCGACGCCCAAGGTGGATTTAAGAAAAACCATAATAAGTTTACATACGGAAGCAGTGCTTCACTCTAATATTTCTAATGTTGCTAATACTTCTAATATTGCTAAGGCCTCCGGCACTGCTAATATTAAAAAAAGATTAGAGCAGCGATTATTTGAAAATTCTGTTTCAGCTCCTTGATCCGCTAGGCTAGATAAAAAGGTAGTAAAAACCAATAAATTTTTAAATTCTATACCTTTAAATAGTACCCGATTTACTTTAGACCTAAAAACTAAAAATCGCGCCTTTCCCTCTGACCATCCCTCGCCCTTACATCCGGCGCTGGTGCAGTCCTACGGGAGCGGCGCGTTTGGCGGGGGTGTTGATAATAAAGGCGTAGCCACAAAAGTTCGAAAATTAATTCCTTTATTATTAAAATTAAGAATACATAAGGATTCTTATAATAAAGATAGATATGATATAAAATTAAGGGTCAAAGATGCTATTAAAAAAAAAAGAATTTTTAATATTAAGTTCCGTCGGAATTTCAATAATTTAATATTAAAAAAACTTTATCTTCGAAATATAATTGAAAAAAGAATAGGACTAGAAAATTATTCTAAAATTTTAGACCCTAATTTATTAGCGCCTATTGATAGTATTTTTGATAGAAAAATTTTAAGATCTAAAGGAAAAAATAGATTAGCTTATGTCAATTTATCTAACAGGTATCCTAGCATCTCTTACCCTTCCGCTACCGGCCCAAACTCTTTCTATAATTATAATTATAAAGTTGTGGATAAAAGAAATCTTAAATTCTTCTCTAATTTACATTTCCTTTGGTCTTTAATTGGTGAGCGACGATTCAAATTTAACACGTACGAGCGACTCGCGACAGTCAAGCCTAATAGTGTAACTTCTCTCGATCCGCGTTTAAGGGTCGAGCCCCACAAATTTAACGCTCAGGTACATCACAGACTACCACAGCCCAAGGCGTTTAAGCACTCCGGTATTGAGCGAAATAAAAAATTAGCTTTTAAAGGAGGGCAAAAGGTATTAACTAAAACGTACGGTGCCATACTTCGCAGCTCGACAAACGGAGTAGCCATACTACAACAACCTAAAATCCCAGTAATAAACCAAGGATTAAAAGGCAGCCTTAAAGCTAGAAAAGAACGAGCGTTGAGCGATAAAATTAAATATTTTATTTCTATAAGAAGATTCAAAAGGTGTCAATTAAAAATAACCCAGGGAGCCCGGGGAGTTAAAAAATTTAAAGCTAAAGGCGTAAACACTAAATTTAATAAAGCTAATAATTTAGTTAAAGCTTACGGCTCCGCAAGGGCACGTAATAAAATTAAAAAGTTATTAACTTCAAAAAAAAATAATATCTCGCGGTCGCCTTGGGCATCTGAGAGGTTCAATAAAAATTTAAAACTTAATTTTATTAAAAAATTAGTGCTTGATTTAGATTCTCAGTTCCGTTATCAAGAAACCAGATGGCTTAAAAAAAAAAACGGGGAGGGTAATACTCCGCGTGTTAATAAAATTATAAAAAAAGAGTTGATAAAGACCGGGTCTGTTAGAGGCTCTGCCCGCGCCTTTGGCGAAAAAAAAGAAATTAATATTTTAAACATAAGGCCTAATACCCTAGTAGCTAGCGCAGAAGGCCCTGGTCTCAAGGCCCAAGGCTCACTGCGTACGCTGCCTACGCATCAAATGCCGAAAGGTGAGTGAGGTCTTGATAGGGTAGGTCAGAGCAGGGCCGGGTTTGGCTTGGCAGGGCAAGGAGAAAAAGACTTTAATTACTTTGCTTCCACCGCCTCCCGTCAATTTAATGCAGCGGTGCCTGAAAATAAAGAAGACCATATAGATACTATTAAAAAATGATTATTAAAACAAGAAGAACACCGTGAAAAAAGTTTTATGTTCCCTCAATTAGAAGTTTCTGATACTAGTTATTCTGATTCTGGAGTACACCTCCCTAAGATTAATAAAAGTTTAACTGTTTGCGGCTCCCCCCAAAATTTTAAAGGTGGAGATGTTACCTGCTACGACGGCTATGCCAGCCAAAGGCGAGAAGTAGAAGGATTGTCTTATATTTATCAGCATTCAGGCGTAGCAGATAAGGCGCTTAATTCTTTATTTAATTTTGAAATTGATAATAAAGGTATCAATAAGTATAATAAATTAGGTTTAAGAAAAATCTTATCTAAATTTAAATTTTTTAGATATTTCAGATATTCCGGAGTACATACGGGTTATAAACAAATTATATCTTATTATTTTTCAAAAAATGACAGTAGAACTAATGCTTTAAATTCTTTTGACCATACAGGTTCATTATTAAAAGTAAGTATTTCGGTGCTCTTAAAATATTTCTTTAAATTAATGGGATTAGCTTTAATTAGCAAACCTATTTTCATATTTAATCACAATAAAATAACTATACAAATTTCTTATTATATTAATAAAAAAGTATATTTCTTAAATAATAATGCTAAAAGTAGCTTATTGTATTTAATGATTTATAACAATAATGCTATGTTTGGTAAGGGGAAATCTAATTTAATTTATAATTTATATAAAATTTATAATAGTATGTTAGGAAGACCTTCTACCAATTTCTATACCGATGTTAAAGCATTAAATTGGAAATATCTGGATGATGATTGAAAATATATTTATACTGCAGGGCAAGCTAAAAATCCTAAAACAAGCAAGAAAAGTAAAAAGTACATTTCTCGCTCACGGGCTAATAAGCACTCAAAAGGTAAAACTTATAAAAACAAAAATAAGCAATCAGCCCTTACGCGACGTGCGGGTGGTAACAAACCCCTAGCACCCAAGGCCAGAAGGCGAGATAGTGGTGAGCAAGAAAAAAAAAATTTACTTAATGAATTTCTTTATTTCACTAATCCATTGTATTCTGACAAGGTACCATTCTTAGATATTCAAAATAAATTTTCTAAAAAAAAATTTTTAAATTTGCCTTTAGATTATAATTTTTATTCTCGAACACCCATTAAAAATACTTTATCTAATTTTTATAGTGAATTTAATTCTTTAACTTATATTTTAGAAACTTTCTTTAATTGTTCTATTAAATTAGAGTTAAATCGATTAGATAATCCTTACTCTGAATCTAATATTATGGCTCAACTTATTGGTATTAATGGTAAAGATTATACTTTTGAAAAAATTAAAAGTATATTTTTCCCTAAATTTTACTATTTAAACCCTAATACTTTAATTAAGCCTCTGGATTTTGAACCTAAAACTAATAAAAGCTCTTTTGCTATTTGTTCTGGTATTAAAATTAGAGTTGCTGGTAGATTTTACCTTCATAGAATTATTCCTAAAAAAACAGTTTCAACTGTTCAATTGGGAAGTATGGCTAGAGGGGTTATTAGTTTAGTTGAAAAATCAAGGTATACTAATAAAAGTAAAAGAGGTTCTTTCAGTGTAACTGTTTGAATTAGTCATACTTATTAAAGTGATCGCTACACGCTCATTCCACGCTCTCTACTTGATGCCTTTTTTAACTAAAGGGCGCTATATCAGTCACCATGCCCGGCCTTGCCTAAGGCCTGGTAAGTGAGGCTGGAAGGCTACGCATTAAGTCCCTAACCTTGTGTAGCAGCTACGACGAGAAAAGAATGAATTTTTTTTGCGTAGCGGTTTATACTTAAAAAACCTTCGGGTGTGAACGTATTTTTTCTGCTACGGCTCAAACCCACCCTCGGGATTTGTCACAAGTTGGATAAAAAGGTTAAATAACGGGCCACGGTACAATATTTTACATATCGTCGCTTTGCTGCTCTTTGGCTTCCTTCACACCCTCCCCTGTGGTGGAAGCCTTGGTTGCCTAGAATTTCTTTTAATGTCTTATTTACCCTACGGTCTGCTTACACACTTAGCACTCCAAGGTGATAGGGTGAGTGGTTACCAAAGACTAGACGCTAGTGTTAGAATCTTGGAATATGGCCTAATTTTTTCTTTTACTGCGTATTGCCACCACGTAGCTAAATATACAAAAATATTTATATATAACCCCTTTTTATTTTTTATCGCTCAACCACATCACTTCGCGCTACTTTTAATTTTTATTTTTCGTGTATAATGCCCTTTGAGCAAGGTGAATTTTATTTTTTTAAGTCCAGGCGGCAGACTGATATGTAAGTGAGCGTGCTCTCGCTCCGCGCTTGGACGGTTAACCTTGAGTGTGCCCTGTCCCTACTCCCAAGGCCCAAGCATCACTCCCTCACCAAGCACCCAAAGGCGAGTGGAAAGAGGTACAGGGGCAAGATGCACGGAGCGATTCTTTACAATTTTTCTTGCCGTATCTGCTAGCAAAGGTAGGGGCTTTAGGTCTCCTGCGCTAGGTGCTTGGGCCACGTGATTAAGTGGGCCTTTGGTGTTGTTACAAATTTGTAGCTCTTGCTTAAATCTCAAAATTGTTTAAATTTTCCAATCCACGCTGCCTTAACACCTCTTGTGGCGAGTTAATTGAAAAGCAGCAGTTAAATTTTAAGCGCCTTTGCCCCCTTCTAAGTTGAGGAGTACGCCCGCGCAGCAATGTAATATTTTAAGATTTTAAGAGGCCTGCTACTTAGGTAAAATTTTCTCGCTTTGCTGTTCCACGGTAGACACGCACGCTAAACCCTGCGCTGCTGTATCTTTTTACACCTTCCCCTTACCTTGTACAAGCCAAAAGGACACTCTCGCCTTATCACTTGTCAACTTTTTTCTTTTTTTTTTTTTTCTTTATTCACATGCCCGGCTCCAAAGGACGTTATCACCTCATCCTTCAACCTCTTAGCGTAGCACACCAAACCGCCTACATGACGGCCCCCCTTTTCTAGAGGGCGGTGCTCGGATTGCGTTTGGAGTTAGATGAGTGTGCAGGCGGGGGGAGGTAGAGTAAAAAAGCCAAATATGTTGAACCTTCTTTTTACCTTGTTGCTAAGTACGCCGTGTCCGGTCTAAGGTTTTAAGCGCAGGTAGAGGTGGGGGCGGGTTTAAGGGTAAAATTTATTTGTTTTTGGCTAAAAGAGAATTAACTAAATCTTTAGTTAAGTTTAAGTTTAACTCCTTGTGATAAATTTTAACCATTGTGCATATTTTTTATGTTACCGGCTCAAATTTTTATTTATCGTAAGCCTAGTCTCTAACTGTGGCTGGCCTTTTCTTTATGACAAGGTCGGGAGAAAAGCAGCAAGCTTATTTTTATGTTCGTAGGGCTTCGCCTGCTCTCAAGTCTCAAGGCACACGCATACAACCTGCGGTACAGGATGCTAGGCCTTAAACAAGACTTTGATTTATTATAAAGAGTTGGCGTACATAATCTGCAATAGGCCTAAGGCCTTTCCATCTACCTACAACCTTTAAAGCCCGGGCTCTATGGTGATCCAAAGGCGGGTTATGAGGCGGCCTAATGGCACTATCGCCGTGTAGCGCACTATACACACACTCGCCAACCTTCAGAGATCGCTCGTGTTAGGTAGGCGGTACGCGGGTGCTTGTAGGGAAGTGGTGCACTGCCTACTGAGACACGGGCGAAGGAGGTCCAGCAGTGCTAACACAAGGCCCCTAGAACAAAAATTTAAATTAAAAAAAAATTTTTTTTTCGTTGCAGCCTTTGCCGGTTATATACAGAAAAGCGTAGCCGGGGAGGTTAGTACTTAATATAAAATTAAAAGGTGTTATCCTTCTCGCCTCTCTGTGTTCACCGTTAGGCTGCGAGGGTGTACTGATCACTGGTCGGCTTGGTGGTCGCGGAGCGCTCCCGCGCGGTAAAAATATAAATTACTAACACGTGTCCCATGTAAAAAGCAACGTCGAGGCCGGCCACACGGCTTTTAACACAAGCTTAGGGCACGGATTGGCAAAAATACAAAATTAGTGCGTAGGCTGTGCGCGCAGGAAATTAACACTTAGGTACCTTCCCTAATAACACAGGAAAATTTTTGTATACTAACCATCCTTCCTCACTCATTCGCCTGTCGCATTTTTTGTGTTTTTTTCTACCACGTAGCCGCCGGATAGTGGTAGAATAAAAATAGCAAGGGCGGAGCCGCAAATTTATAATAAGGCTTAAAAAATAGGTCCTAGGCTTACTATTAGGCTAGGCAGTCAAGGATTACCCCTACGTAGCCCTCAGCCTAAATTTTAGGAGTTAAGTATACAGACGGTACTGTAGTCAAACTGCAAATTTGAATTTTAAGGTTCAATTCCTTCTTAACTCTTTATCTGCAGGATAAACCGCTCCTGTCCGTTTCAGTTTTTGGCAGTCCATCGAGACTTTATTTTTGCCGCTCCGCGCTCCAGCCTTTCGGTTTAATTACTTTTTCAATAAGAATCGCGCAGGGCGGTTAATAGGAATCATAATAAGAACCCCACCGCTAAGGTCGACCCTTGCGCCCTAACCGACACCCACGCTCGCGCTCTTACCGGCAACCCTCCCGTGGAAGTGCCCTTTAGCTGCTTAGCTACCCAAAGCAAAAGGGGCAGTATAATGTGATAAAGCGAAAGTGTCCTTCGAGCCGTGGCGTTGCAAAATATGTTAACGTAATAAAAATTGTAAAAGCCTCGTCTGCCTTTTGGTCTGAAAGCAAAATAAAAGCTTTAAGTAAAAAAAATAATTAGTCCAAAGAGTTTAAATTACTGCCATACGCCGACGTAGTCAAAAGATTAAAACAGCTTAACGTACCCAACCATGCTTCCCCCGACCCTTCTTTAATATTAAAGGCTGTGTTTTTTATTATTTAGGCGTCTTTCTCTTCTTTTTTTTTACAGTAGTACTAAAATAAGGAGGGCTACTAACAAGACCAAAAACAGCGTTAAAAAACGATAAAAAAATTTTTTTATAAGGGCTTATACACAAAGCCGTAGGCATTAAAGAAAATTTTAAGTTTTTGTTTTCTTAGTTTAAAGGAAGAACTCCACTTTCCTAAAGTGGTCATTTTGGTTCAAATCCAAAAGAAAACTAGTATAAAACTTGAAAAAAAAAAGAATATACTTTTGTGCTCTTTAGGCCTTCTAAGATGCAGACCCACCTTTGCTTCTAACCCGCTGCGCGGGGAGGGGTACAGTAATAAGACACATCTTTCTTAATAAATACTGCCGTATATCTTTCCAGCCCCACCCCCCCCCCTAAAATTTTTAAATATTAGTCGGCTTGTTGCTCCGTATACCTCAGCTTAATAAGGTTTACGGCAAATTTTTTAACATTTCCCTTAATTTAAAGGTAGAATGACAATTTTCTAAATTGATAATTTTGGTTCGATTCCAAAAGGGAATATTTTTATATTTTAGCTTAATATATAACTAAGGCCCAAAAGGCAAAAAGTTTAAATTTTTAACCCGGATGGCTCCGTCTACGCAGATTGTTATAAAGGTTTTTTTATTTTGCAGCGTATTGCTAGCTTCAACTAATACCAGCCCGCTAGGTTTTTAGTTAAGGCGGCGGTTCGTATATCAAATAAAAAAAGGAATTAGTACTATAAGTTTCATATTCTGGGGCTTACATCCTTTCCTTTCCCACAAACCCTAAACTAAAACACTTAGTTAATCCCTATTTCCAGCCTACTTCGAAAAAACTAATCTAGCGTAATAATTAATATTTGGGCGGCATCGTCTACCCTGGAAAACAAAAAGGAACAGTGTTGATAAAATTAGTAATTACCGTACCTTGTATCCCTTTATCGCCTTGCTTTGCTCCTCATTTATTCGATGTATCCCCTTTAAAGGTAGCCTAAGGATGTTTTAACCTGGTCCCTTTATATTGCTTTGCCCTATTTGGCCAGCGAAGTAGCCAAAAGGCTCTATCGACATATCGCCCCTCTCGCTAGTGTTCCTATGGTTTGTGTCGTGTCTAGGAATCTCTCCTGTTATTGGTTAAAGGCAGCAAGGGCTCAGGTTCACGGTTGGGCGTGTGTGCCGGTTTGTGTGACACCGAGGATTGCGCTGCGTACTGCGTACTGCGTACTGCGTACTGCGTACTCTATATTAAAAGAGTTGCTTTATTAGGGAAGCTTTATATTGGTTCAATTCCTTTACTCTTTAGATTTTATATTATAGCTGTTAATTTTTTAGTAGGTTTGCTTTGAGACTTTGCTAGAAAAAAATGAGCGAGTTTAAACCTTGCTTGTTCGCAAGCGTACCCTCGCAATTATTTCACCTTTATTGTACCGGATATTTGGAAGGTAGCTGCCTTTCTTGTATATTAAAAAAAAATTTTTTTTGCAATCCGTAGGTCTATGGCAAAAATTTTTTTTATTTAACGCGGTGTAATAAAGTTATAAAAGAATATTGCGCTTTGCGGTCAAAAAAAAAATACGATATCTCTTACCTTTTTGTTATCACTACGCAGGCCTACGGCCTTTTCCGCGCGTAATCAGGCTAAATTTAATGCGGTGTAGATCTGGGTCAAAAACAGCAACCTCAAGCGTGCCTTGTTTAGTCTCGCACCCTAGTTCGCAAAGTAAGTAGGTGGTGTTACCAGCACCTGTCGCTAGCGCAGCGTGGCAAGGGCGCGGTAACGCATCAGCGCTGCAAAATTTAAAAAGGTAAATTATCTATAACCGTCTTTGGCTAGCTTTAATTTAAGCGCAAATTAAGTTCAAAAGCAAAGCAACTAAAATATAGAACAGCTCCCTGCATTCCAGTATAGGCTGAGTCGTAGTACACAGCAAGAGCAGGATTAAGCGCTCCGCTAATAATATAAAAGAAAGTCTAAGCAATTTATTTTATTAAAATTTTTATTTATACTTCCCTTCCTCCCCCCCCCCCCACCTGATGGTAGAGGGTGGAGGTTTTTAAGACAAAGGTGAGGCTATCCTTTGTGCCGATAGGCGGTAGGTGTGGCAGTGTGCCTTTGAGGCCTGAAATCTAAGCTAAATTACAAACTGCGTGCAGCCTGTGCAGGACATTATATTTTAAGCCTCCGGCCTTAATATATCCTTTACGCTTGCCTCTCGCTATCAACGTCGCCGTCCGAAGGTAGGCGGTAAATTTATTATAATTGGACTAGCAGCTGCCTTTTTTTATATTCCGGACTATATAAATTTTAATTTTATAATAATTTAATGTGTTTACTATTTCATTCGCCAGAGGCGCGAAATTAAAAAAAAACTTTTTATTTATGAAAAATTTTCTCTCTATTTGTTTAGTGGCGAACTAGCGGGTTTATTATTAAAAATACATTAAAACTTTAGCAAAACCTTAACCGCTCCTGCTAGTCCTAGGCCTTTTTACTTTTTGACTTTTTGATTTTGTGTCTTCATGTCTTTGTGTCTTTGTGTCTTTGTGTCTTTGTGTCTTTGTGTCTTTGTGCCTTTGTGTTTTTAACCTTGGCCTTCGCATTGTACACGAGTGCTTGTGTTTAAAAGGATGGGGTAAAAGGTAGCCTAAAAAGTGCGTGTTAATTTAATTGGTAAATATATTATTATTATTAAACTTATAATTATTTTTTTTTTTGCGCTCCGTCTAATGTGTACACAGCGCAATCCTCTTATTTTTATTTTTCGTAAAGGCCTTCGAGCGTTTGCTCGGGCACCGGATGATAAGTAGCCGGCTAGCAACCCACGCTTCAATAAATAAAAACAAGCGAAGCGTGAGCGTAGCGTGCGCGAAGCGTGCGCGAAGCGTGCAGGAAGTGACAAAAAGAAAAAAATAAAGATACTTTAAGAGTAGTTTTTATGTAAACCTCTTAGTTTATAAGTAAGTCCCATATTTAATATGGATTAAATATTCTTTTTTAGTTAAAGTATAAAGTTTCGATGTTAAACGCCTTAACAAGCGCGGAGCGATAAAAATACAATTTTTTAGGAGCCTTAGTTATGTCTCAGCAGACCTTCGGGCTGCACGGTACAGAGCGCAGCACTACAATTACAAAACCTTTTTATTATTTTGCAGCGTTTTGGTTGCCTTTGGTGACCCTGACTTTCGGCAAAGGTGCAGCTCTTTGACATTTTTGGGGCAGTGAGGCGTACGCGCGTACGCATAAAAATAAAATAAAAAAAATCTTTTTTTTTCACCCTACACCCAAAGGTTCTTCACGCCTTTCCCTCTACGCCTTTACCCTTTTTATAAAAAGTATACGCTTTCCGCGTGTTAAGTTTTTTCTAGAGTGTTTATATAGCACACAGAGTAGTAGATGGAAGGAGGTTTGATTTCGCCAAAAGCGCAAAATTTATATGCTTAGGATTTTCGCTTAATTTAAAAAGTGAGTAACGTCCCTAGCTTTATAATTTATTCCTTAGGGCTAAAAAAATAAAAATTTATTTTTATCGCTCCGCGTTTCTATAGCTATCAGCCTTGGGCTTATTTGTAAAGTTAAAGTTATAATCAAGGAGCTTAGCCTTGTATCCAAGGTCGAGATAAATATCTAATCTCCCGTTAGCCTCCGCATATCTATTTTTATTTTCTCCCTGCTGCCTTGTGTGAAAATAAATGATACAACGTATATAACGTCTGAAAAAACAAATACTTTAATAAAATCTGAATTAAGCCTCATATTTTTTATTGTTTTATGCGACGTGAAAAAAAAAAGAAATACAAAGGTAATACTTTTTATATAGTTATTCAACGGAGTGTTAGTGTTTTTGTGTTGTAAAATTTTTAATCTATGGGTATCTCTCTCCCTTTTTCACACCGCAAAACCTTATGAAGGCCTTGCGAAGCCCGCCACCCCTAAACCCCCTAGAAAAAAACAACAACTAAGCTAGAACAAGACTGAGTGCTTGCGTATTGAGGGGATGCCAGATTTAGAGTTTAAATAAATTTTATGTCCGGGCACAGTCTACCGAGGCCCTTTCCCTTAGCTAACTTCGCATGTCTCTTCCTATACCCACAGGATAGACCAAAAGGACAGGCCAAAGGGCGGCCCTGAGGGCACTATTTTACTCATCAACCCTATCACCTTCGTGCTACAACACCGTCCCCATCTAAATCCGCGCTTCAATGGTTAGGTTGCATGTTTGGAAATGGTTCTGTTGCTTTTATTTTGGATGGGATATGGCAGAGCAGGTTGTGCTAACGCAATACAAAAATACTCAATAAAAAGTAATAAAGGTAAGCTTTCTGCCCTTTGGTCCTTACGTTTTAATTTAAAATTTTCTGAGCATAAAAAAAGTTACCCACCGTGTATGCGGATCTGGTGAAGCGAAAAAATGAGGTTACACTAAAACAAACAAAAATATCTCATATGCTTAATTTTTTCTTTAATATTTATACAATAGTTTGTGCTAATGTTTTTGCTACACTTAAAAACTTAAATGTTTTTTTTAATGGAAACTTTTCTGGATCTATATCTAATGATGCTCCTTATCCTTGGCAATTAGCACTACAGGATCCAGCTTCACCAGGTTTTACCGGAATATTTGATTTACATGATAATATATTTTTTTTCCTTGTAGTTATTTTATTCGGTGTTATTTGAATGTTATCTTCTCTATTTAGTCAGTTTAAAGAAAGTGTTAATAAATTATCATATAAATACTTAACACATGGTACAACAATTGAGCTGGTGTGAACTATAACTCCTGCTATTATCTTAATGTTAATTGCTCAACCCAGTTTCAGCTTATTATACATATTGGATGAAGTAATTTCTCCAACTATGACAATTAAAGCAGTAGGTCACCAATGATACTGATCTTATGAGTATACTGACTACGAAACAGAGTCTGGTGATGTAATCGAATTCGACTCATACATGTTGCCTGAATCAGATTTAGAAGTTGGTCAATTACGGTTATTAGATGTTGATAACAGAGTTAATGTTCCTGTTGATACACATGTTAGATTAGTTGTTCAAAGTACAGATGTTATCCATGATTTTGCCGTTCCTTCTCTTGGAATTAAATTAGATGCAGTTCCGGGTAAAATCTGCTCGATTTCATAAGGTATAATTAGTTTATTTATCCTTTTTAAGATAATACAAAAATATCTGCAGCTAGAATATAGATAAATTATATATTGAAGATTTTCATTTTTATTTATAGCATTATGCCCTTTGGGCTTTTTGTATTATTATTTTTTGGTCTTTCTATTTATTATTTGCCTACTAAATTAAGTAATAATTTAGGTATATCTTTTTCTCCGAGAAAATCTCTTTTTCTCGCCAAGGCGCTAACTAGATCTTATAGTAGTTCCTCTAAAAATGCATCGGTAGATAAGAGTATTCCTGTAGTGAAAACTCTACAAAATAAAAAAGCTCAAATTGTCTTGAATAAGATGTATGAGCACTCTTCTGGGAATTTAAGAAGTTTTCTTGATGAAAATGTTATGCATCTATTAGATTCTAAATATCTAGTAGAGAGTAAATTTTTATTAAATGATATTAAAGAACTTAAATCTGTGAAAGATTCAGATTTGAGTGTATTTTCTAGATTATCTGGTGTTTATGCTTTTACCTGTCTTTCAACTTCTCTTAAATATGTAGGTTCTAGTTCAAATGTAAGAATTAGATTATCCGAACATTTGACAAACAGTAGACCTGAAAAAGCAGGCACTAATTTATTTTATAATTATGTCAATAGCAATAAAGGCTGAGATAATTTTTCTTTATCTCCTTTATTTACAGTAACAAATTATTTAACTACTTATCAAAATTGATTATTAAATAAAAATTTATTACAAGCTATCTCATTAGAACATATGGAAATTTTAGATGCTTTTACTCAATTTGAATTAAGAGTTGTTGAACAAGCAACATTAAGTAGATGAAAGTGTGAACTTAATTCTACTCAAGTAGTTAATTTTACTTTTATAAATTGAAATCCTAATACTACGTTAAGAAATTTAGGTGTTTCTTATAATGTATTAGATGAGGATAAAGCAGTTATTATGACGTTATCCTCATCTAATGTAGCTTCTAGTGTTTTAGGTATTCCTAAAACAACTTTAATAAGATATACTAACCTCTCTTTACATAAATTGTATTCTCCTATATTAGAAAAATTTGTTTATATTGTGGATCCTACTAGACCTTTATCTCTTGAAAATCCTAAATTTTCTACTGCAGAATATTCTAGCTTAACAGGAATAGAGTTAAATACTTTATCTCTAGGATTTTTATATGTTTTAGATCTTGATAAAAATATTATTGGAAAGTTTGCTAATATTAGACAAGCTCATATTGAATTAAATGATGGTAATACTTCTAGTGATATTAGATATATTTCAAGAGCAATTAATAAGGAAAAAACTGTAAAATTAAAAAATGGTTCTTTAGTTTATTTTGCTATGAATCCTTTATGATTAAATGATAGTAAAGCTAGACAGTCACAAAGAATAGACGAAACAGCAAGAAGAAACACCAAATCAATTGTTTTAGTAAATATGATTGTAGATCCAAATTCAGGAATTTTATTTGATACAATTAGAGATCTATTATATCATTTAGGTTATACAGCTTTAGGTGGAACAGGTGTAATAAAGAGATACATGGGTAATGACAAATTATACAAAAATAAATACAAATTTTTTTATGAGACAGAATTTAAAGGAAAAATAATAGGACATGGGGATAGAGCACCAGATTTAAAAAGATAAATATATCTTATAATAATATAGGGTGAATTGCGAAGATCTTCTACAGCCCTGGGGGGCCTTTAATCGCTCCGCGCTTATAAGAACAATTCGCAGCGAAGCTTATTTCGACAACTTATTATAAATAAGCGTTGCAGCGCCGGCGTCGAGGCGAGGCGATACAGCGGGAAATGAGAACGTTCAACGACTAATCAGTGAGTAGTGTCAACAAAAATCTGAACACGAGTGCCCTACTTTACTTAACTAATTTTAACTAACAAATAATAGTAAAGTAAAGAAGACATAGTCTAAACCTGCTGGTAACAGTAGGAAAACTAGAGATAAAGAGCTTTAGTTTTTAAAATTTTTAAGAGATTAAATCAAACATCTATTTTAGCTGAAAGAGAAGGTACATTTTATGGTCAAGAACATTGGCCTAAACTGTAGAGAACCTATGGTTATAAATCATCAAATTGACGGGAACTCCCTAAAGAAATCTTATCCAAGTAAATATGGTAACATATTTATGGCACAGGTAATGACTCGTGGTATGGAAAAATCAAGATTTATGGGCGTACGCCTAAAATGGGTAATCCGCAGCCAAGTACCAGGCAAAGGCTCTCTGGTATGCAGTTCATCGACTAAATGGTGATTGGTATTATTAATTTAATGCTTAAGATATAGTCAGACCCCTCCTGAAAAGGTGCAGGATAATTTGTAGGTTTTAGATATTTTATTTAAGGTTTATAAATTATCTGTTAAATAGGTATATCAAAGTCATCCCTCCGCTACTATTACCTAAAATAAGTAAGCACTGCATAGCGGCGTCGCTGCGCAGGCGGAGCCCTTTTTTTAATTTATTTCAAAGGTACGGAGCGCTTAATATATTTAGGGATTAATTTCTACAACGTAGCTAAACTTAATTTTTAATCTGCGTGAGTGTATCATAAGCCCTTTCGCGCCAACCTTCAGGCGACGAAATAAAGAGTGCAGTAGATAGATATAATAAAATTTTGCGCTAAACACAACACTCGCGTACAACCAGCCTGGAAATAGAAAAAATCAATGTACCTAAAAATGAGTCAAAAAGGGTGAGAGTGCTTAAATACTAAAAAATTCTTTGTAAAACCTTTTTAGATCTTTTATTTAAGCTGTGCACCGCTGTCCAAAGGCGCCATTTACTTAAAAAATACGTGGTGCCCTTCCCCTCTTTTTTTGGGGCCTTGTATAAATCTCCGCCCTTAGGGTCTTGTAGATTTCCATTTGTAGGGCCTAATTATGACATCCCGAGTGGTTAACCTAAAATATCATTATGCATCACGCGCCCCTGGCGGGTCAAAGGCGTTAAAAAAACGTTTCGCTAACCGTACGTGTTTACGGACAAAGTAATTAGGATTAAACTCCTTTCTTTTTTTATTTTTAAGCCGTCTTATTCTTCTAGCTTTAAGTGCAATTATTTTAAAAAGTTAGTGTGGCTCCGCCCTTAAATACTAAAAGACAGAACTTGTATACACTAGGTAATCGTAGAAGCATTCAAGCGGTATTATAAATTAAGAAAAGAAATACTTTAAACCTTTTAACTTTTTTTGGCTTACTTTAAGGCCGGAGGCAGGAGGCAGTAAAATCTTTTAATTTTTTTCCTTCGTAATCCTTCGTAATCCTTCATACTCCTGCAAAAACGGTATAAATTTTTTTAGTTTTTACCGCCTTTGGCCTGAAGCTCTCCTTAACTAAACCGAGTCTCCTGTCCTGAACAATCCCTGCCCTGTCGGGTAAGGACTAGGCGGTTTTGAGGTGGTAGTTTAAAAAGAAATACAACTAAATAAAATGGGAAAATAGTTAAAATACAAAATTAGTACAATAAGTTAACAATATCTCAGCTAAATGCAATCGGTATTAATTAAACTTTAAGGTTAAGGCCAAAAATTTTTTAATAAAAAGCCATCTTCCGTCGGTGGTTTGTAGAGATTAACGCAATGTTCAGAAATTTGTGGAGTATATCATGGTTTCATGCCTATAGCTGTTGATTCACTATCACTTTTTGAATATTTAAGTTGGTTAAGTAACATGAGTGATGTAGCTTTAGTTCCCGCTATTGGACTTTTTACTAAAGGTAGTAATACCTTTACTACGCGGGTTAGATCTATACTTTCCTGGGATTTAAAAAAAAAATTTCTTTTTCTTTTTTTATTGGCATTAACACTTGGTGCTTTACTTTTTTTTTTTCCTTCTTTTTTTAATGGTGTTTGGCAATGGGTAGTGGAGTTAGATATTAAAATTTTTAATTTAAATTCCGTTAAATTTTCGGGCCTATCTCTAGGTACTTTTATTAAACTTTTTTTCTTGGCTGGATTTTTAATTTTATTTGTTTTTCTATTTTATATTGAATATAAAAACAGAGCTCTACGCACCCCGGCGGAGGGTGATTTAAAACTTTCGGGTATACGCCCGAAAGATTTTGAGCGATATATACTGGCCCTGATGGGGGGGGCGGGCTTTCATGCTTCCTATATAACTATAAGAGACGATTATATAAAGAGTCTTAAGGGTCCTGTTCCGAGCCCTGAGGAACTTCAATTACATAAAAAATCTTTAGAAGACATGGCTCTAACTAATGCGGCATTGGGTGTCGCTTTAAAAGATACCCAAGATCAAGTAACAACCCTAAAAGGTATAAATAGGGAGCTAGTAGCCAAAAATATAGAACTGTCCGAAAATGTGGAAGCTTTACAAAATTTAGGTCTTAATACTGGTACTGCTCCATTAAATACAAATATAAGTTCTGATCGGATTTCCGAAAACACATTTAGAAATAGTACATTAGCAGATGATATCCAAAAAAAAAAAGTATTTTATGACTTAAATCCTGAGGTAAATCAGGAAAGTAATTCTAAGATACTGCCAGAGGCTTTAAAAATCTGAGATAAGGTCGTGTCTAAAACTCGAGATGTACGTGAGTTGGAGGCATTACAAAGAAAAGAGTTAGAGGATTTAAAATCCAAAAATTGGTCCGATATTATAAAATCTAAGGATCTGTCTAACATTTCTATTGAAAAGAAAAATATAGTCGACACTGAAACTTTATTTGAGAAATTTAAAGATTTTGATGGCTATGGTAAAATTGCTTTTTCCATATTAATTACCGACAGTGTTATATTATCATGCTTGACTTCAATTATTTATTCTCTTTTTGGTGATTACCTTTTAAAAAGGTATAAGATTGAATCTAATTACCCTTCTCTGGGTAAATTAATTAGATTAAGAATAAAATTTCAAAATTATTATTTAAAACTTAATCTAACTATAATTTTTTTAGTTGTATTTACGCAAGTTTTTTTTAGCATTTCTGTATTAAATTTAATTTTAAATAGCTAACCGGTTATCAAATAATTTTAAGCATTGCCATCCCCCCTCCCCTTCCAAAAGGCTAAAGGCTTAGGGCTTAAAAATTTTAAATTTATATACGCTTCGCGCCTTCTCCGAGCCCGCTTCGCGCTTAATGATTAAAAAGCTAACTTTTTTTATAAATTTAATGAATTTATTTACCAATAAATATATTAAATAGTCTCGCTCCGCGCTTGCTTTTTAAGAAAAAAAATAATAGGTTAAATGTTTAGGCGGAAGTATATTATATTTTTTCACTCCTCGAATAACTCTTGCTTGTGTTATCCTAACCCCGGAGGCGGGAGATAGGAAGGATACTTTTTATTAAAAATTAGAACCGCTCCGCGCTAAATTTTGCTAACCCCCCCCCCTATATTGACAGATTAAATAATAATTAAAATTAATAGTAGCGGCGTTATGGGTTAAATTTTTGTAGAGATTAACGCAATGTTCAGAAATTTGTGGAGTATATCATGGTTTCATGCCTATAGCTGTTGATTCACTATCACTTTTTGAATATTTAAGTTGGTTAAGTAACATGAGTGGTGTAGCCTTAGTTCCTGCAATAGCATTAAATAGTAAAAATAAAAACACTTCTTTGTCGGGTTTGGAGGAGGGTTTGGTATAACACCTAAATTTACACAACCCACCCAAATAATATGTTTATTTGGTGCCCAGATCCCTTCGGCCGGGGTTGTGTGTAAATATAATTATATTACCGTCGATGCTAGCCCACGTCAGCCTTTAAAATCGGCAGAAAAAGATATAATTTTATTAGCCTTTAAACCCATTAATGCTCCTGTTCTATGGATAAATAAGAGGGCCTTTATTCTTATTATTATTTTAGATTGCGTGTACGCGAAAAAATTTAATAATAAAATATTGCTTTTAAGTCCACCTCAACCTTTCTCATTAAAAAAAATTATATGCTTAATGAATAAACATTTTACTTTATTAAGATCTATAAACTTAATTTTTTCATTTTCATATTTATTTCTATCTTTTTATTTAAATTTTGAGATAGATTATTTTTTTCTTTTATTCTCTCTTTCTCCTTTATTATTACTAGAATCAAACTTTTTAATTATCTCTTTATTAACTAAACTTTTTAATTATATTTTCAGTAATCCTATTAAATTTTCGGCCTTACCTTTAAGTAAAAGTGTTTTTAATCATGGTTTAAGTCAGCCGCAAGTGCCCAATGATAATACTAATTTAATTTCCAACGCAAATAACACAAAATTTATATATCGCTCCGCGCTTGATGGGTTTAGGTTTAAAACGATTCCGAGATGTCTTGAAAATGATTCAGCCTTAAAACCCTCTAATTACACACATTTAGACACTTTAATAGATGTTTTAAAAAAAAAAAACCGCGCCGGTTTCGATGGATTAATGTATTACGAAGATATTAGAAAAAATAATGAAAGAATAAAACTTTATACAATTTTGGGTAATCATTCTCCATCCAAAGGTCGTTCTATATTAAGTAACCCAATTACTAACTTGGATCTTGATTTTAAACATACTAAAACTGTCCCTCCGAAATTGTTACCTTTTATTGATTTTGCTAAAAAAATAACAGGTGACCAAGGTTTAGATTTAGAAGCTGTAGAAAAAAAGTTAAAAAAATTAAATTTTAAGGCCTCCGGCACTGAGAAAAAAAGTTATTTACAATATTTACACAATCGTACTATGAGACTTGCTGAGATACAGCCGAAAATAAGTGTAATAGAAGAGTGGTTAGGTATGTTTAAAAAAATTAAAGAGGCAGAGATAAAAACCCATGGATTACCATTAGATACATCCAAGACCCAAGAAGTAGTAAAGGCTTATTACTCTCAGATAAAAGAAAATACTTCTTGTCTTAATGCCGCATTAGTAGTACCACCGATTGATTATAGCAATGTTGATTTTAATAATCCTGCTGAAGTTTCAAGGGTTGATAAGGCTAATAAGCCTTTATACGCTGCGTTTAATAAATACCCTAAGCGTACCCGTGAAATAATGCGAGATCATATGGATGAAATTAAATATGACTAAAAAAAAAATTTTTTTTTTGCCGTATGCCTGTGGATATAACCATGAGACGGAATATTAAAAGCCTCAAAGCCCAAAGGGGTTTATTTAATCTTTGAAGGGCGGAGCCACTAAAAGGCGTCCAAGCACCAAACGTTTCCCAAGCGCGGAGCGTGGTGCACCAAGCGCCTGGGCCTTGGCAAGTGTAGGCCTTCGGCAGTAGTACCTCTCCTTGTTTAGGTTTACGTCGTACACACACTGATTTAACCAAGGAGTATAAGTTGGGGTAACTGTCTACCGCCTGATAAAAAATCCGTAATATTAGAAAAAATCCATAAAGGGGAAAATTAAAAAATATTTTTTTAACCCCTTTTTCCCTTAGTAGTGCGAGCTGCATTGCAGCATAACAGCTAATTTTTTATAGCGAAAAATGAACACGAACACCCCGGTCTCGTTAGTTAGACCTTTATCTGCCCCCCCCCCCCCTTGACCTGATTATATACAAAGGCTACACCACTCTTACTTTTTTAAAATTATTTAGTGGTAACGCAAGCCCTGGCCTAAAGGCACCCTTTTACTGTGTAACTGGTACGTACACCTGATCTTCATTAAAAGTAGCCGACGAAATGCCCATGGGAGCCGGTTCGCGAAAAGGGTTAAAGATCTTTAATATTTTAGCTTGGATTGTCGAAGCCTTTAAATTAAAACCCCGCGCACGCTAACACGCACGCTGCGCTTGTTATATATTTTTTTTAGGTTTTCCGTATACTCTTCCTCACCTTTTAGCTTTAAAGGCGGCTAAAATTAAAAATATAAGCTCCCGCTATCGCTTTCGGGCCAAAGGGCTCAAATATTTTTTAAACCTTAAAGCTTAAGATACTTAAAATTTAGACTTCGTAATCACAGGACAAAATATATAAAAAAACATAACATTAAACACACCTTACAGGCTTATCTACACTCCTTATCTGCACCGCTACGAGCTATTCAAAAGGCTAAACGGTTAAATATATTTCTGCGTACACCATTACAGCCTCTGGTTGTGTCTTGAGTTGAGTGCCTTATAAAGTGCAGATCGTGTATACCATACTTACAAAAAGGTAAAATGTTAACCAGTATCTCGCTTTACTGGTCTATAACCTGTTCAGCCAGTACACAGCCTAGATTTACAAAAATTTAAAATTTTGAGTGTGTAGGCGTGGTGTACGCCAGCTTTTCTAGGGCTCAAGCTGCAATTTAAGACCTTTTACTTGTTGCCTTTAACACGTGTAACGGAAACTATAACAACCAAGCTTATGTCTTTTTTTATTTAATTTTTTATCTTATTTGTCCTGTTCTAGATGTACTAGTCCCCCTTGCCATTTAAATTTTTAGGTTAAGATGTGATGCTATTGCGGGTACTTGGGCCTTGCGTGTCTTTTTTGGCGTACGCACACCTCCGTTAAATTTATGCCTTTAAGACCCCCCCGACGCCTCCGGCTCGCTCTACAAGGCTGCGTATTGTATATAATTTTCGGGCCTAAAAGTACTCGTGCGACTCCTTATGGTATTATTAATCTAATTTTTTTAAGTTTACCGCTTCGCAGGCCTACGGTAGATATTAGAGTAAAAATATTATAATTTAATATATTTTTATTACAGCCTTTGTTTAGGAGAAGAAAGCTTTCGACTCGATTTTTATTAGAGATGTAAATTTTATAACTTAGGCTCTGCAGGGCGACGGAGTGTGATAAGGACTAAGCCACTAAAGTTTGTAGCATTGGTATGTATTTTCATTAAATTTCTGTGTACACACGAAAATTTACTCGGCCTCTTAACTTTACCGGTAAGGGATTATTCTACCTTGCAAAGCCTGCTTCTCTCCATCTGGCTCTTCAGTGCCGGGGCCTTAGCCGGCCTTGCCCTGCTGTCCCTATGCCTAAAGGTAGCTACTAAAAACTTTTTCGGGTTACCCTAATGAAGATAATATCACCAAAAAAAAATTCTAAATCTGATATAAATCACAAATGCTGCATTCAACGCAGTTGCCAAAATACGAAATTTTCCCTTTTAACAAACACAAGTATTTTCGGTAAATAAAATTTTGTTATTACTATTTCACAACTTTAATCCATTACTCCTTTCCCATTACGGCAACCACAGCGATTCGTTTAATATTTTTGTCTTCAACTACAAGGCCTCCGGCACTGAATTATTATTAATTACTCTTACTCCTTACTCTACGAAAAATGTTACTTTATCTAGCCAACGGAAAATCATCGAAAGTAAGTACAATTGATTTTCATATCTTACTTGACACGTGTGTGTACTTTCTGGACCACCCTTTCCTTTGCTTTTAGGATAGATGTAATAATTATTGTCTGCCTTACCAACACCAACACCTCCTCAGCCCTACCCCCCCTTCACACGCCTCATGGCGCTTGGTGCTTGGGCCTTGATACGTGGTACTTGGGCCTTGCTCTTAACATCTCTAGGCCCCAAGGGCGGGGCAGATCTGTAACACCGATAATCATTAAATGAATTTCAGTGCCGGAGGCCTTAAGGTTTCGGGACTAAGGTAGCTACTAAAAACTTAAAAGAAGAAAAAAATTTTTTTTGTCTCTCCGTGGTAAAAGTATATAAAAGAGAATTAAATAAGGCTACGCCGCTGAATTTAGTGGGGTAGCCCTTGCATTTTTAATTATTTTTGCGTTGAAGGCCCAAAGGGCACAGAGTGTGTACGCAGCTACGCAGCCAAGGATAAAATTAGTGCGGTAGCATTTATTTAGATGTAGGGACGGCGATAAAACACGATCATAGTTAAACGGTATAACCACTACCTTCCAAGTAGCTATTATCAGTTCAAATCTGATTGGTCGTATTTTTATTTTTCAAACCTTTATACTGTTCCTGCTTTTAAAACTTTTGCTATTACACACTACGCTTGCTTGCGTAATAACTTCACCTCTGTATGCGGACACGCCAATGGCAAAAGCGTAAAAAAAATTAGCGTAAAGCTACCCGCCTCCCCTTTAACCTGTCTAAAACTAAGCATAAATCAAATACTAAGATACCTGTTATAAGCCAAAGGCGAGACTATACCTCCGAAGAAGTATCTGAAATTTTTGTATTCGTAAGATGTTGAGCATAAATAGTCTTAATTTTTGTTGACCCGCGCTTAAATGGGGTGTGATTAGCCCTAAAAAATTTTTTTTTAATACCCGGTACAATAGATTTTTAGCAGTGCCTTTTTCTCGCTTTACTGACAATTAAGAGCAAAAACGAATCCCCAAAGGACAGATATATTTTACGGTTTTGCCTTTGCTAGTTAAGTGGAGTACTTTGAATTACTTTATTGCTAAAAAACAAGGAACTGGACCCTAAATAGGTGCTGCTTTGTAACATATAATAATAACACTTTCTTCCTAGCACGGTGAGATGTGTAAAACGATAAGTTTTAAATTAAGGTGGAAGGCTTACAGCGACCCAAAGGGCGGTCCCAAAGGCACTATCGAACTCACCATCTCTATCCTCTTTTTCGCTTCGCGCTCATCGACCGTCCCCTTTCACCCCGCTATTTCCCGCGAACTCAAACTCCTTTGCCTTCTTGCCTTCCCAGGGCGGCGCTTGGGTGTCACCCTGAAGGCGCTAGGTGTTCGGTTTGCGAGTGTTGTTGCTTAGAAGGTTGCAGGCGAGAGGAGTGTGTACATAAGGTGTGCGGTTTTTTTGAGAGTGCTAAGGGTATAGCCACTCGGTAATATTTATCTACCGTTGGTCCTCGTATCAAGCCATAGGCTCACTGGTTACTTTATTTTTTAAATCAGCAGAGTGCTAGTGCTACGTAAATTTAAGAACTACCCTTGAGGTGTCTTGGGAAACAGAACTCGGTTGGTAGAGTGTCTCCCTTTTAAGGAGAAAGTTATCGGTTCAAACCCGATTGTTTTCAAATACCTTTTTTTTTTGGCGTACGCACACTAAGGTTTTTTATGCCTTACTTCTTAAATAAAACATCTGGGGTCAATACTATTTTTCTGTTATCCTTTTGTGCCTTTTTTGCCTTCAAGGTCCAAAGGGCAGACAGCTCTCTTTATATTTTTTTATTTTTTAACCCCAGCCTGAGGCCTTGCTTTATCTTATTTTTATTTTTTGTTATCCCCGTGGTACCTTAAATTTTTTTTACTGCCGTAGGCTCCTTCGCTTTTTTCGCCAAAGGCGCGAAATCTCCTGCCTAGTGATAAGCCTGGCGAAATGCTGTATGATATGAAAATCTGTGCTGTAGGCCGAAAGACTTTACTTATAAAACCCTAAACATTTTTCCGCGTACCCCTTCAATGAGGGCGCGGAGCGATAAAAAAATAATCCACTTTTCACCGCTCGAGCGCCGAGGGCGAGTAGGCGTGTGTGTGTCTAACTATGATTTTTTATCTTTTGTTTCGCCAAAGGCGCGTCTGTGTTTAAGATAAAACAAGTTAGCCGTATTTTTCGCTGCTAAAAGGAATAGTCTACATTGGTAAGTTAAGACAATTGCTAATTGTTCGGGGTAACCTATAGGTGTTCGAGTCACCTCTATTCCGAAAAATTTTAAATATTTTTATTTAAATTTGTTTTATTTTTATTTGTCTCCGCTGGTCTAAGGCTAATTAAGCTAAAAAATTAAAGGCGGAGCCACTAACATCTTTCCTTATTTTAACGTACGCAACACACACAATTTATAGCACCGGTTTAATCCTCAACGAAGCCTTTTACCTTTTAAGGCCCAAAGGGCACACGGGTGTGGCCGTGCCTTTGATTTAGTTTTTTTACCTGAAATTAAAGGTTTCTGTTTAAAAATTTTGCCGTAGGTCAGCAGAGCGATAGTAGTATTTTTAAGGCCCGCTAAAATCATCTTTCGCCTTGATTTTTTGTCCTATGCCGGAATAAATAAAAAGGTTAGGTTTTTTTTTCGCTTTAGCACCGTAAGCCCTAATTTTAAAATTAGTTTAAATAAGGCACAGGGTTTTAAAGCTAACAGTGATTTTCTACGCTAAACACAAACGCGGGACCGCTTTGTTCACAATAATAAACCTTAAAAGTAAACCCCTTTTTTAGCTTATATTGGCTTTTAGCGGACTACCTCTGCCAAAAGGCTAAAAAGTATAAATGCAAAGTCTAATAAACAACCTTAAGGTTTTACGTATACCGGACTTTTGTACCTTTAGATAAAAAGCGTTTAAGTTGCGTAACGAAGGCCTAAGGCAGCGCTGCCTTAGGCCTTGCACACTTAATTAGATTTTGAATATAGCGGTTTTACGTTGAAGTAGGGCAGATAAAAGGTAGTATGGAACATTATTACAGGGTAAAATTTTTTATAACTTTTAAAACCGCCTTGCCCTGATTAAAAAACAGGCGAGCGATTCGAAAAAAAAGGCTCATCCTTACTTCCTCACTACTTCCTCACTACTAAAATAAATAAATATACATTAGCTTAATGAGATAGTAAATTACCTGCCCGCTCTTGGGGCCTTGTGCATACATTCTACGCAGCTACGCAGTAAAAGGTAGAAAAAAAAGGGGTAGCAGATTTTCAGATCTTCCCACCTTTCACCTCAAAAGGCACCATAAAGCTTCGCCTTTGTGTCCTACGGGCGGGTGGCATATACGATAGGCCAAAGGGTACGCAGGTTTAGGATCTTTTATAAAAATAGGTGCTTGCAAGGCGGTTTACGCATAAAAATACTAATACTCTACTCGAGCGAAATTAAAAAAACCTACAAAAATTTTTTCCTTTTTTTTTTATTTTATGGCTTTATCTTACTCAACTTTCATTTTAAATAAATCACCTTTAGAACAATTTGAAATTACCAATATCTTTAGTTTACAATTTCCAATATTTGGATATTTTACTTTAACTATTACAAATTTAGCTTTATATTCATTTATAGTTTTAATTATTACTTTAGGTTTACACTACTTAGGAAATAATGAAAGTAAACTAATTCCTTCAAAATGGTCTATAGCTTTTGAAAGTATATATACAACATTATCTAGTATTGTTAGAGATCAAATAGGTTCACATAATGAACGATATTTTCCTTTTGTTTATTCTTTATTTTTTTTTATTTTAATTGCTAATTTAATTGGTAATATTCCTTATAACTACACTATAACAACTTCACTTATAGTTTCTATTGGTACTAGTGTAACTATTTTTATAGGTGTAACTCTATTAGGTTTAATTACTAAAAGAATATCTTTTTTTTCTTCTTTTGTACCGGAAGGTACTCCTTTAGCTCTAGTACCTTTATTATCTCTAATTGAATTAATAAGTTATACTGCTAGAGCTTTTTCATTAGGAATTCGACTATTTGCTAACATAAGTGAGAATAGGTCTCTCCTTCTTGTGTTTAAGAGCCAAACTCCGGGGAAGCCCTAAAGCCCTAGTAACCAAAGTTGAAGAGGAAACTCGCAACCGGCCTGATTAATGACTCAGGGTAAGGTAAAATCACTAGGGATGTCAGAAATGTAAATGGGTAATCGTGGATCTAAATTAGATATTGCAAAGCAAATCTGTAAAAGAGCAACGAGTAGATGGTTCTTCAGTTATATACGTAAAATAAAATATTTAACTGTAAGGTGTACTCTAGTCACCGGGAAACCGGCTCTTGGGATAAATAAATAACCCAAGATTAAAGATAACTACAATAGCCTTTCCTTATTAAATTTTAAGTTTTTATTTTTCGCCGCCCGAAGGTAGGCGCTAGATCAGGAACTGTTGCCCCCGTATCAGGATATTGAAGGCACTGGCACTTTTCACTACACTTAATCGTAAATATATCTTAGTGTGCATGAGCACTCCGTAGCTTGCAAGGTAGTAGATTTTTATTTTTAAGAGGTGGATGACCTTAATAAGGATAAATTTGTGGGCGATTACGATTTTTTTGTCTAATTAGTAATAAATTTAAACTTTTTTCGATGAACGCAGCACACCTTTTTCTGCGTAGCTTATACAATAACGATAATTTTAAGATTTCCCTCGTTAGCTTAAGGCCCAAGCATTTTTATCAAAGAGGGGGACAGGGTTGGTGTAGTCATAAAAATATAAGTGTTAAAAAATTTATGACTAGATTGTATTCAACAAATTGTAACCAAGATATAAATTTACTTACTAAGTTGTCTGCCACCGATTCATTAAATTCCAAAATTTTTCAAGATGCCGACAAAGAAAAATTGGAAATACTAAAATACGGAAAAAATAAAAGTGGTATATATTTGTGAACTAATAAGTTAAACGGGAAAAGTTACGTTGGAAGTTCTGTACATCTAAGGCGTAGATTTCTTGAATACTTTAATCTAAATAGACTTTTAAGAGAAAAAAGTATGCCCATTAATGTTGCATTATTAAAATATGGTTATAGTAATTTTAGTTTAACTATTTTGGAATTTTGTGATATAGAAAGCCTTATGACTAGGGAAAAATATTATTTTGAGAAGTTTTCTCCAGAGTATAATATATTGAAAACTCCTGGAAGTCCTTCCCAAGGATCAGGCCGCATATTTTCAAAGGATCATAAAGAAAAAATTCGTATTGGGTCTGCAAAAAGATCTCAGGCACCCAAGCGGGTCGCTAATCAATCTCTCTCTCAGTCTAAGGGTATTTTATTAGAAGTAACAGATTTAAAAACAAATAAAATATTAACCTATCATGCTATTAGAGCTGCCGCTCGTGATTTAGGGTTAGACAAAAGGTATATTGAAAACTACATTAACTTAAAACAGGAAAACCCCGTTTTAGGAAGATATATTTTTAAATTGTCCTCCTCAACCCTTCAACCCTTGGAAAAAATTAATCAAAAATCTTTAAAAATAGAGGTTACAGATGTTAATTCAAATGAAACTACGCTATTTCCTTCCATTGGTGGTGCAGCAAGAGCTTTATCCGTAAGGCAGTCTAGTATTTCCGTATATTAAAAAAAAAACCGATCTAAGCCCTTTAAAGGCAAATATTTAATAAAACTGATAAAATTTTAAGGATAAATTTGTAGGCGGGTAGGTGGTCATTCACTTATAAAAATATTAAGTACATTCTTATTAAAATTCTTTAAAAGTGAAAACTTATTTATATCTATAATAGCCGTAGTGCCATTTACTATTTTTGGTGCTCTTTCTTTATTAGAATTAGCAGTTTCTTTTATACAATCATATGTATTTACAGTACTAACTAGTTCTTATATTAAAGAAGCCTTAGAATCTCATTAATATATTAGTAACGTAACACTTAACGGGTAGCGCTTAGCGTGTAGGGCGTAGCGTGTAGCACGTAGCGCTAGCGCGTAGAGCGTAGCGCGTAGCTTTTATTTTCAACTCTTGTTTTTGTTTTTTTTTTTCAGTGTAAAACCCTCTCCTCTCTCCCCGAAGGTAGGCGAGTTCGATTTGTGTATAGGCTTCGTAGTTTAAGGTGATGGAGAGGCGAGTACTTTATTAATAAAGACCTTAAGATTTAGCCCCATGCGTCACCGCTTCGTAAAAAAGACCATAGGTGTACTTCTAAAATTTCTTTTGCGCAGTAGGCCATAAACCAGTAAATTTACATCCTTTAAACCTTTAAACTCCTTAAACCCTTAAACTCCTCCGCTCCCACTAAGCCCCTTAAACATCAGGTTTGTATGAGACAGTTTATTTTTTTTTTTTACTAGTCCTACGCCTCCTTGTTGACCAAGTTTTTAGGTTTAAAAAAAGACTTAAATAACTGTGAGGGTATAGCGAAGTCCTAAAAAGGTAAACATAAAAAAATTTTTTTTAGATGTTTTACATTGTACTGAATATTTTCAGCCCTCCGGGCCCTATAACATTAGCCCTTGTAAACCGAATATTTAATTAGGTTTTTTATGCCGTAGCTACTGCGCAAGCCGTAGCAGCAGCGCAAGCCGAAGACCTTTAAGTACTACAAAACACTAATAAATTAAAAGCCGTGAGCCCGACAATCGAGCCGTATGCCCTGAACGTAAAAAAAAATAATTTTTTTCGGGTAACGCCTTATAAAATAAGCATAAGTAGTAAGCGGTAATTATAAGCAGTGGTATAAATAAAAATAGTAGCATTGGAAAAATAAAAACTCAAAACTCATTAGGTTAAACCTGTTACACGCGTAGCGGTTAAAAAAAAAAAAAAAAAAAAGTTTTCAGTACCCGTTGTCCCTCCCTCCCCTTTGGGGCTTGCCTTAAATTTTACCTTTCTTGCTTTTTTAAACCCCAAGTCCTTTCCTACCTATTCAGTAATATAGAGACCGTCTACATTATGAGGTAACAAGTAACCTCTTCAATTTAACACTTGCTGTAGATTATAGGAAGTAATTAAAACGTAGCAACTAATAGGGCTGTTTTGTTTATAAGTTATTTTGCATACCATTACCAGGCCTGGCGCCTATTAAGTAAATAAAATTTGGAATTTTATGTCCTAATTAGTTTAGTGTTTACAAGGGTTTTATTTATAAGTTTAAATACTCTAAGAGAATTACTTTACCGGTATTCTTTACGTTTTCCTAAAACCTAGCAAAAGGCGACAGTCGAGGGCGCTAATAGTCTACGCTAGTATTTGTCTAGCCCTTTGGGCCTTAACAAATCCTCGTGGCGAATTTATATTAATTTTTTCGCTCCGCGTTAGGTTAGTATTAGTGGCTCCGCTCGCCCAAGGCGCTAAATATAAAATTAGTTTTATTAATTATATCGCGCACCGTACTCCCTAGGTGACTAATAAACAGCGTTGGCCTGTTTAACCTGAAAGTAAAGCAAGAGATTTAATTAAATCTTAGTATTAAGGGCTCTGCCTTTCTCGCTTTATGCTACTCCTACAGGCCTAATTGACAATCACACCCTCGCCCCTCACCCCCCCCCCCCTTCACCCAAACTACAGGCAGGGTGTGTGCGGGTGTAGGTGTGGTGATAAACCTTTGGGAAAACTTGAGTTTTTTTTTTTACTAAAAATATTTCGCCTCGCGCTACCTGCTACGCGCGTAATTCACTAACTGTTAATATAAATTAATTAAATTTCGTCTTATAATTTACCTGGACCTTTACCCTCCCCTGCCCCCTTCTTTGAAGCTCGGGCTGCCTTCATACCCTTTTTCTGGCTCCGCCGCCCAAGGCCCCTACAAAAATTTGTATTTTTTTTATGGCAGGGCCGGGCAGGCGAGTTGAAGGGGTTTAATGTATAAATAAAACATTTATTTATTGCTTCCGGCCTTTCAATTATGAGGCGAAGCCGTAAGGACATAGCACCCCGCATTGGCGTACTCTTTTTGCAAATAAGTGGTAGAGCCCCCTCCCTCCTTCCCGGCTTTTTACAATACCAGCGCGGCAAGGGTGTGACAGGTAAGGAGATAATAAAGGCCTTACACTCCTCAATCTCACCTTTTTGCGTGGAGCGATAAATTTGCCTAATGTGTGCCACGGGGCCTTTAGTAGATTTTAGTTTAATCAACCGTAGACGCCTTGGCATAGCGAAGCGTAAAAGTAAGGGGTGTTTCAAATCCTGAAAGCAAATACAGGCGAAAATTAAGTTTTATTTAGGAAAGTTCACGGTAAGTTAAAAATATTTTTCAACAAATTAATTTGTGGTGAATAAATAGAAAATTCTTTTTATTTGCAGATTTTTCGCCTCTTTCTACCGTAGGTCCTGTGCTAGACCTTGGCTTATAAAATTTTTTAATGCAGTCACGCCGAGCGAGTTACCCGAACCGATAAAAGTGTAAACCACCTGCTACCTATTTTTGCGTATCTGCACGGTGCGTAGCTTAGTTATAACCCTTACCTAGAGGCCTCACGGTTCGTATGACTTCTCGCTTTTGCTTTGTTATTTTTATTTTTTAGGCTCCCCGCACTAGGCGGAGTGTATAAACTAGGGTTTAATAAAAATTAAGGGCGGGCTATTTAAAAAGTTTTCTGCCTTAGGCCAGCTAGCGAGAGTAGAGTTAATTATTTTTTTTAGAAAAAAAAATTTTTTTTTAACCTTAAGCATGGTTCTAACTATTTACTTTAAGATCTTTGGCTTTGCGTAAATCCTTAGTCTATCGCAATTTAGGCTGACGCTGGGGATAAAAAAAAGCTTCGCGCCTTCGCGCCCAAAGATTTAAGCTAAAATTTAAAACATCACTTGTTCTAGAGTTAAAAAATTTAGCTAGTAAATACAAGCGCTATATGTAATTAAAAAATTTAAATAAAAATGTAAATATACTCCTATTTTTTACCTATGAATTTTTAGGAAAAATTCAAAATTTTAATATTTAGCGCGGACGGCTACACGACAAAAAAAATTTTTTAGCTTTATTAATGCAGCGTGTACGATGCATAATATTTAAGGTTATTAACTAGTTAAAAATTTTTAGGCGCCACGGCTCGCGCCGCTGAGAAAGTATTAAAAAAACTAAAAGAGTCTTATTATTTACTTAATTTAATTTACGGTAGCAGGCTCCGGGCTCGCAGGCAAAAATTTTTATTTGTTTAACGCCAGGAGGGTAAACTTCCCGACCATTACTAATGTCGACCAAGACGTCCGCATTATCACCCTGCCTTCACACAAACCAGCGCCCCCCGAACAAGCCTTCGCCTGCAACCATACCAAAAACTAAATAAAAAAAAGGGAAGGCGACGCGCCACACGCTACGCGCTACGCCGCGATAGCGCCCTGTTGGAGGCAAGCCTTCAACAGGTACGAAGCCATATTAAAGCCTTTAAGGCCACGGCAGTGTTATGTGATATAAAAAGATGGTTTAACCACTCCTTTTCAATCGCCCACTCCTCGCTTGAAGGGGAGGACCACTCTCGCCTTAAAATAAAATGGATACCTATTATTACGTGCTGCGTCATTTAAGCAAAACCTGAAAGGCAGATAAATGTAAATCCTTAAAAAATAGGTAGGTTGAACAAGGCTACCATTTTATTACCTTAAATTTAATTATATTTACCTGGTCTTTTATCTTACGTTTGCAATCCTTTTTATCTATCAGCACTACTATTTTTACTTTTTATACCCCGGTCCCTAATAAAAAAAATAAAAACGTAGGCCCGATAAGCAAATAATTTAAAAATTTTTTGATACTGGGGAAAGGCAAGTGTAAAGGTAATGTTAACAGGCACCCCTAATAATGTGCAAGTACCGAGCATTTATATATTTTTTAACTGCTACTCTCCGTGTTTTTCAATTTTTTTACTAATATTAATACTTGAATATCTTACGCGACCCTCCTGAAGATATGCTCCTTAAGCAGGCGTGAAAATTATTCTTAAATTTTTTAATCGCGTGCGCGGTTCTATTTTACAGGGCTGCGTTACTATTATAATTTTTAGGTATACGCACAATTTAAAAGATAAAAAAAGCTTCGCAGTCTCACCTTTCGGCGTACGCACACACCTCTTACCTCCCCACTTTCATTTGGCCTATAAAAGATGAGGTGAAGCCAGTAAAAAGTTTGCTAATACGGAAGGATTTAAGCGGAATTTTTTTACCCAGCTGTGGTCCGCTACCCAAAGGCGAGTAGGTATAGGGTCGATATAATAAATGAAAAATTTTATCTAGGCCTTTGGATTTTCAATGATCAACCTTTAAATAAACTATTTCACCTGCCACACTTTTGGTGCTTGAGTTTTGGTTTTTAAAGCGCGGTCTTGTACTATTTTTTCCTGTAAAGATAAAAATAAAAACATCTTGAGCAGAAATGCTTAGTACTGCCAGAATTGTAGCAAAGGAATTTTAAGGCACTACTTTTCTGTGTTCCTAAACAGGCCTACCTGGCCTCAATATCGAGCATTTGATTAATAAAGTCGCCCTTCGTCAATTTTCTTACGTTAACATACCCTGCCCATATTTCCTTTCACCTTTATCGCTCCGCGTTACTATTTGTTTAAATTTTTACTATGAAACCTGGCGATAGGGGTGACGGTGAAAGGTGGAGTTAAGGCGCAGGTGTTTGGAGCTACGTGCGCGGTATTTATTTACACCTCCCTCCTTAATTGTGTAGCAGGGGTGATTCCTAAGCCTCTAACTATAAAGTAGGCAAATTCTATTTCGGCATACGCACAAAACGAGAATCTGTGGGGCGCAGGGTGAAAACTAAAAAGGTTTTGTAATATATAATAGATAACCCGCCCTTCCTTTAGGCCTTGCTAGTAAAATATATTTGTGCCCTTTGGGCCGAAAACTACAAAAGTTTAGGTTGTTATTAAAGGATTTAAGGCAAAAAAGAGTGCCCTTTGGGTAGAAAAAAACGAGGTGAAAATTTTAAGTAAAATTTAATTGCAAATTAAAGTGGCAAGGGCTCCGTACTACCTTTTACATTCATCCGCCTTTATTATTGGAAGTATACCTCCCACGTAGATTTTAAATAGACACCTAGTCAAGCCTGCAAATGATTTGTTTAAAGACTGCGCTGCGAAGGCCTGGTACAGGATCTTATCAAGCGTCTAGCCCTCCTTGCCCGCAACATGGGCCCTAAGCGTCTAAAGTTTACTACCTAGGCCTGCTTGTTTTTTTTTTTTATAAGCGGGTAATGTGGCTCAAGTCTCTATCGCATATCTTACTGCGCCCTCTTTGGGGTACTTGCCCGCAGGAAGCCAAAGGGCTCTTTCACCTTAACCCCCGCCTACGCCTTCACCTTTCCTTTCGCCTACCCCGTCTCACCTCCGAAAGGAAAAATTGCCAAGATGAAGTCACTGTAAGGGTTCTGTACGGGTGATAAGGCAGGAGTGGCAGTAAATTAAAAAAATTTTTTTTATAAATTATATTTAAATATTGATTATAACTAGTATTTTTACCATTATACAATATATTTCTTCTATGTATGTGGTTAATGTTTTATTAATCATTTTACCTGTATTACTAGCTGTAGCGTTTATGACAATAATAGAACGAAAACAATTAGCTGCTATGCAAAGACGGGTAGGTCCAAATACTACTGGTGCCTATGGTGTATTACAACCGTTCGCAGATGCTCTAAAACTTATTTTAAAAGAAAATGTTATACCTGCTCAATCTAATAAAATAATATTTTACTTAGCACCTGTGTCTAGTTTAATATGTAGTTTACTTGGGTGAGGTATTATACCATTTGGACCTGGGTTAGCTATTTCTGATTTTTCACTGGGTATATTATATACATTAGCTTTATCTTCTCTTGGAGTAATTGGGGATCTATTTTTAGTTTGATTAAATTATTTTATCTTAGCGGGAGGGTTACGACAAATATTCCGACTCTATTTTCCTTTTACTATCCTTAGTTTAGGCAGAGGTGGTGACGAAAACGATAAAAAAATTTTTAATATCAAACTACGGCCCAAAGGGCATAAAGATTACAAAATAAAAAAAAATATTAATAACACAATGCTTAAAAATTTAAAACCTAGATGCTATCAATTTGCCTTTGTCCCTACTTGCTTAGGAGTAGGAGAAGGGGCAGAAGGTTGAGGTAAAAAAAATTTTTCTACTGCTACTGATTATTCAACTTATTCAACATTAAATAATCTTTCAATTAAAGAATTCGCCCATTGGTTTTCAGGATTTTGTGATGCCGAGTCTAACTTTTTTATTTCAGACTTAGATACCAGATTTAGTTTTTATTTTAATATTAAATTGCATATAGATGATATTAAGGTGCTTCAAAATATAAATAAAAAACTAGGAGTAGGTAAAATATATATCCATAAAAATACAGCCACATTTAGAGTTTCCAAATATGAAGAATTACAAAAAATATTTGATATTTTAGAAATTAAACCTTTAAATACTACAAAATATTTAAACTACCTTGCGTTTAAAAAAGCTTTATTTATTTACGGCGCTGAGGTGGAGCGAGACAAAGCAAAAAATAAAAGCTTATCTTTATCTCGGGTAGCGCGAGATAAATCTTTAATATTTCACGAAATTAGAATGCTTAAAAATTCAATGAATACTTTAAGAACTAATTTTACTTTTCCCGATCATCATAAAATTTTAATAACACCTTATTGATTACTGGGGTTTGTAGAGGGCGATGGTTCATTTTCAATTTCGACCTCTCAAAAAAGTTATCCTCTTAGGTTTAATATAGTACAATCAATTATTGAAAAAAAGGTTTTAGATGCTATTAAATTATTTTTTTTAGAATTGTCTGCCTCCTTAATAAAAAAAGAAAAAGAAGGTGTGGCTTCGCCCTTAAAATTAAAAAGAAAAACAAGCAATATTATTCAAATAATAGAAGAAAAAGAATCTAAGCTTTCTAAAAACAGAAAACTTAAGTTAAATTTAAATATTAATGATCATTCATTTTTAAATCATATATTAGTTCCTTTTTTTAATAAGTTAAATTTTCTTACTAAAAAAGAATTAGATTTCAAAGATTGAAAAAATATTTTAGATTTAAAAACCCAAGGGTGACATTTATCTGAAGAAGGAGCTAATTTAATTATGGATATATCTAAACATATGAATAATTATAGATTAAGTAGTGCTCCGCGAGTAAAAGATAAATTAACTTATCTTACTTCGCCTCATATTCTAGAGGCGCTAGACACAAACTTACAAGCTGAATCGCAAGCGCAAGTAGAAACTAATAGCGCGGAGCGAGAGAACAATTTAAATTATAATTTAATACTAAAAAAAGTTAAAGACCTTTTAAATAAGCCATCAAATTTTGAAATTTATTCCGATGGGAAAATATTTATTAAATCTAAACAAAAATTTTGAAAAGGTAGAGGAAATGTTGAAATTGAAGTTTATGATAAGGAGGGTTTATTTCTTTATTCTTTTGAAAATTTGGAAACGACTGCGAATTTTTTTAATGTTGATGAGCATATAATTAGGTACAGATTAAATACAGGAAAATCTTTAATACTACCTTCTACACCTCTATTAGAGGAACAAAAAGAAGTTTTTTTTAAAAGAGCTATTAGTTTTTAACTATTATTAGATAATTTAAAACTTTAGTATCTTTTTTCCTTCTATTGCACTTCCAGGTCTAGGTGCGATTAAACAATTTAAATCGCTATAAATTTTACGAGTATAAGTATAAAATATATTTTTTCCCGTTTAAACCTTAAGCAAGTTTAAATTCACTCTAAAATAGCCAAATTCCGGGTAAATCCTAAGAGCTCACAATACTAAACTCTTAACCTAAAAGGGTAAGGAGAGTGGCCAATCTAATTAATTGGATAAAGTAACAAGTTGTGAGATATGGTGAAAATCATAATGGATGTTCGCGGATCTAAAACACCTCTATTAATAATTTAATATGTGTAAAAGAGCAACGAGTAGATGGTTATTCGCTAGTATTAAGGTGCTTTTTGGCAGTGCTGTCAGCGCCTTTGAATACCTCTTGAATTACAGAGGATAGATACATAGTGTAAGGTTTACTCTATTAGCCGAGGAAACGAGGCGTTAAGTATTCAGCTTATACCTAAATACAGTAAAATAATTATAACAAAAGTTAACTAAGACACCTAAATGGCGAGACTTAATTATTTGCTTTAATTATTACTTTACAAGGTAAAAAAATACAAAAAAGTTTATGGGATTTTATTCGCTGGATGGTCGGCCAATTCTAAATATGCCTTTTTAGGTTCATTAAGGTCTACTGCAGCTATGATTAGTTATGAATTAGTATTAAGTTCTGCTATATTAATAATAATCTTAGTTACTGGAACTTTAAATTTAACTTCTATAATTGAATTTCAAGAATCTATTTGGTTAATTATCCCTCTATTGCCAGTGTTTATTTTCTTTTTTTTATCTATATTAGCTGAAACCTCACGTACACCATTTGATTTACAAGAGGCTAAAAACAAATAGATTTGGTCTCTATAAATTTCGCTATATGCTGGAAACTCCTAAAGCTTTAATTACTATTCTAGTGTTTTTTAGAAAGTAAAATTATTAAAGATGAAACAATGGGCAATCAGCAGGAAACCAAATCATAAATATATTAATATGAGAGTAGGATCCTCAGAGACTACACGCGAAAATTTCAAAAATTAATTGAAATAAGATATAGTCCGACCCTTATTGAAAGGTAATGGATAAATTACAATGCCCTTTGGGCCGTGAAATTATTATTTATCTCGCTCCGCGCTTCTGTTTTTAATTGCTCAAATTTATTTTAATAAGCCTCAATACGAGGATTTTTCTCTTTTTTATGATGTTCAATGTTTTAGTATTTTACCAATAAAACCTTTAAAGAGCTATAGTGATCTTTCTCTCGCTCCGCGCTAAAGAGATCTTAAAAAAAGATTTAAGTAAATTAGGTGGGGTTTATGGCCTAATACACGTAAAATCTTCTAAGCAATATATCGGTTCTAGTTTAAATTTATATGACAGATTAATGGATCACTCGCTCCGCGCTTAAAGCAAGAGATTCCAACTTAAGATTACAAAGATCCATAAAAAAATAAGGTTTAAATAGTTTTAACATAGTAATTTATTATTTTCATAATGATCCAGCTGTGCTTTTAACAGATATTGAAACAGCTGTGTGCGTACGCACTCTGCTTTCCCTTTTTCTCAATTATTTAATTTTAAAAAGGAAGCTAGCTCTATGCTAGGTTATAAACATACTAAGCAAGCAATAGCTAAAATGAAAGCTAGATTTTTAAATAAACAAAACCATCCTATGTTTGGTAAAACTCATAGCGAATCTTCAAAATATTTAATAAGTAAACCTGGAAGTTTGAATCCTATGTTTGGTAAAACTCATAATGAAGTTACTAAACAATTAATGTCGATTAAAAAAAGTATGATACCTTTAGGTTTATACGATGAAAACAATAACTTTATTGAGAAATTATCTAACGCCCTCACCCTGGTGCCAGGATGGGGCCAGGGGCAGGTAGAATTAGCAAATAAATTTGGTGTGCATAAAACCACAAGCGGCTTTGCCGAGCCAAGTATATTAAAACAGGTAAACTTTTTAAAAATAAATTTTACGCGCCATAGGCGAGAGAAAAATTAATAGCGCGGAGCGAGAATAAATAGTAAAACATAGTAAACTAGCTAAATTATATTTAGTCTTTACTATTATTGTAATGTTTGGAATCTGAATTGGTAGGTGGTTTCTTTACTGAGCATTCTTCTGTTCCTTTTGTTTTTTTTTTTTTAAGCGAGTATTCATCTATTGTATTATTTAGTACTTTAACTTCAATACTATTTTTAGGTGGATATAATTTACCACTTATTTTTGATAAGTTGGGAATAATCGATTTACTAGTTAATATTCCTTCTGTTGTATTAGGAATAAAAACTTGTATTTTTTGTTTTTTTTTTGTGTGGTTTAGAGCCACACTTCCACGTTTACGATACGATCAATTAATGGAATTGTGTTGGTTATATGTATTACCTATCGCTGTTTCATTTATAGTTTTAATACCAAGCCTAATATTGGGTTTAGGTTTATTTTAGCGTGAATAGACTAAAAATATAGGCTTACGTACACTTATTTTAAGTTTTAATCTATTTATGCACATTTTGAGGCCACGCCTTTGATAAATTATAATTTGTTATAACTATTACTAATTTAGCGGCGTAGTCCTATTTAGTTTCTGGCTAGCCTTCCGTGTGTATCGTATAGTTTAATTTAGCAACTTCATCTGCCCCGACAAACAGCTGTATTGAATTGTACCGCTCGCTGGCCTACGGCAGTATTATATAGTACTAACTGTGTGAAAAATTCGTGTTGTAATGTCTCGCTCTGCCTGAATACGGCAGTCTCGCATAATTAATTGGAGTTTACCTTTTATTCTTGTGCTTAGACCTGCACCCTTTACTGAAGGTTCGCGATTCTCAAAATAGATGATGCCTTATCACACCTTTGTTTGGTTTAAATCCTTCTACGCTTTGCGCCTTGTAACAAACGCGGCGACGCATTGGATTCCGCTGCTGATAAATATATTTAGTTATTGTAATAAGTGTAAATGTGAATATATCACCCACCTTGCCACTACCCTCCCTATCTCAGATTTAAAAGTTTAAAGGCCTTGTTGGTTCCGAGCTAGCGCGGAGCGATAAACTGTCTCTAGTAAAAAATATGTTTTTTTATTTCTAGCCGACTACCTTGCCCTTATATTGGAAATGGTCAGGTATGCCGGGTCTTTGCGCTAAGATAAACCTATAAAAATTAAGGAGGTGAAGAATTTTTTTTAGAGGAGGGTGTGGAGGGACGGGGAAAAAAATACGCAGCCTAACATTAGGCAGTAGTTTAAACCTTGATTTATCTTTATCTTTATCTTAATGTTTTCAATAAACACTCTGCACTTTTTTCTTGATCTAGCCCTGCTCTTCGAACTTTAACCGAAGCTGGACGTCTTGTTACGTGGTTTATTATTTAAACATTTATGGATACGATACAAAGGTCGGGCGCGATATGATCACTCCAGCTACACGCTTATAAACTGTTTATCGTTTCTCTTTTTTGTTGGCAGTAAAGCTCTAAGGCCCTACATAATTTGTATTTTTTTTAGGGTAAAATAAAAAACTACGCTGTCGTTTAAATAAGCCTAAATCACTATTCTCTGGCTCCGTCCTTCAAATAAAAACAAGGTGATAATTTTAGAGTTGCGGCGTGGCTAAGCACGATAAACAAAAAAAAATTTTTTTATAAATTTACAGCCTCCTTGTGACTTTTAAGCCTTAAGGCAAAAAATAGGGAAGGCCAGCCTGCTTCGATTTAAAGGAAGTTAAAGGCGGCCTATAGTGCTGGCACAGTAACCATTGCTGGTGTGTATCGGGTGTAGGTGTTTGGCCTCGGCCCCCCCCCCTTTTTTTTTATTATTTAAACAACTAGAGTGGAGGTAACATAAGCAAGCGAGAAATACAAGATCTTTAATTTACCTTTATGTATTGTAGAGGATTTTAGGTTTATTTTTTTTTTCAATCCGCATAATAGAAAAAATAAAAAAATTTTAACCCTCACCTGTCGCAGGTAAAACTTATAACTATTTGCTCTTTAATATGCAGTGTAATACCTAAAAGTATTGCACTGTACCAGTACTTTACCCGTCTTCCGTATTTAATTATTGCACCACCTCATAATAAAAATACTTGAAATTTCTAGTTACCGCTCCGCGCTTGTGCTTTGATTTTGCCTTTCAGGTCTTTATCCCTAGATTTTTTTACCTAATTTAAGGCAAAAAATATTGTGTCAAATAAAGACTGCTTACAGTGTGCAAACGCACTACTTTTGTTTGGCCTTATCTGCTTTATGAGCTTAAGATTTGAGGAGTCAATTAAAGCCTAAAAGGCACACTAATATAAATAAATCTAAATCACCTTTATATTATATTAATATACCGGAAGGTAATGCAAAAATTTAAAATAAATACTTTTTATGCTTAGGCAGTGTATACTGGTTATAACATTATTTAGACTTTACCAAATAGAGTCTAAAGGGCTTTATTTTTTTTATTAAAATTTATGCCTTTTGCCTTAAGCCGGCCTCAAAAGGGTTGAAATGTCACAAATTTTACAAAGTTTTCCCAGTACGCAATTTTTAAGCGCACACAGTTTACCCTTGTTTACCTCTATTACTAAAAGGTAGGTACTAAGATATGTTTATGCTTCGTAAAATTTTATAAATAGTACTCCATTCTTCTCGCCGAGGCTTGCGGCGTCACGTAAAAAAAAATACTTTTGCTCGCTGTCTAGCCTTCCTCTCCCCTCCCTTTATCTTATTAAACCCCCTTTTAAGACAAAAGACTCTAGGTCTTTGAGTAGGGAAAATGGTTGACGGGAAAGGTTGAAAAATTGTTGCTTATCACCCGCTCCGCGCTAGGTTTGAGCTCAATCTGCGCTCGCCCTGCGCAAAAAAAAAAATAATAATAATAGTGTCTTCACCCCTTCATCACCCCTCTCTGGAGCTACAGCTAACACCGTGGCCTTCCACACCTTACCGTTTTGGGGGTTGCTTAGCTGGAGTCTAGAAGGGCAGCGTAACCTGCGCACCTGTATTATTGCTCCGCTTTTTCAGACGTAGCCACATAAAAGAGAGGGTAGACCCAAAAGGTAAAGAGTGAGAGAGCGACAGATATGTTACTCTACACCCCCCTTTAAATACACCAAAGTTAGGTGTTTGTGTTGGTGATGAGGGATTGCAGAGTTGTAAACTATTATAATTAAAACCTGACGGTTAATTAAAAAAATTTATTAAAATTTCTAATTCTTTTTTTTTATTTAATATTTTATATTTTACCCGCTCAAGGTCCTCAACACGCCCTTTTTTTGTCAGCCCAAAAGGCCTAATGACTAAATAAAAAAAAGTCACTATAAGGTTTTTATCTGCAAAATACTTTATAGTTTTTTCCTTTAGGGGCTAGCTCGACTGGTCTTAATTACAACAAAAAGGGTTTGTAAATTATAAACACCTCGTATATGTGCGGAACGACCCGCGAAGCGAAAAAAATAAATAAAATAAATAATACTAAAAAAAATTAAACTCGCGCTTTCTCCCTATTCTATACTGCTAGAAAGGAGAAACGCTAAACCTATAATTAATTAAAAATATGAGATTATTAAAATCACATGTAGTGCTTAGATTGGCCAATTCTTACTTTGTTGATTCACCACAACCTTCAAACCTTTCATATTTATGAAACTTTGGTTCTTTACTTGGTATTTGCTTAGTGTTACAAATTTTAACTGGTATTTTCCTAGCAATGCACTACACACCTAATGTGGAAATGGCATTTAATTCAGTGGAGCATATCATGAGGGATGTTAATTCAGGATGATTAATCCGATACACACATGCCAACGTGGCTTCATTCTTTTTTATCTTTGTTTATTTACACATTGGAAGAAACTTGTACTATGGTAGCTATAAAAGTCCTAGAGTTGCACCTTATTCAGTAGGAGTAATTATTCTAATTGTAATGATTGGTACAGCTTTCCTGGGTTATGAACATAGCCCAAAATGATTTAATAAAAAAATAAAATATGTGCGTACGCCGAAAATTAACGTGCGTACGCCGAAATTAGTATTTTTAAGGGCCAAAGAGCACAAGCGCGGACTGCTACGCCGGCTCGGCTGCGCCAGCGTAGCCGTAAGCGCCGTGAGGCGTGTTGAAGGAGGGAGAGAATACTCTACATCTTCTAGTCCAGATCTGCGTACGCCATCTGAAAAATTAAATACAATACTTAAAGAACTAGAAATAAATCCTGTATATACATTTGAAAATTTAGGTTCAGAAGATATTAAAAAAGAAATTTTAAATAAAACTAAAGGTTTAAGTGGTATTTATATGATAGTTAATAAAATAACTGAAGATTATTATATAGGTTCTGCTTCAACTAATAGATTTTATGCTAGATTTAGTAATCATTTAATTAACTTTCACGGTAGCAAAATAGTTAAATTAGCCGTAAAAAAATATAGATTAGAAAATTTTGCTTTTATTGTATTGGAATTATATCCTAACATAGTTACTAAAGAAAATAATAAAGAATTATTGGATTTAGAAGATAAATATTTAAAATTATTACTACCTAATTACAATATCTTAACAGAGGCTGGTTCAAGTTTTGGATACAAACATACCGAAATTGACCGTAAAAAAATGAGGGATATTTATAGTGATGCTAGGCGGGAAAGGATAGGTAATTTAAATAAGGGTAAAAACCTCTCTCCTGAAACTATAGAAAAAATTAGAGAAATAGCTTTAAATAGACCACCCATGTCTAGCGAGACTAAAAAAAAATGTGTTTCTAATACTAGGCCTGTAGTGTTATATAACCTCAATGGAACTGTTTACGGAGAATATGCTTCTATTGTGGATGCTGCTAAATCTATAAATTGCGGCGAAAAAACCATTAGAAGAGCATTAAACACAGAAAAAGGTTTAGTAAAAAGACAGTGAATAGTAAAAGATTTATCCTGTAAATAATTTGTAAATTTATATTTTTTTTTTAATTTTAGGGCACGCAGCGTGCGCCAGCTTGATTTTCGGCGTACGCACATATTTTAATTATTAAATCATAGTCCCATGAGTAATAATCTATCTGCAATTTTAATAGAAAAAGAAAAGATTAAAGTGGTATGTCCCGACGGGGATATAGAATAGTTTTAAGATTATTTGGCGATGTTAGTGAAAACGATCAAAGAAATTTAAATTTTAAGATCGTCGGTTATATTAATAATCGCGACAGACTGGGTCACTAATGGGTGGCTGAAATGCTGCTTAATGCACAGTCGAAGCTTTTAGTTAAATAAAAAGTATTTAACTAATAGAATATACGAATTCAAAGTTATTCTAGCCTATCGGGTTGTGGTAGGTAAGTTTGTATGTACTACCCTATGGGCAAATGTCATTATGAGGTGCAACTGTTATTACTAATTTATTATCTGCTATTCCTGTATTTGGTCCTGATTTAGTTGAGTTGATCTGGGGTGGTTTTTCTGTTTCAAATGCTACTTTAAATAGATTCTTTTCTTTACACTACTTATTACCTTTCTTATTGACTGCTCTAGTTTTAATTCACTTCTTAACTTTACATGAACACGGTTCATCTAACCCTCTAGGAGTTAATGCTAATGAGGATAGATTACCTTTCCATCCTTATTTTGTATTCAAAGATTTAGTTACAGTATTCCTATTCTTCTTAGCTTTATCTATAATTGTTTGTTTCTATCCTAATTTATTAGGGCACAGCGATAACTACATAATGGCTAATCCAATGTCTACTCCTGCTTCTATCGTTCCTGAGTGATATCTATTACCTTTTTATGCAATACTACGTTCTATACCTAATAAGTTATTAGGAGTAATTGCAATGTTTGCTTCTTTATTAATTTTATTAGTACTCCCTTTCACTGATTTATCTAGAATTAGAGGTAACCACTTTAAACCTTTATCTAGAATAAATTTCTGAAATTTAGTTGTTGTTTTTTTAGTTTTAATGTGAATTGGAGGTAAACACGCTGAAGCCCCTTATATTTTAATGGGTCAAATAGCCACAGCTTTATATTTTTCGTATTTCTTAATCTTAGTGCCTGTAGTAACTTTACTAGAAAATAGTTTAGTTGATATCAATAATAGGCACGAATATTTGGAGTATTCAACACAAAAATTTAGCAATATTCATAATAACTCTATATTTTTGGGTATAAAAAGGGGGTATGAGGTAGATACCCTACCCCCTGGCTATAGAAAATTTATGAATCAGTTCATAGTGCGAATTATGCGTTTTATATGTGGACTATGTTTAGGGCTCGTAATAACTAAATACTATTTAAATTTTCCAAGTTTTTATCATAATTGAATATTATTACTAGGTGTGATACAAGCTATTTTTATAATTTCTACGTTTATCACTAAAATTGTTTACGGTATATATACTTTGATTTTCCAAAAAGGAAAATTAGAAGTTAGAAATTCGCCTCTGGATCATTTTGCTACGCAAATAGGTCGAGCAATATATTGCTTTAAAATAGGTTGTGCTGTGACAGGTGGTACTGCTGCAATGATTGCTGCCGGTGTCTCTTTTGATGCTGTTTTAGAAGAGTCCGGTAGAGCTAAAGTTTTTGTACCTTTGATGGGTAGAGCTCTTAATGTCGCGTTTGGTACGCCCTACGGGGAAACAACGGCAGCGGAGCGTACACAAAAATTTTTAGACACGGTGGGTCAAACAACACCCAAAGAGGATGATAAAACTTCAGTCCAAAAGACAATTGAGATATATAATAATCTTTCAGCTGAAGATAAATTAAAATTTTTAGAGGATGTAAATAAAAATTTTAAAAAAGAAAAATAAATTTTTATTTTACCTCACGGCTAGAAGCAGGTGCACGCCAAAAATTTTGCCAACACAGTTTTTTAACCTTTCAAAATAATATTTAGGCGCTTAGCTGAAAAAATTTTAATATACGCTGATTTGTTACCTTTTTTTGCAATACTACGGTTTATGTCTGAGAAGTTATTGGGAGTTATTAAACGCACCATATGATATCGAAAAAAAACTTTAAAAAAATTTAACTAAATATGGAGTTTGCAGTGTAATTTAAATTTTTTATTGTTAGTTACAGCGTGTAACTCCAAGGTGTTTAAGGCATGGTTTTAATGCCTAAACTCAAAAGAACAAATACTAAGTAAAACCGTTTCAAAGTGATATAAGAAAAGTTAAAAGAAAGCAAAAATATAATTACGTACCGCTTGATTAAACTAAAAGTGTACGGTTTATATAATTTAGTCGGCCGCCTCCAGGCTGCCGTCGGGCAGCTGCCGGGTAGCCGCCAGGCTACGTAAAAAAAAAGAACTTTACGTAAAAACATCAAATGTCACGCTTAAAAGTGATTTTAAGATAAATAAACTCTATTAATTGCCGGTAACTATTATGATAAGATATTATACAGATTAGTGTTTATAAAAATAAATTTTATTTGAGAATCATAATACAATCAGCAGGAATTTATTTGAATTTAAATTTTTTACTAGCGAGCGCTCCTAGATGAGCTATAAAATTTGTTAGTTCCGTCGTTATTTTTAAATAAGATCTTCAGAGACTACAGTATTAGTATTATTTTTAAATCTGTAATACTAACCTACAACATAGAGCCCTTTGAATTTAATTATAAAAAGGTGAAGATATAGTCCAATCTTTATTGTGAAATAAAGCTAATAATAAAGATTTGTTACCTTTTTATGCTATTCTTAGAAGTATACCTAATAAGTTATTAGGAGTAATTGCAATGTTTGCTTCTTTATTAATTTTATTAGTACTCCCTTTCACTGATTTATCTAGAATTAGAGGTAACCACTTTAAACCTTTATCTAGAATTTTTTTTTGGCTTATAGTATGTACATTTTTTCTTTTAATGGAATTAGGATCTCGACACGCTGAAGCCCCTTATATTTTAATGGGTCAAGTAGCCACAGCATTATATTTTTCATACTTTTTAATCTTAGTGCCTGTAGTAACTTTACTAGAAAATTCACTTGTGGACATTAATATGCAAACTTCTATAACAAAAGCAGCTAATTTAAATTCCTACTTTAAGAATTTAAGATTAGTTTATGCAACATTCCTACCCCTAACTCCTCGGTATGTCTCCTTATTATTACTTACAATTTTTTCTTTTTCAATCTTTTTACAATTAGGTCAAATTATCTTAGAGTTATTTAATGGTGCAGCTAACGCAACAGCTGGTTATATTTTATCATTTAATTTAAATTTTGACATGTTAGGCTCAACGCCTTTATCTATGGTATCTGATTTAAATAGTTTAAACAGTGAAATGTCTCAAATTCCTTCTATTGTGTTCTCCGATAGCCAGGGTGGGTCGAACTCAGCTCCCGGCTTAGATGGGTCAGGGTCGAACACCGGCTCTTTAAATAGCTCTTCCCAGTCCCCCGTCTCTCCTAATACTAACCCTACAAATGCGTCTCGGAGTTTTGGAAATGTACTTATGAATCATATCTATACTGAGACGAGGGATGATGTCGCGCCCAATAGGATTGTAGAATTGTTCAAAAATTTAGTTAAAATTGAAAAAACAACGTATGGTCCTTTAAATGAAAAATCGATTTCAAATTTATGATCATATCATGCAGGATTAACTACACCGCAACAAGCAGCGGTTACAAAATATATCGGTACGGAAGCTGAGCTTAAACCTTTGCTAGATTTAATAAAAAAACAATAGAAATTTAGATGATGAAAATAAAACAAAAAATAACAATATTAATTTATCTAATGGTTACTAGATTTAGAAATTATCCTGTTGTAACAGGGATCCTAGCGGGTTTAACCCAAAAAAATCTACCTACTTTTTTATTATCAAAATTGATGCGCCGTGATTTTAGACTTTTTATCTTAATTTTTGCTTTAATCTTATGATTATCCCCCCTTTGGGGAGGCGTAGCAGTTCGCGCTTCTACTAATTGAGCTTTTTTTAATTCGCTTTTTCCAGATTTTATATTGATACCTGCTTATTTAAAGCCGTTCTTTAATATTTTGGCTACTATCTACTCTATGTTTTTATTTTTACTATTTTTAATAAAAATTATTTATAGTATTTATCTTTATATTAAAACCCCTGATATTTTTTTATTTTTAAATTTGTCTACAAATCTAGGAAGAAAAATAGCAAGATATACTTTTATTTTTAGAATTATATTAACTTTATTGGGATTAGTTTCCACAAGTTTTTGGTTATTAGCTATGTTTGCGGCTACGCCTGCTACGCAAGCGATAGATGTGGCTTCGCCCTTTTTTTATTTAATAGAGGCAATAACTAAATTAATTAACTATTCTTATGCCGGTTTATTAGTCACATTGGAAGCTTTTATGTTTATCGCGTACGCGCCATTACAGGGAAAATTTCTTTACTCGTTTATAGAAGCTAATGAATATATACTCCCAGGTTCAATAGGTCAAATAGAGGGAAGTCTTAGCGAAAATCTAGATAGTTCTTTAAGGCCTAATACCCAAGGCCCTATCACCCTAACCAGCTCCTGTGAATTATTGGGGCAAATAGTTGAAGGTGAAGGTGTCTGCGAGGGTAAAAATGGTGGAGTGGATGAGGTTTTTAAGACCAGCGGTATTAACTCGCCGGAAGGAATGCCTATACTTACGCAGCAAGACGGAGAAAAAATTTCTAAATCTTTACCAATTATTTTTTTAGCTGAGGGTGTTGATTGTTCTTCTACTTCAACTTCTGAGGTCTCCGGCACTGCTACTGTAGATACTCGCGTTTCTTCTCTTGAAATAACTGAAGCTAAAGGTGGTAGATTTTTTAAAAAAGAGCTAAACAAAATTAATCCTAACATGACAGCCGAAGAAGCTTACAAGTCTTTTACTCGAGTAGGTATTAAAAAAAGATACGTATTAAATATAAATACAAAAACAGAAGGAGATTCTCTTTTTAATTTAAGTTTAAAAATGGATGAGGCTATTCTAGAAAAATTTAAATGTTTCCCAAAAGAGAAACGAGATGAAATTAATATTTTAATAGATAATAAATTAAATAGCGAACTATTTTCAAGCACGGAGCAAGGAAAACCTAAACTTAAAACTCAAGGTCTTAAGGAAGTTTCAATGACTTTAAATTTTGAAGAAAGAACCCAAAATAAAACTGTAAAGAGAGGTAATTGATCTGTACCAGGTCCCGTAGATTTTTAACGTTTCACAGCCGGAGGCCTTCATGCTTTTTTTGTTTACCCTTTACTCTAACCTACTGCAGGCGTAGCAGCCAGCGTCGACTTTAGCGGCCTATTGTCATTTTTCCTGGCTCCGCCACCCAAAGGGTAATAATTGCACGGCTTGTCCTGTCTCGGCCAAAGGGGTGCACATTTATTAATCTGCGATGTTTTGTCTCTATACCCTCAGCTATATTAGCTTTTTGGTTTTTAGTGTTGCTCTACTTGAATGTGATTTGACGCACGCAAACATGTATCAATGTCTAACCTTATCTGCGTAGCTATGTTTAATCAGGCCCTTTTTTCCTTTCGAGTATTACCTTTTTGTTTCCTTTTCAGCCCTGCCCTAGTGTTAAGAATGTAAGAAAGGCTGAATAAAAATCTAGCAAGCATCTTATTTCCCTCATCATTCACCACTCCGGCGTAGCCTTACGCTAAACCCTCAGGTGCTTACCCACTCAACACTCCTCCTGGGATACATTCGGTCCCAGTGAGTATACACGCTAATTTTTTAAAGATCTAAAATATGTGCTGTAGCTACTACGCGCCATATAAGGTAGCCTTACTTAACCTCGCATTAGGAGATATTGTCCTTTAACACTTGGCTGGTATTGTAGTTAAATTTTCTGATAATTTTTATTTTAGCGCCCGTGTGACATAAAAAAGGCTTGTGTTCACTCCTAATTTTTATATTAATAATACTTTTTTATATTTAATATTAACCCTCACCTTTGCCTTAGGCCCTAATTTTTTAACTTATTTTTTGTCTATTTTTACTTTACTTTATCCTCTATGACCTTGAGTCTTGTTGGCCTACGCACATATCACGGGGTCTTAACCTGTAACATAGCAGGTGATTGAAAAAGCCTTGCCAAATTCAAACCCTTCAAGCCTGAAGCGATAAATTTATTGCTGCGTATGCCACCGTAGGGTTTAATTTTAAAATTTTGAAGCTAAATTAACACAGTAAAGCTAACGTCTAAGCGTGATTTTTGTATGTTAATGTGGTCTACTTCGGCCTTTGTTGTACACGCCCCGCTAGCCCACGGCTACATCCGCTTATTCAGCCTTACGATTTAAATTAAAATAAATTATTTTACTGCTGCGCTAGTATACGCAACCCGAAGATAATACGCAATATAAAATTTTTCCTTATTAAGGCTTAAATTTGACTAATATCATATTTTAATCTAAAAGTAATCTTTCTGCCCTTTGGCATTATAGTACCAATAAATTTTTAATATTAAAATTTTAAGACATCTTTAATCCTAACATCGTTCTGCGCCTTTTATTTATTACCTTTTTTTAAGATAAAGTTCTTAGTGTTAACGTTATCGTAGCTATATTTAATGTTAAGGTATTACCTAAAGCAACCTAACGGTTAGTGGTTGTTGCGGCCCTTTATTCCAGGCTAGCTTCTGCGATATTTTTAATTTTAAAAAATAAGTCTTTACCGTAAGGCTTCAAATTTAGTATAGTTCCCGTCTTTGGTTCCAGATTTATATTTACTTTTAACGGGGCTAATATAGCCTCTAAATTATTGTGGGAGTGGCTCCGCGCTTAAAAAAATAAAATTACTAAGCACTTCATACTATAGCTAAACAGCCTCTTTTACAGTTCTTTTGAGGCCTAAATAACGTCCAACGGGGAAACCGTTGTTAAATGCCCTTTGGAATCAAAAATTTTTAAATTTTTTAAATGAATTATTAAATCTTACAATAGGATTAGAGCTTTATAATTTTATTATGGTTCAATTCTTGGCGCTGAGCTAAAATAATGTTAATCTCCTATATTTGTGTGCACGGCCCTTGCCTTCGCCAACTCACCTACTTGCTTACTTGCCTACCCGCCTACAGCTCTAGGGTTGCGTATAGGCGGGGCTTGGTCATAAGGCGTTTAGGTTTACGGGTTAAGGTTAGTCCGGGTGCTGGTATTGCATAAAAGTTTATCAGCGTAAAAAAGAAAACCTTAGGAAGCTTTCAAAAGCTTTAACTAATTAACTAATAAACTAATTAACTTATTAATTTATTAAATTATACCTGGTAATTGTTTTGCTATATTATTTGGTATTTAAGGGGTATTGTCATTTATACTAACTAAATCGCCTTAACCTAGGGCTGCAGTTCATCAGCGTACCTGCGAAATAAAAGAAAATAAATTTATCCCCCCTCCCCTTTCCACACGCCGTCCCAAACCCCTGCCCCCTTCGCACGCCTCATGGCGCTTGGAGCTTGATGGTTGGGCCTTGGGGAGTGTGCTCAGTTGCTTGGTGGGTGGACGCGTAGCAGTTCGCGCTTGAGAGGGTATTTGAAAAGGTATTGGCGGGTAAAGGATAATATTTTTAGCGCGGAGCAAGTAATTAAAATATTAGAGAGATATCTCGCTCCGCGCTTCTACTTTATAATATTTTTTTATCTACTGTAGGTACCGTTGAAGCGCGGAGCGAGTAAAGCTTAAATTAGAGTTTAGCTAGATTGCCCAAGCCAAAGCAGTCCTTAAGGTTTTAAAAAGGGGTTGTTAATGTTATAAACCTTTACTCCTACACCTTCGCCTGTATCGCTACCATACCCACGTAGCTAGTGCGAACTAAAAAAAATATTTTTTTTCTAGTGCGCGGATCGCAAAATCAAACCAAAAGAGATTAGGTGATATGTAAAAGTGCCCTTTAGGCCGTGGTAGGGCAGTATTATTTAAACTATCACTTCGCTGCGTATGTATAAAAGAGAATATAATAAGTTAAAATTTTTCGCTTTTTTTTTTTATTTTAAATTTTCGGCTTACGCACAAATGTGTTAAGATAAGTGCAGGGGCTGCTAGATTTAATAACTAGTACGGTCTGCGCTTTAATTTTTTTCACTAAACTAAGGATTGCTGCATAGTAAGCAGGTAATCTGTTCCTTACCTGTTATATCCCTCGCCTCACACCCACTCGCCCTTGGGCGCTTGGTGAGGCGTAGCCTTATGCTCAAACATTTTACTGTAGCCGCACACAACATCTCTGGTGCTGGGATTTTAACTATAGGTGAACGGTGTCAGGTGTTCGGAAATATTGAGCGTGAACACTAAATTTTACTATAAATCTTAAAATTCCTGATAATTCTCTTAAGCCTCATTCTGTAGGCATCTCCACCTCGATAGAAGCAAAAGGCGTAAGCGCCACACCCCTCCTCTGCGCGAAGAAAAGGCGATATTGTGGGAGTGGCTCCGCGCTTAAATATAAATTAGTTTATGTAAAAGAGGAAAAAAAAAACAAAAATTTTTACCTTAATAACCCAAAGGATCCCAACCCTACGTAAGATTATACTTTTTTTTGATCGAAATTTAGGCTCGTATACTAGGTAAAACTTAAGATCTTTTTGTGTAAATTGCTTAAGAAGCCTTTAAATGTACTGCTCCGTACAATAAATTTTAATTATTGAAAAAAAACATCGTTTGCCTCGGCTTTAATTAAAAGTTAGGCTTACCTCTTACATAGAGGGTACGTGGCTCGAAGGCGCTATTATTAACTTAATAAATAATAGAAGCCCGGAGCGATAAAAATAAAATGGGCAGATGACCGAATGGTAATGGTGGTTCTCTGTAAAAGAATTGGTCTATCGCTGGCCATGGGAGGTTCGATTCCTTCTCTGCTCAAGTCGCCGTAGGATTATAATAATACTTTGTTTGGCGTGTGCCCTTTTTTTGATGCTGAGGCAATAAAATAATAGAGCGTTAAGTTTGTTAAACTATTAAACAGCATATTTTAGCACTAACCTAATGTGTAAGCGCGGAAACGCGTAAGCCAAAGTCGGTAAAATTAAAAATAAGGGTATACGATAGTCACGACCTTACTACCCTTGTCGTTCTGGCTGAGTCTGAAAGTGTGTAGGTTGACGTACACACACACCCCTAAGGTCTTTTTAGCACCGCAGGCTTACGGACCGCTTCGCGGGCCTAAAAAAAAAAAATAAAGGCGTACGGTTGCCTCCTTTTTAGCCGTAAAACCTTCAAACAAAAAAAGAAGACTGTAGCATAATTGGTAATGCAGTTCGCTCATAATGGATTAGTTAAGAGTTCAAATCTCTTCGGTCTTAGTTTTTAACAGTTAACGCTCCGCGTAATTTTGATTTTTTAGATGCCTCCCCTTTTTCAAGTATAATCATAAAAGAGATTAATATAAAAATAAAAAAAAAAGTTAAAATTAAATATTTTTACTTAATACCCTGTTAACTTATTTTTGTGAAAATATCGCCGTACTGCCGTGCTGCAGAATTCAAGACAAATATAACACAACAACAGCCAGCTACGGTCATTTTGCCTGCTAGCCGGCGAAGCCAGATAGTGCCTTTGAGTTTTTTAACAGGGCGGAATGTGCTAACGCAATAAAAAGTGTAAGAGCACCGTCTGCCCTTTAGTCTTGACCGCCCTAGGGTTGTAAGCAAAAACAAAAAGCTTTTTTTTTTCACGCGCGTAGCAAGCGCGTAGCAAAACAAACAAATTTAAATTTTTAAACTAGAAGATTTACATATTTCCACCCTAACAAGGAGAAAATACATTTACTCGCTCCTCGCACCCTGCCCTCATCTGCCCTTTCCTTTTTCCACACGCCTACCGGCGCTTGGCGAGGGAGGGCAGCGTACGCTGCCCAGCCCTGCCCTGCCCTAACAAGCGCGGAGCGATAAAATACTTTTTCTTTTAGGGGCCTTGGGCCGTGCTGCTTGGGCCTTGGGATTAGGGGTGTAAGCCTGTCTTTTACTTTTTTTACTTTACTTGTGTACTCCCTTTTAAACTCTTAGTATAAAAATAGATGGTTAGCGAACTCACTCCGCAGTGAAAATATTGCTGCTTTGCAGGCCTACGGCCTGTACCGCGGGGCTACAACTAAAACTCAAGAAAAAAATTAGCAACTTTAGTAAAGCAGGACGGTAAAACTATAATTAACGAGCATGTTGAAATTGGTAAACAATCCTTTCTTAAGAAGAGGTGGAAATTTTTCCTTAAGAGTTCAAGTCTCTTTGTTCGTATTATTGTATCCCGGATAGTGTAACCCCTTTTGTGCCCTAGGCCGCGTACTGCAAATACCACTCCCCATCTGCCACACTCGCCACACACGCCCCACTCGCCCCACACGCCTTTAGGTGCTTGGTGCGGGGCGCTTGGTGCTTAGGCGCTTGGTGCTTAGGCGCTTGCAGCACTGAAATTATAATTAGCCCAAAAAGGGGGGGCGCCCTCTTTGATGAGCCAAGGGCACGCGTGTGTAAAAAAATTCACCTAAATTTTTCTAAAAAAAAAATAAAAGTGTTTGGGTAGAAAAATAAAACCCCCTATTTCGCCTTTGGGGCCTCGCTAAACCAAACACAAATTCTCAGGGTTTTATGGTTTATACATTACCTTTAATTCCTCAAAAAAAAGGGGAGCGGGTAAAAATTTATTTAGTCCTAACTTTGCTTTAAGGTTGGATTTTCTGGAACCTTTTAGCCTCAAGGAGTGCTAGTAAAAAATAAATACAGTGAGTAGAAAAAAAAAATGAGCGTTTGCGTACGTTAACCTTAAAAAAAGCTTAAAAAAATCTCGTGGTCACTAAGTTGCGTACCCTGCTAAATTTATTCACTGCCTTCTCTCTAAAAAAAAATTAGTACAAATGTATTTGTGCCATACCAAGCTCGCGCGCAAACTGCTACGCCGGCTAGCAAGGGTAGGGGCCTTCAAGTTCACGCTTAAAGTTCTAAGCAAAATTTAACCCCTGGGTTAAATCCACTCGCTTAACTAAATAACCTAAAAGCGTAGCAACCTAAATATTAAGGACATGTGGTAGAGTTGGTTTAATACGATCGTCTTGAAAACGATTACTTTAAAAGAGTCGTGAGTTCGAATCTCACTGTGTCCGTAATTTTTCTTTATAGTTTAATATCCTCTAGCTTTCGCTTTGCGTACTTTTGAACCCTTAAGAAGCGCGGAGCGAGACTAGTAAAAGCGTATGCCATATTTGTCTCGCTCCACGCTTAATTTATACGGTACGCTAAAATTATAGTGTTGTTGCCTTGCGCGGCATACGCGGCATACGCGGCATACTCGATTAATTAGTGCGAAGCAATATATTTAATATTTGCCTTATTGTCGAAGCCTCACCTGGCACGAAACTGGCTGAGCTGAAAGGCCTTCCCTCAATTACCCCATGCCCCCTGTCCCGCTACCCTATAACTAGTATAAAAATCGCAGGGATCCAAAGAGCAATTTAACTTAACACCTGCCAACTTTTTCCTCCCCCCCCCCCCCGTTTCTAGCGTTGCGTGCGCACACAACCAAAAGGGCGACCTAAAGGTCATAATTCCCAAAAACGGTGGCACTCTTTACTTACCTTGTATAGCAAACGCGAAGCGGGCGCTCGCTTTGAAAATAAAAAATAAGCAAGGGCAGGGCCACAAATTTAAGGTCATGATTTAATGGTAGAATAATTTCTTGATGAGAAATCTGTAGAAGTTCAAATCTTCTTGGCCTTATTCTATTTTTTGGTATAACACTCAAGCGCGGAGCGAGGTAATGATCCAAGGGCGGAGTGATTCTTTAATTTTTTATAAAGTTAACGCAGTAAAATTATACAGGGTATGTGTATAACTTAAGTAGAAAAATTTAAATAAGGCTACGCCACTAAAATGAAAAGGTAAGCGCAATATTCGATAACCATAGTTTTTACATCAGTACAGCAGTACGGCAGTACATTAGTAAAGTAAAACCTCGTATTTAACATTTATATAAAGGGTATTGTAGTTTGCGTAACAAGGCTCAACCATCACAGCCCTTTGGGCAGCGTACGCAGCCCAAAGGTGAATGGGGGCAGGGTGACGATTAAAATTTATATTTGCAAGGACTATAAAAATATCTTTTTGGGCCTTTTGGGTCTACTAGTGCGCGCGGAGCGAGAGCAAGATTTTTATTAATTTACCGGGAAGCGACATTTTTAATATTTCTATCACTAAAAGAGATATATAAAAATAAAAATTATTACTTTTTTTCACTTTGCGCTAAAATTTAAAAATTTGTACCTAATATTTTTTTGGTTTAGCTGCATGCGCGTGCACTTCTTTCCTTTGGTTTACCAAGGGCTCTGTTTACTTACACGTGACATGTGCTTACTATTTTATTTTGCTCTCGCGTAGGAAACTTTTTTACCGCAACGGGCGAAGATGTGCTATCGCCCTCGCCCGTCCCGCGTACAGACTTGCCTTTGGCGCGTGGATCTGTCGGTGGAAGAGGTGCGGGGTGTGAGGTCCTTTCTGTAGGGAAATTAAAATCTTACGTGTGGTGATAAGGGTTGCGCCTTTAATAGATTGTAGGCGTACGTGTACTAGTCCTGAAAAATTAGTCTCGTTCCGCGCTAAAATGGTAGAATTAATTTAATTGGCAAAATAATGTCTTGTGGCGACAAAGTACAGGGTTCAAATCCCTGATTCTACCTAATTTATTGTTCCGCCTTAATTTAGTGAATACGCTGTGTACGCTAAAAAAAGTTTTGACTGTGGCCGTTAACAATCTGCCTTTTTCTTAAACCATTTGGTATAAGGCTAAATTTAGTGCCCTAGATCTTTTCTTTTTACAAGGACAAAATAAATTTTACATCTTGCCTAGAAGCGCAGCATTGGCCTTGAAATCTCAAATACTCTTGTGTGAAAGGTTAGCTCCTAAATATCCCTCTCTGCAGGGTAACGCAGTGATTAAAAAAAGGGTGTGGTTTAATATCTCGTCGTAGGGCAAGCTTTGACAACCTGGGTTAGTTTAATATATTTTTTTTAGTACGAGGCAATGCTGTAAGCCCCAAAGGGCAGAGTAAGCTTTAGGGCCAAAGGGCACAGCAGATATTTAATAACTAAATGGGGAAATGGTGCTAAGGTCGGCACGCCAGCCTCATGAGCTGGAGGGTTGGGTTCGATTCCTAATTTCCTCAAAACAAAACGGCGTACCGGTGTACGCAGATACTTTTTTTCTACCTCTCTGGGTAGCCTACGTTTAAATTGCTCTAACCTCAAGTTTACCGGAAGGTATCCCCTAATTTTTGTTACGAACACTTTGCTTTATATATCCTAAACCCCGGGCTGGTGGCGTGGAGTAACAAGCTCTGTCTATCCAGGCCAGGCTGAGACATAAATTCCTAAATTTTAATACCTCCTACTAATAATTTTAAGTTTTTACTAAATATAAGCTCTAAGGGGGCAGTTAATTTTATTTTTTTATTATTTTACTCTTACTCAGGATGTCGACCCAAAGAGCGTGTAGTGTATTATTACTTAGCTGCGTTCCCCCCATCCCAAGGCCCAAGCACCAAGCGCCCTAGGGCCGAGGCCTGAGGCCAAGATGTCTGGGAAAGGCGTGGCAGGGCAGGCGAGCGAGGTCCGGGCTGCAAGAGTATGGATAATAAAAAATTGTGCCATAGCCAAAAAAATAAAGGAGCGGACTATTATAGCTTGTTATGTATGCTACCACAGCCTTTTAATTAAGTCTTCCTCACTCCTCGCTTAAGAGTTGAAAGATGTGCGCCCTGGTTTCTGGATACTGCAAAAAAGTACGCAAAGTGCGAAGAAGAGCGAGGCGTAAGCAAAAATTTATATAACAGTTAACTCCCGTATGCGGGAAAAGGCTCTTTAGTAAAATAGGTATTACTTGAGCGTTTCATACTCAAATTACCGGTTCAAGTCCGGTAAGAGCTAAAACCTTGTATATAAAATATACCCTCTTTTTTTTTCTAGCATGTACCCTTTGACTTACCTCTGCTGCTAGCGAAAAAATAAAAACATAGAAGCAAAGATGCCAGATATAATTGTGGAGGGGGATAGTAGTATTCTGCTTATCGTTTTTAAGAACAGCCTGTTGACTAGCTAAAAACTAAGGCTTCATATTTTAGTTTAAGCGACCCCTTCCCTATCACTGCCACATTAAATCTATTTAATGTCGGAGTAATCTTTATAATACAGTCTTTGGGTTTACGCTGCATTGCTGTGCTTCTTGCTCTGCGCAAGCTTTGCAAGCCCACGGCCCACTTCGATGGTCCACGTAGCCCCTCCAGGTTGTTAAAGATACATTACGGTATAACTTATCAACCTTAAAGGGAAACCAGTGCTGCCCCACCTTTCACCTATCCTTTGTCGCCTTTTATTAAAGTGCTTGTGCGGGAGCAGCCTTTCTCGCTCCGCGCTAAAGGGGTGCTTGATACTTTAGAATAAAATTTTCAGCCTTTTTAAACTACTTGCGTCTACCTTAGGGTTTTAAGACATAAAAATTCACTATAAACGCGGAGCGATAAAAAAATTTTTTAGCCGGAATAGTTTAATTGGTAAAACCGTTTCCTTGTAAGATATTAATTTTGGTTCAAGTCCAAATTTCGGCAATTTTTTTTACTCTAGGTATCTTTAGGCCTCACGCCCTTTGGACCAAGTTCCTAACTTTATTTTTAAGTCTCTCCTAATGAAGATGTCGCCCTGCGCAAGGCCCTTTGGGTATAAAAATTTATCTTCTTCGAATGCGTGCGCAAACAAAAATCAAACCTGCTGCACCAATCGCAAATTTCTAAATCTATAGTTAAATGCAGTATCTTTCGGCTTACACACACTCATCTTTTCAGGATATTTTTTTTTAGAGGCCTTCGGCGTACGCACATTTTCGAATTAGGAACAAAAATTTTATTACTGCCGCTCCGCGCTAAAGAGGTTACTGATTTTATTAAAAATTTTGCAATTCGTTTAGATTTTGCTCGCTCCGCGCTCGTAATTTAGTTACTGGCTTTCCGGGGTATCCGTCTGCGCACGCGCTTGCTTTTGTAGGCATACGCGCACTAATATTAGTCTTCGTACTGTATCTAGTTTTAGTATTCGTATTGTCACTGCTTGGGATGTTTTTGCCGCACCAATTCTGCGCTAAATGGTTTTGATTTTTTTGCTTTTTTACACGGTTGTGCTTCAGATACAATATTTTAATCATTTGGGTCAACCCAGTGCTTGCTGCCTAGCTTTGTCTTTCCTAAACCACGCGGCTGCGTTGCAAAGCTAAAAATCTATAAGTTTACGACGGTTTTTTAAGTGTATGCACTAAATCCTTTTTAATAACTGTCTAAAGCGTTGTATAATAAAACTTTTTTAAGTTTTCACTAAAACGAGGCCTAGCCTTGCTTTGTATTAACCTTCCCTTCTTATTTTTCAATATCACCCTTGTACATTATTACCACTTCTACCCCTATTCCCTCTAGTTCATCTAGTATCACTAATTCCACTACCCTTTTTTTAACCACACCGACATCCGTACTGTTTCCCCTACTTTAATACAAGAGGTGAGGCTAATCACAAAAAAAGGTGTTGGCGGTAGTGCTGGTTATAAAGGCTCGGGCTTAAAAGCAAGGCCTATTTTTAAAACCTAAAACTTAGTGTCTTTGTTTTAAGCAGCTTTGTCTACTAACTATTTTTGGGCCCTTTGGGTCTTCAACAGCCACGCAGTAAAAAGTAGAAGGCGATATATTTATGAGTTGTAGTTTAATTGGCAGAACATCATTTTTTGGAAGTGGTTAATATCAGTTCAAATCTGATCAACTCAGTAATAACTTTAGTAGGTAAAAAAAGGGTATTAATACAGCAAGTACGTCTCATATATAATAGGAGCGCTGATTGGAGAGGGAAAATTATATTTTACGACCCCGTCTTTGCTATAAATTTTTCGCGCGGATCTTTTATCCTTAGCATCCTCTTATTTTGCGCACGCGCTACGTATATCGCTACGCTCGCCTGCCCTGCCCTGAGAGTCCGGTCCTGAACTTAGAAAAAAATACCTATTTTCCTCGGGCTTTAGGCCTTAGGCCGTGGGGCACCCCTTCCACTCGCCACGCTCCGCGCACCCTTCCACTCGCCCTTGGGCGCTTACAGCACTGCTTCGCCGGCTACGCTAGCCAGAGGGAGGCGCTTGGTGAGGGGAGAGCAGCGTACGCAGGGGGCCTTGGCGAGGGCAAGGGGTAGAGTTAATCTAAATGCGTGGAGTTTATTATAATAAAAGAGATATAATGTAGTCTAGTGTTTAAATTGGTCTTAAGCAAATACTAAAAATAAAATAATAAGACGGCCCTAATGGCACATTTTTATTTTCGCACTGCTGCCTCCTTGTAGGGTCAAAGGCGGTAGGAGTATATTTTTTATTAAACCGCTTTTTGTTTAGGCGGTTTTTGCTTATAATAAAAAATTACTTTTGCCCTTTGCTAACCATTTTTCTCGCTCTAGTAAAAAATAAAAGAAAGTGTGCGTACGCCGAAAATTAAATTTTTGGGTTAAAACTAAAAATAAAGGGAGTTAGCTGAGTGGTTTAGCAATAAATTTACACTTTATAGACAGAGTTTCGATTACTCTACCCCCTATTTTTAAAATCTGTGCACGCTGGCCTAGATCTTGTGCCCTTTGGCTCTTGAAAAAGGTTTTGTGTGTTTGCCTTTTGGGCCTTAAAATTTAATTAATCGCTCCGGTTACAAAGCAATGCACCAAATATATAAATTTTATCGACGTAGCTGCTAGCTGGCTACGCTAGGGTAGGAGCCTTGTGTACTTTTGTTTTTTTTTTTTTTCGGAACGTAAAGAAGAGTAAAAGTTTGCTTATAAATCTTTCGCCTTTGGAGTAGTAAAAATTTAAAGGTGAGGGTTTGCTCTCTTTTATCGGGTTAGGCTTGTCTGCCCTTTGGCCCTTGCTAGCCTTACATCCCTCCCCGCCCCTTCCACATCAGACTAGAGTTGACTATTGCATCGCATCTGTTGAAGGCTAGCCTGCTTCAGGGCGTTATCGCGGCGTAGCGCGTAGCGTGTGGCGTGTTGCCTTCTCTTTTTTTTAATTTAGTTTTTGGCAGGTTTGCTGGCGAGGGTTTGTTCGTGTGCGCTGTTTAAATTTTAATTTTATATTTAGCCTGTGGTTTAAAATTTTTTTTCAAATAATTATTAGTATTGCATAGCGGTGAAAAGTTTTAACGAGTATGCTGAAATTGGTAGTCAGGCCAAACTTAGGATTTGGTGTTCTATTGAATGTAAGAGTTCAAGTCTCTTTACTCGTAAGCAATTTTTTTGATCTTGCCTTTCAAGCTCAAATTCTAGCGGACAGAGCGGTTCGGCTTACAAACTATAAAGCCCACTGGGCACAAAAGATATTTCTGCCTTTGTGGCTTTGTTAAAAATTTTTAGCTTTACGCTCTCTCCACGATCGCTCCGTCCATGTTAAAGGGGCTGATTTATGGCTCTTTATCTTTCTTGCTTAATGCTAGTTAAAAAGGTATTAAAATAACATCTTTAGCTGAATTGGTACAGCGTTTGTCTTCGGAACAAGGGTTTATTGGTTCGACTCCAATAGGATGTTTGATTCGCATAATTTAATTTAGCAGCTTGCCTTAATATCACAACCTTCTCCGCCCTGGCCCGGGCTTTTTAATGCAATAAACATTGAAACCCTGGGCCGAAAGGGGCACATAAACTCCCTTTCCAACCCTTAAGATTGCACCCTAAGTTTTAGGGAGCCAAAGGGCACTTTCCTGCTACGCCTGCTGATTAAGTTAAAGAGTAGGCCAAAGGGTTATTTCCTCAATACTTTAACACCCCTCGCCTACTCGTCTCCTTCCCGGCGGCGCCCGGATGGCGCTTGGTTTAGATGGGGGAGTACTCCCGTCTAGAAATAATTTATGACCTTACCCTTTTGAGAATAGTACGATCATATTTTTTATTTTTTAAAAATGACGGGGGTTCTATTTTTGCCTTACTCTGGGATACGCCCGTTTTGAGAGATTCCTTGGCTCTTATGTTCGGATGAGATATTCCTTGGCTATTATGCTTGGATAATTTTGGATTTTGATCACGAAATTAGGTAAATTTTTATGATAAAAAAAAAAGAAGTTTTATTGGAGGTATTCATTTTAAGATAATGTTTTTATATCTTAATTTAACGTATCGGTGTTCGAGTCACCTTAAAACTAATGAAAAAAACACTATTTATTATTAATTTATTTTACACAGGCGTGATACCTGTAAGTCGAAATAAAACTATTCCGTTATTTGTGCATTTGGTTTTTGCTGTATTTGCTTTTATATATGGATTGGAGTATTTATTGTACAAGGTTTATGCTTATTGGAAGGTACAAATTTTTATTATTTTATGCAGTTCGATATGTTAAGTAATGGATCGGAAATATTATCAACGGTTAATTTTTTCTCGCTCCGCGCTTCTGTCATGTAATAATCAAAAAAATAAAATATTTAATAAGTATATCAAGGATTATGATAAATTTTATTTTTCTACTAGTGTGTCAGTATATTCATCACAAATTCAACCAAATACAGTGGATATTAGGTTAAATGACGCAGAATCAAATAAATTAATACAATCTCTCACCTTTGGTGCTTGAAGAATTAAGAATAGCATCCTCGGAATCATATTCAATAATAGATCATGAAATTAGTAGTACAGAAGAGGTTTTTCCTTGGTTATTAGATTCCAATGAACAACCTATAAATTATAATGATGATATTAGATTGTTTGATGGGGTAAAATTAATATCGGAATTTTTAGAAAATAAGTATAAAATAGACCCTTCAAAATTTTCCGAAATAAAATTAACAGAATTTATTAAGCCTTTCGAAGATAAAAATTCTGTTACTGTTATAGAATTATATAACCATGTATCAAATTTATATAACCAAGGAAAGTTAAATGAAACAGTTATGCAAGAAATAAGTAATGAATCTAATCAAACATTGCATGACGTATTGCAAGTAGGGGATGAAACAAAGCCATTTGGTAAAATAGGAGATATTACTATAAATCAATTAGCTAATAAAATGAATGAACTTAATTGGGAAGCTATATACGGTAATATGAAGGCTACAGTGCATTTGGCACCAACCGCACTCGGTCTAATAAGTTATGGATTTCTCGCTCCGCGCTTAAAGGCTTATTTAAAAAATGTGCATAATAAACCTGCGCCACTCGGTTTAAAGGGTAGATAATTGATAAATTTCAATAAGGCGAAACATAATCGATTATTGATATTCTCTACAATATGGGCTCCTTTAATTGTGGTTGGAATACGAACTCTATCACCCGGTATTTTTAAAATGCTGTAGACATAGAAATACTTACTTCAGCTTCTACATCAGATAGTTCAGGTATAAATAAAAGTGGATTGATGCTAGTTTTGAGTAAAATGCGTGATACTTTTATTAAATATACTCCAGAAAATTTAAGGGTAATAATAAAATGATTATTTAGAATATTATTGATCTCGCTCCGCGCTTCTTATAATATTTAATTTCCTAGGTTTTGAAGGTGTATTTAATATATTAAGCAATAATTATTATATAAAATTATTCTGTTATATTTCTTGTTCTTTATCTCGCTCCGCGCTTGTTATGAAATATTAAATTTATATATCTCGCTCCGCGCTACATAGATTTATTAATAAAAATATAAATATCTCATCTGTATTACCCGATTATATAATAGATTTATTAAAAGAACTTGAAAACATATCTTCTGATATAGAAAGTATAAAATATTTTAAAAAAACTTGTTATATTCACATATTGCTGTATATAATACCAATTATAATGGTAACTTTAATTTTTTAATTTTTTTAAGCGTATCCATAACCATCGGTTATGTTAATATAATTTTATTATTTTTATCTAAATTTTGATGTGTGTTGATATATCGACGTAAGTGATTATGCGATAATCATTTTGTGTTTACATTTTTTTGGCATGCATTGTGTTTTACGTTAACCTTTTTTTTACATTCAAGGCCCAAAGGGCAATAAATCATTTTTATTTAATCAGTTTCGGTTTCGTGCTTTGATCTCATTTACTTCATACTTTTCAAAAACCATTTTTACTTCATTTTATAATTGTGACTTCATTTTCATACCATTCATTGTATTCAATTAATCACACTATTCACTATTATAACATTTTAACCCCCACCAATATTTTTTATCATTATAATTTGCTTATTAAATCACCCACTCAACATTCCACATTATTACCCTGTTATCGCTCCGCGCTGCATAAAAATTTTATATCTGTTTTTCTTTTTTCTTTCAGGTACTCCCCTTCTAAACCAAGCGCCATCCCGGCGGCGCTGGGTCTAGATGTTGTTAGGGTGGTGAAGTGTTTAAGGGTGCGGGAGGGTGCGTAAGCAAACGGAGCAAATTAAAAAAAGTTTTGCGAAAAAGTTCTGCAAGCGCGAAGCGACAGACTAATATCTTACTAAACCGAGAAAAATTCTGCAATGTTAAATGGTAGCACTTATACCTTAAGCTATCTTTTATATCTTTTACTCTTAAAAGAGAATATAACAAATCGTGAAATAATCGAATGTTATAAAATAATAAAAAAAAAATATAAATTCGCCTTCTCTTTTCCTTTCTTCCTTTCCTTCCCCTCTGGTGTGTTCTCTTGATTAGATACAGGCGGGTTTTAATGAGGTAGGCAAACGGAGAAACAAATTATTTGTACTAAGAGCGAAAAATGTTTATTATTAAATGTTAAGTAGAATTTAATTTTGGTTCTGATTGAACGTTAATCGGTAGTTTTGAGGCATGCAAATCGCTGATTGTGTGTAATTTTATTATTTACCAGGGTCCTTGGGCTTAAAGTATTATAAAATAACAAATAAATCAGGGTGTAGGGGTGAGTATTTTAAATAAGATCATCCGCAATTCATCACAAATGGATGGAATAAAAAAAATAAAGGATTAAAAATCTGTTGTGGAAATTCTATTTAATTTGTTTAAGGGTAGTTGGAGGGATAATAGCCCAACCAAGCCTACGATCAAAAGCCACGGTTGAGGAACCAAATGGTCACATTGGGAATGAGATAACCCAAGTAGCGGTATTAAACGTTAAATTGTCGTTTTTAATGTAAGAGATTTAAATAAAAAGCAAAAAAAAATTTATTTGAGGGTATTGTAATTAGCAATATCACGGCTTACATCAACGCTATCAGCAGTCGAGAATATTAGTCAATGCTCGAAAGAGTGAACTAGCTAACCGAAATCATGGGTGTGCCACCCAAGGTGTCGTAACGAAAGGTTGCACAATTTTGTTGTCAAAAGCGGTAAATTTGTTGTGATTGGGAAATAATGATATATCCGTTACTATCAGTGTCGTCCAAAGCTGGTGCCAGAAGACTCGGTAAGGCCAGAGACGCAAACGTTAGTCGTCATAAACAGGCGTAAAGGGTTCGTAGGCATCTTTTTAAAGCAATTTAAAGATAGAATCTAATGGAGTTTGAACCGCTAAATGCTTTAAGTAGGGATGAAATATTTAGAGATAAGGTAGAATGCTCAAGGCGTAAGCAGCCTCTCATGTAAAGATTGACGCTGAGGAACCAAGGAGAGCCCCAGGAAAAAGGATTAGATACCCAAGTACCCTCTCTGCCAACGATGAATGGTACTCATTAGCAAATGTTTAGTGGGAAAGTTAACACGTGAACCATTCCGCCTTGTGAGTACGGTCGCAAAGTCTGAAAACAAAAAAATTAGTCGGTCTTGAAGCAAACGAAGTGAAGCATGTTATTTAATACGATAGTCCGCGTAAAATCTTACCAGTGTCTTGAATATTTTTAAAAAAAGGTTTTTAAACGTAAAAATAAAATTCTTTGTTTTTTTTCGGTTTGTAAAATACGGTAAAGTTTTAAGCACTCTCTCACCTTTGGTCTCACCTTTGGTGCTTGCGCTAAAATTAAATTGTATTTTTCGCCACCTTCCCATAGCTTAAGTTAACTCCTTACGTAATTGGAAGGAAAAAAACAAAACACTTTTAAAAGTAAAGTAAAAAGAAGTAAATTACAGTACGACCTTTTATTTTATGCACTTCCTTAACTTGAGATTAAGGATAAAAAGTGCGGAAGTGTAGTGAGAATATGTAACAAAAGTACAAAAGTAACATCTATCGCTACCTTGCCACGGTCTAATAGGCATTATCACCCTAGCCTTGTGCTGGTGCGTGTGCCTGGGCTTGGCCTTGCGAAAAAAAATTAAATTAAAAAATAACCCCTTCGATCTTATTGTGTAAGAAAAAAAACTTTTAGGGTTTAACACCTAACTAAAGCAAAAAGGAGATAATATTTAGTAGCTTTAACTTTTGTCATATTCTATGCCTTTTACCTATCAAGTTTGAGGGCTTTCGCCGTTAATCTAGGGTTTAAGGTAAGGATATTATTTTTAATAGCCACCGCTAATTTATTTAGAAAATTTGCTCTTAAAAAATTAGTTGTACAATTTTCTGTTCTAAGACTTTCTAGGTTAGTGCGTACAAAACGTAGGCGCAACCTTAATTAGATTGTTTTTGAATAAGTTATTTTTACTCTACCCTTACACGCCTTCAGGCGCTTGGGCTTTAAATAACTATAAATTAGAGTTTCGTAATTAATAAAATTTTATTAATTATAAATAACGCCATATCGGACGATGGAAACGGAAAGTTTGATTACCAAATATAAGATAAAGATTTAGCGCCTTACAATCCCTGCCATAGCTAAACTCGCCTACGGGTGTTTTTGTGCTTGGGTTTGGCGGCGAGAAAAAAAAATAATTTGTGCCATTGGCCTTATTTTGTTAATCTTTTTAATTTTTATATTATAAAAAATACAGGTGTTGCATGGCTGTCGTCAGTCCGTCTTGTGAGAAGTAAGGTTAACTCCTAGAATTTAACGGACGCAATCCCTTCAGCTAATTTATACTTAGCTATTACCTAAGTTAGTGGATAACATAGGATCCACTTGGGGCGAAGACAAGCCGTTATGGCCCTTATGACCTTGGGCTATAGACGTGCCACGTGGGCTTTAGCAATGTGAAGCAAAATCGAAAGAAAGAGCTAATCACAAAAAAGAAGTCGTATTACAGATTGTACCCTGAAATTCGGGTCCATGAAGAAGGAATTTCGAGTAATCGTTGATAAGTAGACGCAACGGTGAAGCATTAATTCTTGATGAACTAACTGTCTGTCGCTGGGAAGGAATTTAAACTGTTGGAAACGGTGAGTATTTTTAAACTTTAAAATATTATAAGCTTAAAGCCCTTTGGGCCTTAAGCAAAGTTTATGTGCCCCCCCAAAAAAAATAGGGGCCTATAAACATCTTATTTTAAGAAAAGTATTTGTCGTTAAGGCATTTAAGTAACATCTCAAAAGTCATAGCAAGGTAGCCGTACTGGAAAGTGCTGCTGGAAAATAATACTTAATTTAACCCCTTTTCTTATAATCTATCCGCTGGCTACGGCTTTTTTTATCATAGCTGGTATAAATTTGTAATAATACCGCTTCTCTTTTCAGTGTACGCCGTATTTGGGTAAAAAGAAAAATAAAAACGTGGTATCGCGGACTGCTACGCGTCCCCTGCCCTTTGGGAGTCGCTTGCGGCTACGCCATTGTGCCCTACCATCAAGGCCCTCCCAAGTGCGGGGCGTGTTGCACCAAGCGCCTAAAGGCGTGTGTGGCAGATGAGGGCAGGGGGATAATAATTTAAGTTAAAGCAAAGAGCCTTGTATAAAAAAAACACTGGCTTTGCTGGCTTAAATTTATCTGATCGCGTATGTAATAAAAATTTTTTTAAATTTTTAGCGGGGTCTTTATAATTAACCTTCTCGCTCCGCGCTAGACTTAAGATAAAGGGGAAATCTGATAATGGTAATCAGTTGTGTTTGCACCACAAATATGATAGTTCAAATCTATCTTTCTCCAACTAATACATAAATATTAAAAAGCGTACAACGCTTACGCACAAAAAAAAATTATATTTTTTGTAATTCTTTATTCCACAATCCTGTTTCCACTGTAGGCCTGCTTGACGTGCCGTTGCCTGTAAGGCCAAAAGGACTGAGTAATTAAAAAAAGGGAGGTAGTGTCTCGTGTTTGCAATCCCTGGCTCAAGTACCAAGCGCCGGACGCACGAGGCTTTTACCCTTGCGAAGCAGCTACGGTGATAAAAATGTATTTTGATCGCTCTCCCCCCTTCCACTCGCCCTTAGGCGCTTGGTGAGGGGAGGCAACGGAGGATAAGTAGCCGGCGTAGCAGTCCGCGTGCGTGGTAGGGAAAGGCAAGGTGGAGGCAGGGCAGGCGAGCGAGGGTAAGGCTGCAAGAGTAGGGTAAAGGGTGATTTTATTATGAAAAAAAACTTTTTGCCGCTCCGTGCTTAATATTGAAATTTTTTTTTTTCTGCGAAGGAGACGCTTCTGAAATATGTGAATAATTTAACTACCGCTACTGTACCCTGCTTCTGTTTCTGTTACTATTACTGTATACAGTAACTGCTACAGCTATTGCGTACCAGGCCTTAGCTAATCATAGGCAAGCGCGGAGCGAGATTAATTTTACCACTCCTAAAAAAAAATATATTTTTACCCTTTGAGTCTTCTAGTCCGTGTATGCTAGGCATTCCTAATTAATTTTATCTGTCGGCAACGCTGGCCTATGGCTTCTTTTTAACCTTAGCAGGCAAATAAATTTAAATAAACCCTTTTATTTTTACTAACAGCCCCGCGCTTCGCAGTCAAATGTTTTAGTTAGTACGCTGCAAAAGCAGTCCTTTACGCAGAAACAAGCAAAATTTAATTTCTCTTTAGCTCCTTTGGTCTTGCTTGCATAACGCTCATTATCTGTGCAGCCCTTCCCGTGCTCTGCGAGCACGTAACTTTTTCGCTTCGCCTGCTAGCCTCATCTTCGATGGGCCAAATTGTACGACTGAAAAATTTTATTATTATCTCCCGAGAACTTTATTTTTACAGTAAAATTCCTTTTTTTTACTCTAGGTATCCGGCTCAACCAGGTGTGCTCTAACTTCCAATTGTCGCCCTCTCCGTTGCCTTATCCTTTTTGAGTTGTGCGTTTGTTTAGTAGAGAAACGAGCCTAGTCTACCAATCCTCGTCGGGCGTGGTGTGTTGGGGCTTGGGGTATGCATAGCCGAATAATTGCAGCAAGCCGAGGGTTTTTCTTATTTTTTTGGTAGATAAAGACATAAGGTGCTTAAACCTTACCCTTTTTATTTTAAATATCGCGCCTTTGGCGAAAAAAAGAGGGTAGTGCTCAGCGTAATCATATTACTTTTTATTTTTATAAAACACGCCTTACTACTGTGTAGTAAAATTTTTCGTTAAAATAAACTACTTGTGCCCTTTGGGCCTAAAATTTATAATTGGAGCGCGGAGCGAGATAAATATTGGTATAACTTAAAAATTTTTTTTATTTCCGCGCATGCTCACACATCTAAACTCGACATGGCCCAAAGGGCAGGCAGAGCTAAACATATAAATCATACTACAAAGCGGGCAGGGCGCTGCTGGCTTTATAACATATCGGTAAAGCAGCTGTGCCCTTTGGGCCTAAATAGAAAATTTAAAGAGATCGTTCCGCTTACTACTAGCTGGTTTATAATAAGGATCTGTGCGTACGCACGCACACTCTAAGGTTGAGGTGCATTAGCAAAAAGTAAAAAAAAAAAGTGATTTGTGCCCTTTGGACCTAATTAGCTTGGATTACAATTTTTTTAATAAAAATAAACCTAGTTCTTAAAATATTTGCTTGCCTTTAAAGCTTTTGCTGCGTTTATGTTCCGATGTGTTAGCGTGTTATATTTTCCAGCCTTGGTCGCTTAAATGGTTAAAGCACTACTCTGAAGAAGTAGGGCAGGGAGTTCAATACTCTCCCAGGGCATATTTTTAAATTATCTTTTACATATTTAGAAGTTGGCGATTTATTAAACATCTAGTTATAAGCGCAAAGCTACTCTAACTCTTATTTTAACTTGTCGCTCACCCACCTTTGGTGTGTACTGCCGTAATCGCAGCGCTTAAAAAAAAAATTTTTTTTTCTTAGTAAAAGTTAAATCGCACCGCTTTATAAGTTGTAACCGCAACGACTATGGTCTTGATTTGCTTTTGTACCGGGTTAACATTAAGGGTAAAACTGGTAATAAAAATTTTTATTAGCGATAAACGAATCTTAGCCTAAAAATTTTTTTTCTAAATAAAAAAATTTTTAGCGTATCTATCGATGGCCTTGGCTTTTTATTTACACTACAAACTTCACGCCTGCCTTTTTAGTCACTTCGTGTGCGTACACGCGTACGCTATGGAGGGCGGTAAAAAAATTTTTTTCTTTTTCTTCTTCGAAAAAAAGTTTAGCGAATGAGGCTACGCCCTCCCTTCCCTTGCGACGCCTCTATGCAACTAATTTTTAAGTCGCTAAAGGTGGTAAGGTAAAATTTTAAGTATGCAGCAAATTTGTGGGGGACGGTATGTGCTAAATAAAAAGCAAGTTTCACGCCTTTAGCGATAAAGATAGTAGTAAAATTTTTTAACGGGCGTAGGCCGTCCACGCTAAAGGTATAAGGCTTTACTCTTATACCCTTAGCCCTCCTTAAAAAAAAAAAACATTTAGAGGAATTTAAGGAGCATTTATTTAAATCCCAGGGTTTAAACCTTTCAAGGCGTACGCAAACAAGGCTTTAAGTAGACATCTTATATTTTAAACCAAAAGCCTTTAAATAAATAGAAGCGCTCCCTTCTTACTCCATTTATCATCTTTAAAGGTATGTGGTGATCAATAAAATTTAATAAGCAACAAGCTTTTTATTTGGCAGGCAAGTAGGTGAGTCTTCTAAATGTTTGAAAGAGAACCAAAATGTTGCAAATGATCCGACTGCCTCGTCCAGGTGTACACTGTACGCGACACCTCTCCTTTATCAACTTATATTTTAATCTACCCCTCATCTAACCGCCTCAATCTAGCCCCGATAGTGAAGCAAGCCAAAGGATTTGCCAAAAGGCTTAATACCACTAAACTCCTTGGTTTTATTACAAAAAAAATGCCTAAGGGCGCTTTCGCTTATTGCCTTACCTTTCACTCACACGCCTACGAGCCTGCACAAATGATCTGACACGAAAAGGCAAGGTGCTGCGGGGGTGTTTTTACGTCGGTAAGTGTTGGATTGGTTACGGGGCGCCTAGTTGTTCGCGCCTCTTGTTGTTTAAATTTACCCCTTTGCGACAAGGCCTTTGATTGCGGTAGATATTAAAAGTGTTTAGCAAAGGGTAAGGCCTTACTAAAGGGATTAGGATTGACGTAAGTTTTATATTTACGATAGATATGTGTACGCTGGATCCACCGGCTAAGAGCTTGCTTCGTCTGCATATTCCATAAAATAAGTATTAAATCGGATCAGCCCTCGTACAGGTTGCGTACTCAAAGTTGAAAAATATAATAAAAAGGATAGTAATAATTAGATAAACCTAAAATATAAAAATTTTTCATTTTTCCTTTAACACCGGCTGTATAGGGTGTTTCCCCTTGTTTTACCTTAAAAATTTAAAGGGCCATGTCTTTTTTTTAAGGACTCCGGCATTGCGAAGCCTTCACCCACACCCGCACACACATCTGCATCAATACCCGCATCCTTATACCCCCGCCCCTGCAACAACAGAGATCGGTGATAATGGTGATGGTGACAGGTTGAAGGTTAAAGGCGAAGGCTGTAGGGTAAGTTTAGCTACAACCCAGCCCCAATGGAAATAAGGAGGAGGTTTGTTTTATATTTTTTTATAGGCGCTTTGCCTGTAATTATTTTGTGTATAAATGTATAAAAAGTTAAACAAAATTAAAATATATTTTAGTTTACGCTACTGTTTAGCGTATAGCACACAAAGGTGGATTAGTAAAAGAATGCCTTTGCCTTTTGGGCGGCCTGCTCTTTTTGCGGCGCCGTCAAGAATGTCCCAAAGGGCACTCTCGCCAATGGTGTGGTTGCAGCCTAACCTTCAAAAAAAAGGGAGAGGGGCTGCGTATCAATAATATATTGCCCCTTTGGCCGGGTGGTGTAAACACGGATCGAGAAAAATATTTTTGTTTCACGTTTCACACTGCCGGAGGCCTTAAAATATCACAAAGAATTCTTAAGTGAAAGTTAAACCTTTTTCTGCGAACGCTGCCCTCCCCTCACCTAGCGCCGTGAGGTGTGGTAAAAAGGGAGGGCGCATTGTGTAGCATCTACATCTTTTAACTTTTGTGAGTCTTGAGTCTATACAAAAACAATTATTTAGCGTAAAGCGTGCGTGAAGGCGTACGCAGACAAATTAATACCTTGCCTCGACCTCGAGAATTGTATAAAAAAAAAAGGATACCTGTCACACTCCGCGCTCCTATGAATTATGCTATACCACCTCTGGTTAAAGGTTAGGTCTGCGGTTTCAGGGGTGGAATTTTCCTTGACCTGAGTTATTAGCCTTTCTCGCTATTCATTTATTTTTTTTATTTGTTAAATTAAAATATACCACAAATCTTTGGATATTGCTTATTAAGCGGGAAGGGTAGGGCTTAACAAGTAAGTGCAATATGTCTTTTTTCTTGGGGTCTCGTTATATCACTTATATGCCAACTAAAAATTTTTGTGCCTTTTAGGCCTTGATTTACGCAAAGTGATAAGTTCCCCAAAATTAGTAGGTCAAAGGGTTTCTTATGGTTGATTTTTCGCCCATAAGCAAGCCCAGGGTCGCAACCCACCCCCGCGCTCTTTAGGTCGTGGCAGGCTAAGCCTCAAGGGCTACGCCACTGTAAGAAAAAAAAAGAATAATTAAACCCTAATATTGTTTTTATTGGAAAATTAAAAAGACCCAACTACCTTATTAAAAGAAATTTGTAAAAATCTAAAAGTTAAAGAGGCTTTATTGCTTTTTTAATAGCCAGGCCAGGCCAGGCCGGGTTGGGCTTATTAAGAAAACTCTGCGGGCACGCCTGCAATTTGGCTGGATACCTTAGCTCAGCTCCGCGCTAAATTTTGTTAATGGCTAGCCACTAATTTTATGTAGCCAAGGATTTTTAAAATTTGCTTAACTTACTTAAGGCAAACCTAGTATAAAAAGGTAATTAAAAAAAATTTTTTTTAACCTCTCCTTGCTGAGGTGTCGCGTAGCGATATGGCCTCGGGCACAAAATAATAAATTTTAACAGTAAATAGGAACGCTCCGCACCGGTATTGATATTTTATTGCAAAACAAAAAAATTTTTTTTTATTAATTTATTAATTCACGCAACCCCTTGCCCTAACAAGCGCGGAGCGATAAAATACATTTACTCTTTACTCTAAATTATTAATTTATTAAATTTTTAATTGCAAGAGATTTACGTCTCCGAAAAAAAAAATAACAATTAAAATGTCTAGGCTGCCAAACAGTTTTAGTGTGTAAAAAAAAAAAGGAAAAAGGGGAAAAAAAAAAAGAAAAAAAAAGAAATCACTTTTAATTTTATTTTATTTTATTTTATTTTATTTTATTTTATTTTATTTTCTTTTCTTTTCTTTTTTTTTGTTATTT